ATTTTAATTGTTTTATTTTTATAAATCACTTGATTTTATATATATTCAAGAAAAATCTAACTTCCTCAAATCTTATTTACTCTCAAATATGTTATAATACTTCTAATAGATTCACACTCATTTTAATTTTTAATCCTTAAACTTTAGTAAATTCATTACCATTAATCTCAATCCCTCCATAAACTTTAGGTCCTAAGGCTACAAATTTTGTCAAAACTCTTTCAAGATTAAACATTCCAACTTTTTTAGAATCAACTAAATGTCCAGGTAATGGTTTATTGAAGAATACTGATTCTGTCTCAGAGTAATCTTTTATAAAAGTAACGATGTGTAATATAGAAATTTTCATCACAATTTTTGTTTATTAATTGTAAAAGAAAATAAACTTGGAATATGTTATTCGACACTTGACTTAAAACTGCTCAGGTAATGAAAGTAGGTATATCTATACCCAATTCAAAGTACACCTTCATTTTTACATGGAATTAATTAGGGTCTTTTACCTCACACTAACACCAAATTAGATACGATGTTGGAGGGATAAATTTGACTAAAGTCTTTTTAATTCTTTTTATAAAATATTATAAGAGAGTTTAAAAATAAATTTTATAACAATAGCTTAGTAACAATTTTTATAAAATCACTATTTGTTAATAGCATAATTGGTGTAAAGAGTGCATACTAGATTTTTATCTAGAGGAGTAAGTTTGAATCTTACAAAGGCTAAAATTTTGAAAAGAGAAAACTTTTCTTCGCGCGAAGTAAAATTTGAGCGATTGTGTAACTGTGTTTATCATTTGATTTATTTAATAAATTTCTTTTGATTTATATCAGTTGGTGTATTAATTAATTAATATGACCATTAAATATATTCAATTTGAATATATTTATGCAAAAAATAAATGGACTTGAGTCCCCTGCTCTTATAATTAAGAGTCACCTTATTCAGGCTTTCAACCTAAAACATTAAAAAGATGTTCAATTGTTAGGTGAGGTAATTGTATTACCGTCTATAAAATCTAACCAAATATTTAAATATTAAAATATAATGAAAATGAAAAGATTTAATACTAAACAAATATTATTAAAACATAATTTAAATGAAGTTAATTTAAGAAAATACTTATTTAGATTCTTTAATAATACTAACTTTAGATCTAATTATATTTTTGTATTAGTTAAAATTAGTTACCAAGAAGTATTTGAATATAAAACTATGTTTTACAAAACTATCATTAATTTGAGTAATAACCAAGATAAAGTTAATTATATTAATAATGTAATTAAATATTTTAATGATCACGATTATGGTTATCATCCAGTAACTGGAGATAAAATAATTATCAATTGGTTAGAATCAAATAAAATAATTTATGATAGAATTCAAAGAAACCAAAAAGATCTAATAAGATTAAGCGAAGTACCTAACTATTTTGATATTCCATGGAATATAGATTATGATACTTGGGGAAAAATTAAAATTCAATTAGACACAAAAATTTTGAGAATTGAAAACATTAGTTTTAATGATAATATTGAATACATTTTGGTAGAATATATTAAACCTGGTGAAAAAGATATTAAATTATTCTTAAAAAGTGGTTTGATTTTTAATTTTATTGATAAAGATAATAGCAAAGTTTATAATAATTTCTCTAGATATTTTATTGAGAGTAAAGAAACTATTTATTTCAATAATAATAAAATTTACTTCTATTTTAATCAAAATTATTTACCTAAAACATTTGTGCTAGATAAAGAAGGAAATCCTACAGATGTTAGAGAAAATGTACTATCTATTCTAATACCAGATGCTAAAAATAAAGTAAAAATAGGTACATATGACTTCGAAACATATTACGGAGACAATGGTTCTATTAACTTACTTTCAGTGTCAATGTTTGATGGTTTAGAAAGTAATTCTTTATATTTAAGTGATTTTCCAAATAGCGATGATCTTATAGAAAATTTCTTTGATAATTTATTAACCGCTGAAAACAATAAATCTTATTGGTATGCACATAATAGTGCTCAATTTGATCTTATTTTCATTGTTAAACATTTATTACAAAGAGAAGGTGTTACCTTAACTCCTATCTATAAAGATGGTAAATTCATAAGTATTAAAATAATATATAATTTAAATGGAGAAAAATATAAACTAACTTTATTAGATTCTATGTTAGTTTTATTATCAGGTTTGGATAATTTGACTGATAAATTTAGTTTAGATAATCATAAAGGTATTTATCCATATTATTTCCCAAATGAAAATAAAATAATTTGGACTATATCGGAGAAGTACCAGCATATAAATATTTTGATGCTAAAAAAGTTTCTTTAAATGATTATAATAATTACAAAGCTAATTTTAATAACAATTGGTCATTAAAAATTGTAACTAATAGTTATTGTCTAAACGATTGTATCTTATTATATCAAATAATAATAATTTTCAGAGACTTGATGTTAAAATATTTTAAAGTAGACATTATTAAAACAGCTACTGCTGCTTCTCTTAGTATGAGAGTTTTTAGAACTAATTATTTGAAAGATAAAATTATTCCATACTTACCAGCTGATTTATATAATATTTTAGTTAAATCTTATTTTGGAGGACATGTAGATTTATATGTACCTGAAAGTAATAGTAAGTTTACTGTTAATGAAATCAAAGATAAAATAAAAGCTCAAAATACAGACGATTTAGAAGTTGTTAATTCTTATGATATTAACGCACTTTATCCATCTGTAATGAAAGAGAATTTATTTCCAACAGATTTGATTGGATATTTCAAAGGTGATATTACTCTAATGGATGAATATCAAATTAAATTTGGTATTTATAAAGTTAAAGTTATTGCACCGGATGATATTAAACACCCTATTTTACCAATACACCAAGAAGGTAAAGCAATTTATCCCACTGGAAATTGGATTGGGTGGTATACTTCATTTGAAATTGATAATGCAATGAAAGTAGGCTATAAATTTGAAATTCTAGAAGGTTTTATTTTTGAAGTTGATGATTTATTCAGTAAATTTGTTACGGACCTTTATAATTTACGATTACAATATCCTAAATCACACCCAATGAATTATATTCTTAAAATATTAATGAACAGTTTATATGGTAGATTCGGTATTGATCCTAATCTATTGTCATATGAATTCATTCATAAAAATGAATTTAATGCTTCATCTTATGATGATTGGGTAAAATTTGGGGATTTTATTTTAGTTGGTAAAAAAGATAAAGCCAATAGAATATTTTCAAATGTAGCTATAGCCTCAGCAGTTACCTCCTTTGCACGCTATAAAATGAGTTTCGTAAAAAATAGAGAGGATATAATTCTTCTTTACTCAGATACGGACTCTGCATACACAATAGGTAAACTGCCAGATTATTTAGTTAATTCAAGTGAATTGGGTAAATTTAAACTGGAAGATTCTTATTATAAATTCATTGGTTTAGGACCAAAAGTTTATGGAACTCTAAACACAGAAGGACTAGAAAAAACTAAAGTGAAAGGATTTAAAGATAAAGTTTCTTTAGAAAACCTTGAAAATTTATTAGTTGAATCTAGTCATAATACTTTAAAACATGAAAAATGGTTTAAAGATATGAATAGAGCTATTCTATCAGTTAAATTAAGCGATTATGACCTGAAACTAAATAACAATAAACGTATATGTGTATTTGAAAATAAAAGATTTACTAAAACCAAAAATATATCAGTTAATATAAAATAAAGAATCTTTTAAATAAGATAATATAAAAGTGAAAGGGTTCAAACCAGATCAAATATAGAGAAACTTGTTTATAAGAGTTAATAATTATTAACAATTTTGTTAATACGATACGATTTTAATAAAAAGGTTGCTCTTTTAATTTAATTTAATACCCTCGGTAGGTCCTGAGTAAGTTTCTGACCTTAAACTGCTCTATCTATATTTGTAAATTGTCTTTCGTAAATAAAATTTCAGCTTTTATAGTTAATTTTATTCTAGTTAGTGCTTCCTCTAGTGAAATTTTATTAAAGGTTGGTATAGATATTACAACTCAATGTTTATTATTTATTTCTATTTTCATTACATTGCTTATAAATTTGTAAATTTAATTTAATAGAAAGTAAATTTAATAAAGTTAATTAAACTAATTATTTAATTATTAGATTGAGTTAGCCTTAACAAACTTTGTGAAAAGTATTGGATTAGTTTTACCGAAACTTTTTGGGATATTTAAAATATCGGCACGACAAAATTCGCCAAAAACTTTTTATAATAAATAAACATGATGGTGAAAAAAAAAGTACAAAAAATTATTTAGTAGATCTTACTTTAATTTGGGTTGTAATTTTAATACAAATTATAATCGAATACATAGAGGTTTGTTATCTTTTTCTCTTTATTCTGTAAAATTTTATTCTACTAATTACTCTAAAAATTCTAATAGTTCTGATTTTACTAAATTAGATAGCAATAATAATTCTAATAATTCTAACAATTCTAATAATAATAATAATAATAATAATAATAATAATAATAAAGATAAAATTAAACAATTTATTTTAAATGCTATTTCTTTAATTTTCTTATGTTTTATAGGTTATAATTTTATTATGGGATTAACTGTGTCTCGATTATTTGCTTTTATTATTTCATTTATTATATCTGTTTTAATTTCTAGTTTTATTGTAAATAATTATAAATTTTCTAATAATAAATTAGTTAGATTTTTACAAAAATTTGTTCTGTTTAACATTCTTTTTATTGTAGCATTAATAATTTGTGATTGTTTCAATATTAATTTAATATCTCAAGCTAGTTGTGAAGGTACTGATGATAATAATAGTAATAACAATACTAATAGTAGTAACGATAGTATTAATAATAGTAGTAATAATAGCAATAATAATAATATTAATAATAATAATAGCAATAATACTAGTGATGAGAATCTTAATAGTAATAATGATAAAAAAATATTTAGTGCAAGTTTAATTGAAAAAGAAGGTCAAAGAATGTATAAATTAGAAGTGGAGAAAGAAACCGGTGATAATTTAATTTCAGCTGGTAAAGATATTGCTGTTGAAGGTGGTAAAAAAATTGCACCATATATAGGTGCTGGAGCAGCTAGTGGAAAAGCAGCTGTTGCTGCTTTTAAAGCCACAGCTGGAATGCCTCCTTTACAGAGAGGTGCTGTAATTGCAGGTGTAAGTGGTGTTACTACTGCTGGGACTATTTTAGGATTGGAAGCTGGAAAAGCTATAGTTGAAAATGCTAATTTTTCTGATTCAATTAAAAATTCTAAACATGGTGACCCTAATGTAGAAAGAATCCCTAGTCCTGATCAAGATATGATTCCTTGTATTATTGAGAGTGGTGATGCTCATATACCCTTATTAACTTTATTAAATGCTTTATTTACATTTAATGTATTAGAAATTATATTACTAATAATATTATTAGTAATACTGTTTAATAAATATATTTATAAATTAAATATGACAATTTTATCAAATTTAATAAATAAATATTTTAGTAAAAATATTATAGCTTGGTTTAATAAATATTCAGCTACTAGTGTTGAAATTAATGAAAAATTTACAAAAATAATGTTAATTTATATAAGTATTGTTTTAATACTTTTTAAATTAGGTACTCTATATATTACATATGAATTAGGTATGAATATTGATGATTATGTTCTGGTTTATAATCACATTAAAAATATAAGTAAAAATTCAATAATTTTTATAGGATTACAAAATAATTTATTTAATAAAAAACAATTGAATTGTAAATTTAGTACAAGTTGTTTTAATAAATTTAATGTTAAGAATAATGTTATATTTAATAACAATAATATTGATAAAAATATTCCTAATGATAATATTTATTCTGGCGACAAACCTGTGGTAATATTGGATAATAGTAACAGTAAGTCTATTAATAGTAAAATTAATGGTATTTATAAAGTATATGAAAATCTTTATTTAAATAATAACTTTGAAAATAATTTGAGTGAAATAATGGAAGATTTATATGATAATAATGAACATACTGTTTTTAAACTATTTTTTATTCGAAAATTTACCAAAAAATATACTAAAAAATTAGATTTAGTTAAATTTGTAGATCATCTTTCAAAATATCCTACTGAAACACTTCGATTTAATAATTGTAAAGTGTATAAAAATACAGGATTATTTTATTCTTTTGAATTATTAGTTTTTTTAAGTCTTTGTGATTTTGATAATTTAATGAATATTAGTAAAAATGTTAAAAAAGAAATTATTACAAATGTTGAAGCTATTAATGTAAATTTACCACTAGAACAATTTAATACTATTCTTAATTATTGTGATGAATTTAAATTTAATGAAGAAATTACTTTAATTATTCAAGCTGATTTTGATAAAATAAATAAGTTTATTTAACAAATTAGAAAAAATTATTGAAATAAGTAAAGATAGTATACTACTTTATTTAAAATTAGCAGGTTAATTTTGTTAATACATCCCCCTTATTAATAGGGGTTTTTGAGAAATAATTTTTTTTATTTTCAAAATTCAAAATTCTAAATATTTAATTAGGAAGGTAAATAATTTTAAGGAGCCTCCCACAAGGCGATAAGGTTACACTTTATTCTAAATAAAAACAAATTTATTTTTTGGCTTAAATTATAAGTATGAAAGAAAAAGAAAATAAAATTTAATATAAATAATTTTACCCCTTGTTTAGATCTTATTTTCTTTAATTAATCCTTAGTCTTTTTAAAAATCTTAGTATTCAGATTCGAACTAAAATCTTTGTTTAAAATAACCAAAATTTAAATATTTTATATAAAAAATATTTTAGTTTTATATCCAGAGGTTAAATTAGTTATTTATTTGCTTTACCAATTAAGCTATACTAAGTATAGGGGCTTTAATAAAATTTTATTTATTTATTATTTAATTTTATTATTTATAATTTAATTTCTTTCTGCCAATTCAAAAGTACCAGGTTCAGAGGTAGTTGAAATATCCATAGCTCCTGAACAATAAGCTATACCAGTTAAACCTCCAACTACTACAGCACCACCTAATAATGCAACAGCTAAAATCCAACTAGTTGGAGAAGTCTCATTATTAGAAATAACTGTAGAGTTAGTATTATTGAAATTAGAAGTTATATTATTTAAATCTCTAGTTGAAACTTGATTGTTAATTATTGTATTATTCTGACTAGTAACAATATTAACTGACTCTAGATTATTTAATAAACCCAAAGGGAATATAGTAATCATAGCAGTAGCTATAACTATAACTAGTGTTATTATTATCTGTCTTAATTTCATTATTCTGAGTTAAATATTATTAAATAAATAAGTTAAATTCATTAAAGAAATAAGATAAGAATTTAACGTAAGGATCTTCAATTACTAAAAAATTATTAATAAGATCAGTGTTAGTTATAATATTCTCAACTAATGTACTATTAAGATCATTATAAATAAAATTAACAGAATCATTATAAAGATTATTGTTATATAAATTAAGATCACTTAATTTAAGATTATTTTTATTAATTAAAGAATCTAATTCTTGATTATAAACATTATTTTCAAATTTAACAACGTGAGGTAAATTTACTTCTTCTTTAAAGAAATAATTTTTAATATTATTATAAACATTTTTAATATTTTTAATAAAATAATATAAACTTACAGACCAACTATTAGTTGTACTAACTTTATTCGGCACAGGTAAATTTATATTTAAATAATGTACTATAATATTTTTCATTTCTATAGCTACAGAGGCTAAGGTTCTAGCATTTTCAAATGTAGCAACCCAAATTAAAGCAACTGTAGAACAAATTAGTATAAAAATTACTTTGAATATTGTTCTAAAAATAACTTTAAAAACAAGACAAAAAGAATTAACTAGAATCTAATTAATTAATCTTCTAACACTTATTTGATACTGAACATTATTAATTCTTATGTTATTTAACTCTGGTTTTAACACAGAATCAAAAATAACACCAATAATAGGATTAATGGAATGAATTATATTTGATAAAGAAGGTATATTAATTATACCATAAATGTATTTTCTAATACTAAGTAAAATTAGAATTGTTTTAAAAAAACTAGCATTAGTAAATGCAAAACAAGTAAAACCCCATAAAGCATTATGAAGTCTACTATTATAAAATATAGCACCTACGATTGGTCTAAGTAAAACTTTAGCAATAGAAAACATTGGAGAATGATTGTATAATACTGGCATAAAATTTAAATTTATAAATTATTACAAATAGCACTTAATAGGGATAAATAATATCCCTATAATTAAAACTAATTAGTTAGCGTTAAGACGCATAATATCAGCTTTATTTTGTAGAAACTCTCTAGTTTGAGATTCAGAAGAAGTAAACTGTCCTTCTATGTTCCCAAAAGAGGAAACTCATGTTTATTACCTACAATAGTTTTGTAACTACATGATTTCACTTTAATCTCTAATAACACGCAATATTCTTCTTCTTTATCCATAGTGTTTAAAAATTTAAATATTAATTTAAATGGAAAATCATAGTTATATAAATTATTAATATGATAAAAAGTAGTGAATATATCCTCATGTGTATGATTATTTTTTTTTTAACTAATACTAATATTTACCAATTTATTATTAAAATAATTTCTTATTTTATTATAAATACTTTTTATTCCCTCAAATGGATGTTTTAAAAAGTTTATAATTTTAAAAAGAAAAACTGTATAGAGTATACCGAAAAATACTCGGATTAAATTTACTAGTTTCTTTAACATTTTGTGTGTTTTTTTTATTTAATTATTACAAATAGCACTTATAGGGTTTAATTACTTAAAACTAAACAATTTTAACATTAATTTTATGGAAGAAACACCATGTATTCAAGCTTATTAATTCAGTATGACACTTTGGATTATGACTTTTAATTTTTTTAATACAAAATTTTCTATAGTCATGATATAATTTCATTATTGGTAAATTAATTTTATTTAGTTTGTAACCAAATTCTACATAAAAATGTTCACGATTGTGAACAATATAGCCTTCAATTAATATTCTAATTATTTTATCTTTAATTAATTGATCTTTACCGCAAGTTTTTCGTACTTCAAACCAATTATTATTACTGTATATAATAATTAAACGACTTAATACATCTGGTATTGTCCATGTTCTACTAAAATTGTCTACAGCATAATTATGTTTAATTACACCTGTTTTAAGGTAACGTCCCGCTCTTAAACGAGTTAACCTACATGGATAACCTGCTATTTTTTTAATCTTTGCGAGCATTAGTTTGTCTGAAGGTGCAAATAATATTAAATCGTTATTCGTTAACGGTTTGTTCATATATTTATTTATATTAAATTTTAAGTTTTCTTTTTTTATATAGCACAAACCTACTAAAGACTATGTGTAGTAAATAATTATAAATCTTATTTAAAAATCAAATATTGAGAAGGAAAATTCGTTTAAGGTAAATATTGAGGATAGGTTACGAATTAATTTTAATTACAGCTATTTTAAATTTTAATAAGTTATTTTACTTAAAATAATGACAAAATTATTTATAAATTACTATACTAAAATTAATAAATTTTTATACTACTCTTTTTAGTGTAAATTTCCGAAAATAAAACAATCTTATAGTTAGGTGTTGATAATTTTAAAAATAAATAGTTTAAATATCAAAAACAAAAGTAGTTTAAATTTTTACTTTACAATTAAAAATTTTTTATTTTATTTGTTAAAACAAGTTAAATTTTTACTGAAATATTAATATATTTGTCATTATTTACCATAAAAGCAAGAATAAAGAATTATTATTATTAAAAGTGCTAAAATTAGCAAAAGTCGAATCAAGAGAGAAATATGTTAGATATGAATTTAGACAACCTAAGGGTTCTTTCCCAAAAGGATGGTCTTATTTTTCTCAAGAAAGTATTGTAGAATACGTATATTTTTTTTATTAAATATTTTAATATAGTTTTTTCTTATTATGGTTTTATTAAAAACATAGTAGGTACTAGAGTTGTTGTTTTTGTAATTTGGGAAGATACCACTGTGTGGGGTTTAGGTAGAGGATATATTAGAACTTACTTCAATTTTACTGTAAATGATAAATTGAAAGAGAAAGAATAAATTCTCAGGGAAAAAGTAAATGCTATGTTTAAAAATAATAGTGATATTAGTTTATTATTGCCTGCAAACAGAAAAAAAAAAGATAAAAATCTTGTGTAGCTAAATGGAATCTTAATACATATCTTCCCCAATAAATAGGGTGAAAAGGAAAATATGTTAGACTAATAGTTTCTTATCCATTAAAATTAAAATTAAAATTTTAAAATTTAAACTATAATGTAACATAATTCTCACCCCCCGTTAAGAACCCTATAATAACTTTCATAAAAAGAAAAATAGACAAAGTAAGAGGGAGGGTTTTAGTAGTAATTTTAAATACTAATTTCTACATTTAAGAAAAAATTTATGTTTAATCCCACATAATTTCGTAAAAATATGGAGTTTTAATTTAAAAGAGAATGTGATTATTTTTTAAAAAGCATGTTTTTTTTTAAGAAGTAAAAATAAAATATAAACCCTATAACAAATTATACCTATTACAGGGGTTTAAAAAAGTTAAAGTTAAACTTTAGCTAAATAATCTTCAATAGAAATAAAATTATATTCGAAGATAATATCCAACCCAAAACCAAATTCTAAGTAATCAATCTTTTTAGTAAAATTAATAATAATATTACTTAAAAAAAGAGTTAGCTCATAATTACTTCTATCATTTTCTAAGTCAATAGGTATACTATTAATAATATAAAAAGGTCTATTTTCAACAATTTCATTTTTAACAATAAGTCTATGATTATTACCAATAAGATTAGTAATACCACAAGATTTAATTTTAATCTTAACTGTAATACAATGATCTTGTGCTAATTGTTTTACAAAATCATTAGTAAAGTTGTGATTATTTAAATCTTTCGCAACATAAAAAAATTTCATAAAATATTTATGTGGGAAATCATAATTGTTAAAATTGTTTACATGATATTGAACACTAAAATGGTTGGGTTTGTTCTCTGCGGAGTTCACAGTCAATCTTTGGGTGGCTAAAGAAGAGTAATGTTTAGGTAGATTAAAGGGATTAATTTTATCTACCGGAGTATTTAAAAAAGATTTAAATCTTTGTTTTAATCTCTCTTTTTTAGATCTTTTAGATCTGATAGATTCAGTATCACTTGAGCTAGATGCTACAGCTTCACTTTCTCTACTTTCAACACTTTGTGTGCCCATTTGACTAGTGGTTGTAGAAGAGGTTCCACTTGTATAGGCTTGTGCTGGTTCAATCTCTGGCAGTAAAGAAATATCCTCAAGTATAGTCGGCTCTAACATTTTTTCCCTTAGTGCACTAGCTATATTAACAACAGTACGAACTTCTTTAGTTTCAACTAAAGCACCAGAAGACAGTTTTTCGAAGATAGTGTTCAGTCTAACAACACATTTAAGTGCTTCTCTGAAATTAAAGCAGGATTGACAAGTACACATGAATTGGTGCCCAGTTGTAGAGACAAAGTAATCACTAGCGTCTCTTAGGAATCTGAATTCACCACTTTTCAATTTCTGACCTATTGTTCCTATAAGATCGTATCCTTTAATTGCTTCAGGGATTATTTTTTGAACACCACACAATGTACAGTTTTCTTTCTCAGCTTCAGATTCATGAGTATGGTTCATTACAGGATCAAAATCGTGGCTCCAACTAGCTTCCCAAGCTGTGTGCATATTTTTCAATCTTACTTGGTTTATTTCCTCCCAACTTTTTCCTTCGAATTCCGGACTTATAAATTGTAGCATTCTTTTTTCAGAAGCAAATCTTTCCTCGGGATTAAAGGTACTTTCAGCTGGAGCTAATAAATCTTCTCCGGGCTCTGGGTCCGGTAAACGTATTGAAGCTTCAGGGTTACCACCAAGAGCTTTTACATAAAGTCTAATCAATCTAGTTAACCAGCTTGGATTTTTATCCTCTAAAGTTTTTAAGTAGTGTTTAACAATATCGTCTGATTTTGACAAATTAGAAACATTACTAATATATTCTTTAAGCTCTCCTGCACTTAAAGTTGAACTATCTATTTGATTCCCACCAGGGGAATAGAAAACAGGGTCCTCATCAGCATTCAAAGGGTTTAATATATTAGGCAGAAGGTTACCTTGAGAACTTAATTTGTGTTTAAGAATTCGTAAATACACATCTACAACACGATCTGAATCTAATTTATGAGTTTCCAAATAATTTCTAAGTGAAGCTTCATCATTGAAACCAAGCGTAACACCATGTCTCTTAATCAAAGAATCAAACATTTGTTCCGTAGAAAGAGATCCAAACTGAACCATTTTCCCATTATACTTGGCAAAAGCACTTTCTTTGTAGCCATCTGCGGTTTTAGCGGGATTAGAGGGGCTAGATTCACTATCCTTTTCTTTCCCTTTTTCATTTGAGGTTGTCTCTTTTCCTTTAGGGTCTACTTCACCTTTCTCACTTGATGCTTTACCTTTAGAGCTAGTATCTCCTTTAGTTTCACTGTCTACAGTAGAACTTTTGGGTGTTTCACTATTTTTAGTGCTACTTTCATCTTTAGGTTCACCAATAACCACTATAGGTTTGTCTGGTTCAGATCCAGACGGAGTTGTAGGATCAACTGAAGGTTTAGGGTCCGCAGGAGGAGATTCATACTCAAAAGATCCAAAAGGCCATACTTTTTTCCAAAAATAATTTTTAATTGGAGTAGGTATATAGGAACCAACTTTTTTAAAACCATCTTTAGTTTTTTCCCAGAGAGTTTTATTGTCTGGTTCACCGTCCGGTCCACCGCCCCAATGGGCATAGTTAGCATAAGCAACATATCCTCCAAAAAGAACGGATAAGATTAGAGCTCCATAGAAAACATAGTTCCAATAATTAGTTTTAGTTTCTTGTTTATCTTCAAATAAATTTTCATAATATTTAATTTTATTTTTTTCTCTGGTTAGTTCTGCTTTATAAGTTTCTTCCTTTAATTGATTTTTATAACGTTCTTTTTCGTTAAGTTTATCAAAGTAATCTTGTAAGTTAGGATCATTAATTTTCTTTGCTTGTTCAATAGTTTGAGGATTAGTGTAGACTTTATAGAATACTTTCGCATATAATTTTCTAGCTTTTTCAGCTACTAAATCAAATGCTTCAAAAATATAATCAAGAGCACCTTCACTTATTACAAGCCAAATACCATATAGAATGGCGAACCAGAATGTTAAATCAAATTGAAAATCAAATATTTTACAGATTATTGAGTACACAACACCAAACATTGAAGTATATGCACTCCATCTTAAGAATATTCTAAACAAAATAACCATTGGTTTGAAAAATCTAATTTTCTGTAATCGGTTTAACAATAGCATTTGAGCTAAAGAGAGTGCTGCTGATTTTAAGGAAGAAACAAAGATAGTTTTATTTGTTTTAATTTGTTTAATTAAGTTTTTAATTATTTTGATCATTTTGTTTTGTTTTATATTATAAGTTTTAAAATCTAAGGTCTATATGTGATAAGACCAGAAAAAGACTAGTTAGTTTAAATTTAGTGTAAACTAACAAACCACCACTTTTATATTAGAAGTAGGTAATCTATTGCACTTAGTATGAAAAAATATATTTTTAGCGAACTTTCTACTATTATTGTAAATAAAATATAACATGAAGTCAAGGTAAATAATTTGTACTGATTTGGTAACAAACAATAACCTAAACTTAAACATATTAAAGAATATATTACATAAACACAAGAAATAATTAAAAACATTAGAAACAATATGATTAAATAGTATCCAAAAAGTAAAGGTGCTTTGCTCAACATTTTTTATATTCAATTTATATTTTTATAACTCTAAGAATTTTATGTAATAAAATCTAAAAAAGACTAGTCAGCTAACTTTAGTTTACCTTTAATTCTGTAAATAATAAACTAAAGTTATTTTAAATAAAATTTCTAGTTAAATTAAAAATTTTTGTTCTATTTTTTATTAAATTTTTACTACTAACTCTTATAAAATCTTGCACTTTGACCAGGAGTTTGGCGGCTGCTCTTTACCACAGGATACAATATATAATATATAAGGAGTGTATATCTTACTTCCATGGGGAGCTTAGAATAGTCTAAGATGAGTATACATTCCTTCTCTTCTCTTTCTTGGTTTGTAGGAGAGACTCCAAAAAGGTAGTAGAATCTTGGAATTTTTAAATTTAAATATAAAGAACAAAAATGAAAACAAAAAGTATTAATCTTAGAACTAATCTTACTGCAGCTAAATTCAGAGCTAGAATGTTTGAATTTTTTAGAATTAACAAATTTAATGCTAAATATGTTTCTTTCTTCACTCAAGTTGTGCTAGAAGGAGACAAAAAAGTGCATAACATTGGTAGAAATATTTTGATTAATGTTAACAACACACAAGAAATTTATTCTTATGTAGAGTTGACCACTAATAGTTTTCAAAGACTATTGACTCAAAATAAAAAAACAATACCAGCTAAAAAAATTAACATCCTTTTTATTGAAACTGATGAAAAAGCCTATAAAGACTTTTTAAGCTCTACCATAAACTCTAGAGATTTTAATTTAAACAGCGAGAATAGTTAAGTTATTTAAAACAAACACTGATCAGCGCCTGGCGCACCCCCCTATATTAAAAAGCAACAAGTAAACAAATAATTTAAAAATATTTTTGTTTTGTTTTTTAATAATAAATATTTAATTAAAAACCAACAAGTAAACAAATAATTTAAAAATATTTTATTAAGCTAATAATTGATTTTCCAATAGTATAATTCTCATTGTTTAAATTCACATTAGAAGAATCAGGTGACCATTTACTAACAGTGTTATTAGTATTATTTTGATTAGATTTTTTATTTTGAATATAAATGTTAAGTAATTTATTAAAGTTAAAATCAATTGTAATTTTTTTGTTGTATATTAGTATTATTGTTAGAATGAACACTAAAGTTTTGAGAATTGTTTTTAGAATTATTGAGAACATATTGATATTTCATATAAAAATAATCTAGATGAGGAGGATTTTCAATATAAAATAAAGTTTCATTTTCTTTATAAAAATTAAAATCTTTATATTCTTGATATAAAGCATTAAATAGTCTCATTTCAGAATTTACGATTTTCACTATAAATTCCTCTTTTCCACTCAATTTATATATAAATAAATCAGAATTAGGAAAATGAACAAAAGTATTAGCTTTTATTTGATTATAGTTAATTGAGATAAAATCTGGTGAATAATTTAATGTATAAAAATTAAATTTTATTTCATCACTGAATTTATTTACTAATAAATTGTTTAAGTTTATATGAGTTCTAAATTTTGTTAATTGAGATGGTATATCGAATGTTTCAATTTTAATAGGATATTTGTTAATTTCAGTTATTTGTTCATATAAATTGTTAATTATATCTTTATTATTTAAATATAATTCTAAATAATTTGAAGCTTTAATGGAAATAGGATTAAACAGGTTAGTGAAAGGGTCTTTAATTAAAGTAGAAAAAGAATTATGTAGATATATAAAGTTGTTTTGGAAAATTAAAATATTGTTAGGTGAACTCAGTAAATGTTTTTTCAAGTCCACTAAAAATTTGTTGTGTTGATCTTGTTCTATAGTATAATTTAATAATTTATTTAAAGATTCATTATAATTTAATGGAATTAATAAATTATTAAAGGTACTTTTTAAAGAAAAATACAAATCAAAAAAAGAGAGTGTTTTAAAATCAACTTCTGAATTACTTATTAACTGACTATTTTTAAAATTTAAGTTGTATGTTAATAAATGAACTTCATAATTTTTTTTGTAATGAATCAAATTAGGATTAATTAATCTAAGTTTATTAAATAATAAATCATGTGCTGGAAAGTCCGGGTATTGATTTTTATAATAATTAAATTTTATTAACATATTGTCTAAATTAATATCTTCATCTTCTATTAAATCAGATGAACCTGTGAAAGGGGAGACTACTTTACCGTTTATTCTCATAGAATTACTATTAAATGTTTGAATATTAACATTTGCTTGAGTATTGTTTTGAAAGAATTTTTTATCATTTGTTCTAGATGTAGATAGTGCTGAATCTTTGTTACTTGTTTGATTATTACCGTTACTTTGATCATTATTTGGTATATCACTGTTTTGAGTATTTCTATTAATTTGATGGTTATCACTACTAGTAGAATCACATAATATTGGATTGAATACATTTGTTATATAAATAAAAATTGTATAACTCAATGAAAATATAAATACAATACTTAATATTTTGCTTAATTTATTCATTTTAACTTTATTAAAATCAATATTATCTGTAATTGTATGTTCTAAATAAATCACAGCAAAGATTATAGAGAATAAATACGTGTAAATTTGGGTATGTTCGCCTATAGTTAAATCATAATTAATCAAGTTAATTTCAATACAATTAACTAATGAAATTAAAACAATAAAACATACGATATTAAATGAATAATAACTAAAAATAATATTAAATTTAGTTTTATTGTTTATAAAATAATGAGTTGTTTTAATTAATACGTTAAAAGCTCTTACTATTAAATTAAATTTTATTAATAATAGATTTAAAATTACACCGGCTATTAATACATAACTAATTTCATTACTAAAGGAAATATCTAATCTAAAACATAAATTAAAATAAATTGAACTCAAAGCAATTATTATAATTAATAATAAAACTACGTAATTTTTAGCTACATAAATCATAGGTAAACTAAGAATTGTAGAATAAAAATTCCATAAATTATTAATAGAATCAATAATTTCTAAATAGACAAAATCTAGTTTATTCATTAAACGATAGAATAAATCTTTTATCATAAATTTAAAAATATTTATATATAATTTAATTCTTTTTTGTAAAATATTCTCCCAAGCGATTATTTGACAAAAAATGTAATTATCAACAATACAACACTTGAAGACATTTTACTCTCTTAACGCAAAAAGTGCTTTTCATTTTGTCAAATTTCAACTTTTTCAATGTTTTGATTTTTAAATTTTTTACAAGTACAACAAAATTAAATTTAATTACTTTTAAAAACAAAAGGAAGAAAAATCCGTGTTTTCAAGGGAGTTTAAACAATTTTATATAATTTTTGGTAACATATAAGAGTATTAAACACGGCTATTGTGTTTACATACGTTTCACAAAGCAAATGTGAGTAAATTGTGGAGAAAATATTTTTAATTGCAATTTTTTTTTCTATCAAAATATTTATCAGAAAGGGCCCTTAGCTTAACAGGTAGAGCACCTAATTGTCAATTAGGGTGGTCCCAGTTCGAATCTGGAAGGGCTCGTAAGAACCACAAAAATTTTTGTCTAATTGGTTTTTATTAAGATTTATATTTTAAGGTGTCATTAAATTTTAGCAGGTAAATTTATTATTTTAAAGTGTCATCTTATCAATGTTTCTTTGTTTTACATTTTATATTTAAAAGAAATAAATAAATTTATATTTTGGAAAACGAGTATAGTTAAGTTGGTATAGCATCTACCTTCCAAGTAGAGATCATCAGTTCGAATCTGATTACTCGTATAAATTCTTTTGGGTAAAATTTTAATTAAATTTTTTTTATTAAAATTTAAAGGTCAGATTAAAAGTTTATGTTTAAAAAACTTCAAATTGAAACCTTAATTCTCTTAGTTCAATGGTAGAACATCATTCTTCTAAAGTGTAAATTTTGGTTCGAATCCAAAAGAGAATATAAAATAAAATTTAAAGTAGTAAAAACAACAAGTAAACAAATAATTAAAAAAAAAAATTTTTTGTTTTTAACCTGAGGAGTTATACTACATGGGGTTGTTGGACTATTTATTAAAACTATTGTATTAAAAATTGATTAATCTTTGATTAATTTATTTTTAAAATTAGTAATAAAGTTGTTAATTTTACTAGTAATATTTGTTTTATTTTGTATAATCAAAGAAGAATCAGTTGACCAATGACTTTGATTAGCATATCTTTGATTAATAACATTAACAGCAGAAACATTAGATTTATTAAGAAAACTAGAATGACTACTACTAAAATTATTAAATTTAATTAATGAAGAGCTCTCAGAAGTTTTATAAGCATTATTATGGATAAAAGTTAAAAAATCTTTATTATCTAACTTACGACTAAATACTGAGGTACTATCCTTAATTAAGTTATATTGATTACTATGATCTAAATTTTCTATTAGAGAATATGTACCTATAATTCTATCTTCAAGAGATTTAGGAGATCTAATAAAAATTAATTCATCCTGTCTTAGTTTTTCATAAGCTAAATGATCTGAAAGGATAATATCAACTAATCTATTCCGTGTTTCAACTGTATCAACAAAGATTTTGAAATCACCATTAGAGTCAACAAATTTAAAAATAAAAAGATTTAAATCAGATGAATAATAAAATTTATTTACGGGTAAATCATTAATATTAAGATTTATAAAATCTATTGCTAATTTAGCTTTAGTTTGTAAATCTATTATATTCTGATAATATAATTCAGTTAATAAAATATTTAAATTTACTCTACATCTAAATTTTATTAAATCCTCAGAGATTTGATCTAAGAAATCTATACTATTACTTCTATTTTTTACCAATAAATTATTAGATAACTTAATATAATTTTGGGAAAAGTCATTTAATTGAGATTTTATATTTTCTAAATTATTTAAATATAATTCTAATAGATTAGATGCCTTACAATTTAAGGGTAATATTAAATTAGTATAATCATCTTTGATTAATACAGAATAATTATTTTGCAAGAAAATTAATTTATTTAGTAAACAATGTAAATTTGTAGGTTCCTGTAGTAATACTTCTTTAAAATTAATTAAAAAATTATTGCTTGGATCGTGATTTATTGTATAATCTAAAATGTGAGAAAAATGAACATTATAATCTACAAAACTAATACTTTTAAAATATGCCTTATTTCTTAATTGAAATATTAAATCATAAAAAGAAAAAGGTTCATAATTATTTTGATTTGTTAGAATTAAATTGTTAAAAACTTCAAATATTTTAGGACTTTTTAATTGCACATTCGCATCTAACTTAGGTGCAACTTTTCTTAGTAAACTTTCTACGCTATAATAATATGAAATATTATGGTTAAAGTTTGGTTTAATAATCAAAGTTTCATTAAAAATAGAAGGTAAATTAACATTAATTTGTACATTATTAGTATTAAGATGTGATGAGGAATGTGAAATATTTGTAGTTATTTTTGCATATTTATGGAGATTTAAGATATTAGGAACTTTTAATGTGGGGTTATATTCTTTACCATTTACAATGGTTTTATTATTAGGTAAAATAGCTCTTGTATTTATACTATTTTCAACATTTGGAGAATTTGTAGAATTAGAACTTAAAACAGATTGACTATTATTTTGAATGTTTCTATTCGCAATATTACCATTGGAGTTCTCTATCTCATTTGTTGTTGTAATTTGTGTATTAGTTTGATTATTAACATTATTTGAAGTATTAGAACTTTCAACTTGTTGATTATTAATTTGTTGGTTATCATTAGTTGTATCACATAATATTGGATTAAATACATTTGTTATATAAATAAAAAAGGAATAAGTTATAGATGTTATAAATATAATGCTTAATAATTTTCCTAATTTATTCATTTTAACTTTATTAATTTCAATATTATCACTAACTGTATGATCTAAATAAACCATAGCAATTATAACTGATATTAAATAAGTATAAATTTGAGCATGTTCACCAATAGTTATATCATAATTAATCAAATTATTTTCAATTAAATTAACTAGTGAACCAAGTACAATAAAACAAATAATATTAAACAAATAATAACTAGAAATAATATTAAATTTAGTATTGTTTTTAATAAAATAAAGAGTTGTTTTAATTAATACATTAAAAGCCCTTACTAATAAATTAAATTTTATTAATAATAAGTTTAGTATAACACCTGTTATTAAAAAATAACTAATTTCATTACTAAAGGAAATATCCCATCTAATACTAAAATTAAAATAAATAGAGGTGGAAGCAATTACTAAAATAAATATTAAGACTTTGAAATTTTTAGCTATGTAAATCATAGGTAAACTAAGAATTGTAGAATAAAAGTCCCATAAATTATTAATTGTATTAATAATTAGTAAAAAGACATAAGCTAGTTTAATTTTAACTCGAGATAAAAGTTTTATTACCATAATTTTAATAAATTTAATACATAAATTAATTCTGTTTAGTAATTTAACAAAAAAGTATTTAACCATTTGTAAGTTAATTCTGATCTTTCTATTAATTAATTTAAAGGATCTAAAGATTATGTTGTATATTTTCATTTTAATAATATTTTTTATATAAAAACTCTTCTTATTATGAAAGAGCTATCTCTGTTTATTAACTTCTGTACTTTTTAAAGTAAGTAATTAAATTAATTAACTATCCAAATAGATACAGATTATTTAAACAAGAAAAAGTAATTAAACTTTTGTGTTACTAGATACTATATACATAATAAAACAAAGGATAATTACTTTAGCACGATGAGATATTACTGGAGAAATTAAGGAAGGAACCTATAGAAACAGTTCAATTTTGATGACGAATAAGATAGAATAGTCATAATTTTAAGACTATCTATATGTTTTTAATTTCTAAGCCTTTGTAAGATTTAAACTTACTCTACTAGCCTAAAGTTCTAGTGTGCACTCTTTACACTAACAGCTTTACTATCTCTCCTTATATTAGAAAAGAATCTTATATAAGATTTCATAAAATATAGGGGCTTTATAATATCTTATTTTAATAGAATCTTTAATTTTATTTTTAAGAATTGCACCTTTGTGCTAATCTTCAAATTATTTGGAGACTGTAATCTATGAAATACAATCTCAGTTAGTGAGAAAATAGTATATTATACTATTTATGTAATATAGTTAGGGAAAAACTGAATATTTTTACAAAAATGAAATTAAAACAATTATTTTGTACTTTATTTATTTTAGTAACTGCTTCAATGCTTACTATTTTTATTTATGATTTGTTAACTAATCTAGACTCTGAGAATTTAGCTACTGTTACAACTCAAAATAATAATGTAATCATTAATAACCAAATTTCTGCTAGAGATTTAAAAAATGTTACTGATACAATTACAAATAACATTACTGATTCAACAAATCACACAGATTTGAAAGATCCAGCGACTATTGCGCTATTATCAATAACTTCTGTACTAGTTCTAGTTGTTTTGTGCGGAACAGTTTATTTACTGTATAATTATTTACAATTGCCTTTAGAGGCACAACAAAACGTTGATACTGTTGAACTACAAAATATGTAATTTATTATATTTTTTAGCCCCATAATGTAGTATAACTCAATTGGTAGAGTGTTTAGCTTTTAACTAAAAAGTTGTTGGTTCGATTCCAATTGCAACACAAATTTAAATTAATAAGATATTAAAAACCAACAAGTAAACAAATAATTTAAAAAATATTTTTTGTTTTGTTTTTTAATAATAAATATTTAATTAAAATCAAGTAACCGTCGCAGTCCCCTTTTGGTAGCCACAGAGAATCTTTCGAGGACCAGAAAGTTTTTAAAAGCTCAGCTGCGTTCGAGTATGGGTGAGAAGAAGTTGGCAAAATTAGTTAATTAAAATAAATAAAAAGTCGCGATCGCTCGCAGTCGCCTTTGAATAGAGAGTGTTTGGCCAAAAGCGTAAAACCCGACATAAAAGGTAAGCTGTTTCAGGGTAGGTAGATATTAAACCGTAAAATTTAAGGAGGGTCTCCCCCAAACACTATAAAAATTTAGAATTTATTTTAGATTGGAATTATTCTCTACAAAATAATAGAGATTTCAGTTATTAATTTAACTTCTTTTCTATCTTTTTATATTTGTAGTAATTGGAATCGAACCAATATTCTTTAGTATATATACTAATTAATTTACCTGTTATACTACATTTGGAGTTTGGAGTTTGGAGTTTTGAGGGGGTTTTTGATTGGGCTAAAAACTTCTCTATACTTTTTAAACGTATAGTTTTGCTTGTCTTAAATTATTTAAAAGCATTACGTAACTTAATCTTGTACGACTTCTCCCTTAGATAATACCAATGGTTTAGTATCTACGAATACATTATCCTTATTAAAGATTAGTTGTCTCTTATTCTCTGTGATCATAAGAGTATACAATTCTTTTTTTACAGAGATATGTCCTTTCCCAATATTTTTTAACCATTTTTCTTGATTTAAGGTAAGAGAATTGTCTTTAGTTAATAAAGGTTTAAGTTCATTAAAAGTTATATGATTTTTTAAACCTTTTACTTTAGTATTTTCATATGAATCAGTTTTACCTCCATAAACTTTAGGAGCTAAAAAGACAACTTCATTGAACACATGTTCTAATTTCAGTTTACCTAATTCTTTACTTACAAATTCTGGTGGTAATAAACCTGAGATAGCTAAACTATCTGTATCCATATAGAATATAATTAAACCTAAAACTAAAGCAATTTGTTTTAGCTGAGACATATAAATTCTAGCATAAGCAGTAACAGCTAATGCAATTGAAACTGAAGTAATTTCAGATGAAGGTTTTATTTGTTCTTTATTTGATTTATTATAATATGTAATTAGTTCTTTGTTATTACCAAGATCTATTACATTAGTTACAATATATTTATGATTATATATTTGAGATTTGTCTGAATTAATGATTAAATGGCTAACAGTATCTGGGTCCATGCCTAATTTCCCATAAAGAGAATTTAATAGTAATTTAGCTATTAAATACATAGGTGTACCTTTTTTACTGTTGGCTTTAATTTTATATAATTCTATAACAAAATCTTTAAAAATATAACCTTTTTCAAATAAATATCCTCTTAAGACTTTAAATTTATAACCAAACTTCATAGCATTAAATATTTCTTCAGAGAAATACCATCCAGTCCAAGTACCTAAAGGAGAAATAGTTTTATCTCCTTTGTCAGTTTTAACTTTAACCTGTAATACTGGGTATTTTAAATTGTTAGGAGTTTCCACTTCTACTTCAAATACACCAAAAGCATTTGGATTAACTTTAAAGATATCACCTTCAAAAAATACAGGTGTACCTACTGGCATAGCAAAATGATCCATAGAATAAGGATAAAGAGAATTTACATCATAAATATTAACTTTTGTCTCAGGATCATTAGTTGGTTTATAAACATCGACCATTCCACCTGTATAAGCTTTTTTAAGATCATTATAGATACTTCCGTTAATTAGTGGTATTTTAAATTCATCTTTAAGGAAATTAGATCTGAAAATAGCCATTGTATTAGAAGGTAAAGTAGGATACTTGGTAAAATCAATTTGGAACAAATCAAAGATAATTTTCCCAAATTTTACTAAAACTAAATATAAAATTTTACAATCTAAATGACAATAGTATTTAGCTTCGAATTCTAAATCCCAAAAATGTTTACTTTTTGTAGAACAATATTCATTATATTGATCTAAAGTAATTTCCTCAAAATATTTAAATTCTGGAATCTCTCCAATATAATTTAATTTAATTTCAGGATTATTCACAAAATTGTAAGGGAATATACCTTTATTATAATTGATCTCAAAATCTTTAGCAAGATCAGCTAAAGAGCCAGTTAATAGTAATAAAGAATCTCTAAATTTGATAGTTTGACTAAAATTATACCCAAATTTAAGGGTAATATTAATAATTCTACCATCTCTAATAATTGGTTTAACTTTAACCTTTAATTCACTAAAGATTCTAATTAAGAATATTCCATCAAAATTAGAAAAATTATGTAAGTAAACTGTGTAACCGTTAAATTTAGGATATAATAAACTATTAATTGCAGCACTTAACATATTATTAGGTGAATTGTAATCTGTTAAATAAAAAGGTTGACTTCTTTCTAAACCATCTGAATCAACAAAATAAGTATTTACACAATAAGGTTCTAATATACCATTAATATTTCTGGTTTCAAGATCCATAGTTATTATTTTATTGCTTATTGAAGTATCTTTTTCAAGTTTAGTTAAGAAATTAACTTTTCTTTCTAGTTGTTTTACAACTAACTCACCATTAGCAAAAATAAATTTATGAGCTTTGATTGTTCGAGTAAATGAAGATAAATCATTTATATTATCTACTGAATCAATAAATTCTAATAGGATATCTTTATTAACTACTACTTGTACTTTTTGATAGTTATCAAATAATTGTACGTGATATTCTCTAGGTGAATTGTTAATATAAACAACTGCTGAAGTATAATCTTCATTGAATTGTACATTCCCACTCCAATTAGTAATATCCATTGTAGTAGGTAATTTATAACCTTCGAAACTAAATACTTTAGATTCGCTCAGTAAAACTTTTCTGTGTTTAATTAACTTACTTTCACCTATTGAACCCTTTTTCAATAAAACTTTATATGTAAAAACAATAGAATCTATTGAATATTGATGATAAGCATCAGTTCTCAAGTTCCAATATTCTTGGAAAATAATAATTAATTTATTTAAATCAGTTTTATTTACTGTTTGAACATAAGAAATAGATCTGAATTCACCTTCAATAGTTTTCAATTTAAATTGAATTAAAATATATTGATTATCTTCTAAATAATTTACTAAATTAATCCAAAAATCTCTTATTGCAAATTCTATATGTTCAGCTAATAATATTTTTCCTTCTAAATAGTATGAGAAATCATACCAAGTATTAAGTTTTAAATTTTTTGACAAATTAGTTTTTTGCATTTTTGGTTAAATTTACATTTAATTATAAAATCACAGTCTTTAATGTGGCTGCCACCATAAATAGTTTAAGATCTGTACTCAGGACTAACAATCTTTAAGTCATACTCAGGACTTGGTAATAACAAACTTTAATATAAAAAGAAAAGTTTTCATTAACTGAGCAGTTTTAAGTCAAGTGTCGAATAACCTATTCCAAGTTTATTTTCTTTTACAATTAATAAACAAAAATTGTGATGAAAATTTCTATATTACACATCGTTACTTTTATAACATATTTGAAAGTAAATAACTTTTGAGGAACTTAGATATAACTTGAATTTATAAAACAAGTGATTTATAAAACAAATCAAATATGTAAAACAAATAGAAAGAATGGGGTTTTGTAGTTTTAATTATCTATAAAAATTAATCAAATTTTGAAATTTTAGCTATATACTTAGTATATGCTTCTTTATCAGTTTCAATATAATTTATATATAGTATATCGTTAGGTTTAGGTGTAATTCTATTTACATATAATTGTTCAGCTAAATGTTCAACAAAACTTCTAACTTCATCTGTACTATTGGTATTTAAAATTACTCTATTACCTAAAGAACAATTAATACTACCTTTAATTGTTAAGAATATATTAATGTATTGATATTTACCTTTAATTTATCTAAAGAATCTAAATACATATGCTCTTAATCTTTGTCTACTTAAATCTGTTGGTATAATAAATTTTCTGATTATCATTTTATTTGTCTATTACAATGTATCATAAAGTCAATATTTATTCTATTTATACTCAATTAAACTATCCAAACCTTTGAGTATACATTATTTTAATACAAAAATTACATAATTTGAGTGTTTATGTAAAAAATATATTAAAATAATGCACTCTTATATTAAATAATAAAAAGATTATATAAAATATAGGTCATTTAATTAAACCAAGTTGTAATGTGGAGGATTTTATAACTTGTATTAAAAGTATAGATCTCTATAAAAATATCTATAAATAATTTTGTTGGTTTGATAAAACAAAAACCAAGACTTTACGATTGAAATAAAATGAAAACAAAATATATGAGAAGAAACAATAATCAAGCATCAATACTATCAAATCTATCAAATTTGAGTATGAATTACCGACGTCCTAGTCCCTTCTTTATTCTAGCAAGAATGATCTTAGTTCCTGTAGCACGTATGTTAGGCTTACCAAATAGTTTACAACCTGTAATTTTTGGTTTATGGAGTGTTATATCTACTTTTGTAACAGTTTATGGAATCTATCCAACTTTAGCTGGAATATGGGCCTTAAGACAAGCAATTAGACATGATCATCCTATTGAATTTATAGCACAACATGCGCCTCTAGTAGGTAGAGCCTTAGTTGAAGAACTAGGGCCAATCTGGAGAGATTTAATTGGATCCAGAGTAGCTTTAGTTAAGTATTTAACTACAGTAGCTTGTTCAATTTTATTTTATGCTCTAAGACCTATAACATTTGCATTGCTTAGATGGTCCTTCACTTTAATATGTTCAGCTTTAGGTATCTTTTGGTCAGAAACTTTAAGAGGAGTAGAATTTTTATTCAATTTTGCACAATCTATAAAAAATTTCTTTAAATTTGCTATTGGTTTCGAATTACCCTTACCTAAGGAATTAATAGATACTCCAGCTAAAAAAACTAGTACTATATTATTAGGAATAGTTTTTTTAACTTTAAGTTTAATAGGTATAGATTTATATTTTCACAATTTAATTGAAAATATTCCATATATAGAAACAATTGTAGCTTATTGTTACACTTTATACAGACCAATGACAGCGACATATAGAATAATTGCTAGAATAATTAATTTCTTTAGAAGTGGTGGTGGTGGTACTCCAGCCGGTCCCCCTCCAGGAACTCCAGTAAATCCTCCTGCATATCCAGGTGGTGGTGGACTCCAATTCGAACCACTAGCTTTGGGATTCTAAAGGATGAATCACCAAAACCTTGGGAATTCGAATATAAACCACATAAATGGGATTATTGGAAAGTAAAAGCTTATTTATATGAAAATAAAGAACTTTTACATAGAAAACAATTCCATGATAACTTCTTAAAGGAATTATATGAAGAATTAGGTATATAATAACAATTTTCACCCCTATAACTAAGTACTTCTAATTTATTTCAATCTAAAAATGATTTAATTTAAAACAAAACAAATAAATGAAAATTTTAATTGAAAAAATACAAAAATATTTAAAAAGTTTAACAACTATAACTGAAGATATTCATTCTACTTATTTCCACCTTAATAACTTTAATGAGTATGATTTCCCATTTAAAATAATATTTAAATTCTTAAATAATATTGATTATATTGATGAGGAACGAGAATATATTCTATTAAAGGTGAAAGTTAATTCTTGTGATTATAAAATTATTGCAGGCAATAAACATGATTATGCATTCTATGAAACTATTAATACAAATAATAATTTTTTTGTTATTAATAATATTCCTGTTGATTTATTTGACGATAAAAATAATGTAGATTTAACTTGTTATCTTTCTAAATTAATTTATGATTATTGCATTAAAATTGATACAATAAAATATGGTACCTCAGTTGATTTATTCTTTGAATATAAATATATTAGCTATGAAAACTATTTATCTTATTCCCAAAATAGAGATAATAAATAATCTTTAATTATTATGTAAATATAATTTATAAGTGGTTGTAATAAGATAAATATTAAATAATAAATAACAGAAAAGAAATTAGAAATTATTTATTGTTTAAGGTTTATACTGGTGATTTAAATACAACAACTATGGTGGTCACTAACATTAAATAGTGTGACTTTACGATCTAATTTTTAAAATAAATATAAAAATATGGAAATAATAAGATTACAACACGTATCTATACAAAATGGGGTAGTAATTTTAAAGTTTAAACCAGTTTCAATATATTTTAGTTTACTATCAACACAATTTATAGCAAAAGGTATTTTTAGAGTATTAACTAGCTTTGGTTTTTCTATTTTAGATGAAAGAATAGCTAAATTTATCAGACGGTCTATTGATGGTAAAAACGTTAAAACCATTATTAGATTTATTGATCTATCAACCTTAGAAGAAAAAGAAGAAGAATTAAACGAATCTACAATTAACTCTAACAATAATGATTTAATAGCTAGTTTTATATTCACCTATTTTAGAGATTTAGAAAAAGCATTCCTTAGAAAAGTATTAAAAACAATACAAAAAGCGATCAAAAGAGATTTTGATCTTAATGAAAAAATTTGTCTTAAACAGATAACAATTGAAGTTAAAGGAGGAGATTTTGAATCTTTATATGATCCTTTAATTTATCAAACAAAAGTATTAAGAGATCCTGTTAATAACAAATATGCTTATTATCTAGCTACATTATATGATGGTACAATTATAAAGAAATTAAAAAACTTTAAAGTTTAAAACCCTATTTTCTATGAACAATTATTCATCCCCCAATTCATTTGGTTTTTACTTCCTCCGTAAATTATAGCGAATACTATATTGTGCAAAAACATTTGTCTCGGTGTATTTAATACATTTATATTCAGTAATTGGATCAGAGATTGAGGGCACTAAGATTATTCCATGTAATTCAATTAATTATAAATGATTCTTAAGAGTTTATAGCGAATTGATAATATTTAAGAAATAAATATGGTAACCCTTTATTTGTTATTCTTATTTTAAAGTGTATGTTTTTGTTAATTTTCATTAAAAAAATTTAAGACTTTATGATATATTGTATTCTAAATTAACTAAAATGACCGAAACTTTAATTAAAATATTCTTCACACTATTTTTTAATATTTCAGATTTATTAGTAATAATTGCTTGTTTTTTTATGCTACATATAATCCTTAAACATATAAGTGGTAAATATATTTCTTATGACGAAGATAAATTATATTGGACCTGTACAGCGGTGTTATTATTTGTTGCTTTTTATAACAGTATTTTATCAATTTTCTCATATATTTTATGATAGAAATTGTTTAAACCCTTTAATTTTACCTTTTCAATATAGATAAAAAGAACGCCTTAATTAAAAACTTATGAATTAATTCATAAACTTTTGCTTTAGAACAAAAGAAAATTAATAAAAAATCGCTCGCACTCAACTTTTTGTTAATAAAATTCAAGTAATTAAAAAACAAATTTAATTAAAAGTAATTTAAATATTTAATTTAAATAAAGAACCGTCGCACTCACCTTTTTGGAGACTAAATTAAAGAAAAAAAAACAAAACAAAATAACAAATTATATAGGTACCAAGCCTAAAATTAACCAGTAGTATCTCATCTTGTTAAAGTAATTACACGTAAGTTTAATTACTTTTTCTTGTTTATTTTATAAACAGAGATAGCTCTTTCATTTTAAGAAGAGTAAAAATAATTTACATATAAAATTTTTATGCAAAAATACAATATAACATTTAGATCAAATAAAATATCTAATCGACAGATTAGAATTAATTTACAAAATTTCTTTAAGAGAACTGATTTATTTAATAGTCATTTTATTAAACTTAATATTAGTTTAATTAGTAACAATAAATTGACAGTTTTACTTAGAGACAACTTAATTAATCGTAAAGAGAAAGCAGAAGTGAAAACTATAATAAGTAGTTTACTAGATGCTTTAACTTTAAGAGAAATTTCATTAAATAGTGGGGATAAATTAGTTATTTTCTATATTGAATCTGATTCTATAAACTATAATAACTATAAAAATAGTTTTAAAGGTATAGGTAGAAGATTCTTATCTTCAGTCAGAGGTGCGAGTAGAAGATTTTTTTCTACTATCTCTTCCGCAACTAAAACAAATTTTAAATTTTTTAATTTAACTTATCCGATCTCTGAATTAGAATTGGATCTTACTAAAATAACTAGAAGATTCTTCTCTGAAATCAAAGATAAAAAATTTGTCTCTGTAATAGCCAACGTTAAACAAATTAATGGTAATATTTATTCTCTAGGATCTCGATTCCCTTTGGATTTGAATGATCCGGAGTCACAATTAGCATATATTGATTATTTAAATAATAAATATGCCTTATTAGATAATTATTACAAAGTAGCTAAAGCAGAAAGAATCTTTTTTAATTATACTCAAGTTAGTGAAGAACTATATTTGACAAGTAAAGCTAAAATAGTTAACCAAAGTAAAACTATCAAAGCAATAGAAAATATAGACTTCAGAAATGAAGTTCCTTCTAATTTACCAGTAAATATGGATTATATTACTTGGGGGTACAGAAATAAATGGTTAGATTCTAAAACTTTACAAGTTTTTGGATTATACATTGATAATGGTACTATCTATAATAGACGTGTTAGAGTAACACATGTTGATGCTAATACTAGAATTGTTGAGATTTATTCAAATATTGCAGGTATGCAAATTCAACGGTTTACTGATACTATTATAAACTCTGTTAACGGTGAATTCATACGTAAAATTGGTGAAAGATCTTTCCACATTATTAATGGTAAAGTACATTTTATTTTCGAAAAACTTTATACACCCAAAGAAAAAATAACTAAAGGGAGAAAAGATAAAAAATTTAGTCTTAATATACTTACTTTAGATATTGAAACTTTTGTTAATGCCGAAAATAAAATGGAATTACTTTGCTTATCATTTTTTAATGGTTCTAAAACAGAATCTTTCTATATATCAGATTACAGCTCAGTAGAAGAACTTATGTCCCATGCATTAAAAAGATTGCTAACGAAAGCTAACTCTAGTAAATCTGTATATATTCACAATTCTAGTAACTTCGATCTTATAATTTTATTAAAACATATAACAAACTACCCTGGAGTAGAAATAGAACCTATAATTAAGGATGGTAATTTTATTAACTTAAAAATTAAATATGGTTCAAATAAAACTTATTTTATTAATTTTAAAGATTCATATTTATTATTGCCCTTATCGTTAAGAAATTTGGCTGAACAATTTAAAGTGGACACCTTAAAAAGTATCTTCCCATATAATTTTGTTACCAAAGAAAATCTTAACTATGTAGGACCTATACCAAGCCTAGAGTTTTTTGAGGATGTTTCAGATTTAGATTATAATTCTTACTTAGAAGCATTCGTCGGTAAAGATTGGAACCTTAAAACCGAAGCTGTTAAATATTGTGAATTAGACTGTATCTCATTATATAAAGTTATAGAAACTTTTGGTCTCATAATATTTGACTGGTTCCAAATAAACATTTCAAGTGTCTCTACTTTACCGAGTCTTGCATTTAAAATTTTCAGAGTTCATTTTTTATCTAAAATTGTTACACTGCCAGTATTAACAGGTAAAATTTACGATGATATTCGTAATGCATATTACGGAGGACATGTCGATATGTATATACCTACAAATCCAAAAGGAAAATTAGTGTATCACTACGATGTGAATGGACTTTATCCGTATGCTATGAAAACTTACGAATGTCCTACAAATATTTTTGCACACTTTATAGGAAATATTATTAATAAGTCTGAGTATGCTGATTTATTTCAAAAATATAAATCATTTATTAAAGTGAAAGTAACTGCACCTAAAAATATTAAACATCCTATATTACCTGTAAAAGTAGATGGCACTACTATATATCCTATTGGTACTTGGACTGCTTGGTATTACAGCGAAGAAATTAGAAATGCACTTAAACTTGGATATAAATTTCAAATAATGGAGGGATATTTATTTGAAAGTGCAAATCTATTCTCAGAATACGTTAATAGATTTAATCTTCTTAAAGAACAATCTCCATCTGAATCTCCAATGTATATTATAGCTAAGTTATTACTAAATTCGTTGTACGGTAGATTTGCTATGGATCCTAAATTACTAAGTCACATTATTATAGCTAAAGGGGAACTATCCAACTTTATACATAAAATAAACTTAGACAATTTAGGAAATCAAATTGAACTCGGAGATAATATTTTAGTTTCTTATTGGCAAGATTTTGCTAAAACATCTAAAATTAATATAGCAGTAGCAGCTTCTATTACTGCTAATGCCCGAGTCTACATGTCACAAATTAAAAATAACCCTGGTTTCAATCTGTATTATACTGACACTGATTCTGGTTTCATAGATCAAGCACTTCCAGCTCATCTGGTTGATACTAAAAAATTAGGTTGCTTTAAACTAGTTGAAGTGCTTACAGACTTTGTAGCACTAGCTCCTAAAGTATATGGTGGTAAGTCTGTAGATGAAATAGAATTTACTAAAGTTAAAGGTCTAAAAACTCCAGTCACTTTAGATCAAATTAAGGGACTATTGCTTGAAAACAATAACTTAACAATTGATCAAAAGAAATGGTTTAACCATATAACTGAAAGTACTATCTCTGAAAAAGATATAGCTTATAACTTGAAACCGACTAATAATAAGAGAAATCTTATTTTTAAAAAAGGTCTGTTAATAGGTACTAGCAGTAAAGTAATTAAAGATTAAACTTAAAGATCTTAGCCCCACTCATTAAACCCCAGAAGCTGTAAAGGTTCTGTTAATTTATTAACAAGTTGGTTCGAATCCAACAACAGCTAGATCTGTTTCATCCTTTTTGTTACACATTTCATATATTATATTTTACTTTATTTTCTATTTTTTCACAGAAACAGAGAATTTGCTTAAGCCAAAATGATTGTTTATTTAAACAATAACATGAGAAGATTTTAAAATTAATTCAAAAATGAAAATCAGAAAAATAATTATAACTGTAATTTTTATAGTTGTAACGTCTATGTTAGCTTTATTTGTATATGACTTGTTGACTAATCTTGGCTCAGAGAATTTAGCCAATCTTACTACACCAAGTACAAGCGGAGTAAATAACACACAAAACACTATTAGAGAGATTAAAAATGTTGCAATTGACGCATCCTCTAATATTTCTACTACAAACCACATGGATCTTAAAGATCCCGCGATAATAGCGGGATTTGCTGTGTGCGGTGTTCTAGTTCTACTTGTAGTGTGTGGTGTTGGTTATGTAATATACCAATACAACATGCTGCCTGTGCCACAACCAGAAAACGTGGACACAATAGAACTACAAAACATGTAATTTAATAAAATTTATTTTGTATTTAACCCTTGTTTTTGATTTTCAAAAGTACATAGAAAAGAAAACAAAACAAAAAGTTCATAGAAATAAAAACCAAAAGAAAGTTCATAGAAATAAAAAGAATTTTAGCCCCCATAAGGTAGTATAACTTAAAGGGAAAGTATTTAGTTTATATACTAAAAAATATTGGTTCGATTCCAATTACTACAATTATATAGAAAATAGAACAAATAAATAAATAAAAACTAAATATACAAGAAAACAATAATAATAATAAAATAATAAAAGTTAAATTAAAAATTTAATTAAAATCAAGAATCGCTCGCAGTCCCCTTTTTGTTAATAAAAGAATTTAAATTTTTAATTAAAATAAAGATTCGCTCGCACTCAACCTTTTGGGGGAATAAAATAACTAAGGACCGAATAAAGAAAATAAAAAGATAAATATTTTTATGTACTTTTTATTTTTTTTCTTTAAGCGGAATAGAGGCGATTCGAACACCTAAGGGTATCCCCAAACAATTAGCAATCGTTCTATCTTACCAATGAAAACTATTCCTTATAAGCTGAAGACTAAAAAACAAAAAACAAAAAAACAAAATATTACTATTATTAATTGTTATATAAATATATAGTTCAGGATTGTACTGCTTATTTGATTATAATTTGTTTGTAATTATTGTTAAAATGGAAGCTCTTAAGGTGTGTGTTACCTTGTTTATTTACTAATTTGGAGATTAGTAGTATATAAGATTCTTTCTTTCTTACTTTCTTATTATCTCTCTCTTTATAATTATTAAAAAGTTCAGAATTGTTATTTAAGATCTATAAAAAATATACTCTCCTTGAGGCTCTTCCTGAGCCTCCTTAAATTATTCTATTTACTTTTTCTTTTTCTAAAAATTTTGTTTGTTTTCTCAAAATTAGAAGTAATGTATAGGTATATTACGCATTACTTTTTAAAAGTTAATTTAAACATTAAAAAGTCAAAATTAGAGAATTAAGAAAAAAAAGCTTAAACAGTGTTATTTTTAATAAGTTGTTGTTTATAAATATTTTATATATTACTGTATTAATTCAGTAAACAATTAGTAATTTGTATCTTTTGTAGTAAAAACCAAACAGTAAAACACAATAATATTTAGTCTTTACCAGATTCGAACTGACACTAGCTACGTGAAGGGCAGCTGTACTACCGTTATACTAAAAGACCTTTGCGACCCAAGGATTTGAACCCGTCCCTCAGCTCATGAGGCTGATGTGCAACCTTTACACTAAATCGCATTTTTATTTGTATACTTTTAAGTAAAAAAACACAAAACATTTTAAGGAGGCACGGGGAGGGCCTCCAGGGGTAATATAGTTTCTAAATATATTTAAACAACAATTCTGTACTCTTTAATAGTTATAAATAGGGGATTAGTTATTAAACAGCATAATCAATAATCCTAAACTATCTAATAGAACAACTGATGTTTTTTATAAAGGTATAGACAATCCTGAACCTTTTTATAGTAAACTTAGATGGCTCATTATCCAACAATTCTGAACTCTAAACTCCTCTTTTTGTTTTAATTTTGCTATCAGATTTGTGGGGTTTTTATAGTATATATTACTTCATTGATCGAATACATAGATCGGTTGAAGTATTAACTAAAACAAGTGATTTGGCTGTAATTAGATTTACAGACAAAATTACTAATTTAACTAGAGGTGAGTTTGTAAGACAAATAGGTGAACTTTGTTATCACAATAGAGATAACAAAGTTTACTTTATCTTCGAAAAGTTATTTGCTCCAACTGAAAAAATAAGTAAAACTAATGTTGCTAAAAAATTCATCCTTAATATTTTAACTCTAGATGTTGAAACATACACAAATGAAGACAATGAAATGTCTTTATATTGTATTTCACTATATAATGGTTTAAAAACTAAATCTTTTTTTATCACAGATTACAGCTCAGTTAAGGATTTAATAGTTGCAGTTTTAAATAACTTGTTAACAAGATAAAATTAACAACAATCTGTTTATATTCACAATTCGAGTGAGTTTGATCTTATCTTCTTATTAAAACACATTGTTAACTCTAAAGGAATTTTAGTGGTTCCTATTATTAAAGATGGAAAATTTATTAATTTGAAAGTCAAATTTGGTCCTAAAAATTCTTATTCTCTTAACTTTAAAGATTCATACATACTATTACCTGTATCTTTAGCCAGTCTAGCGAAACAATTTAAGGCTAATACCTTGAAAGGTATATTTTCTCATAGATTTGTTTCCAAAGACAACTTAAGTTACATCGGTAAAGTTCCTAGCTATTATTTGTTTTACAATAATTTAGTTTCTATGCTCGATTCTCAATCTTATTGTAAAAATTTTATCAATAAAAATTGGAATTTGAAAAATGAAGCGAATAAATATTGTGATGCAGATTGTATAGCTCTTTATCAAGTTATTGAAACTTTCGCTAGTTTTATCTTTGACAAATTTCAAGTTAATATTTCTTCTGTCTCTACTTTACTTAGTTTAGCTTTTAAAATCTTCAGAACCCACTTCTTGCCCAAAGAATTAAAACTTCCAGTACTAAGAGGTAAAATTTATGAGGCTATTTGTCAAGCTTATTATGGTGGGCTTGTGGACATGTTTGTTCCAACAAAACCTAAAGGTACTAAAGTATATCCTTATGATATTAATTCGTTGTATCCTACAGCCAAGAAAGATTTTCTATACCCTACTAAATTAATTGCTTACTTTAGAGGAGATATTCGAAGAATGAAAGAATATTCTAAATTATTCTTAGAAAAGATCTCCATACAGAAAGTGAGAGTTCCCACTCCTACAGGCTTAGCTAATCCAATTTTACCTTACAAAAAATAACGGGGTAACTATTTACCCTGAAGGTACTTGGACAGCCAGGTTCTCTATGAGTGAAGTACTTAATGCTATAAATTACGGATACAAATTTGACTTACTTGAAGGTTACCTGTTCGAAGGTTAGGACTTATTTTCTACAGACGTAGAATGTTTAGTTGAAATTAAAGAACAAGCGGAACCTGACTCTCCTTGGTATTTAATAGCAAAACTGCTAATGAATTCACTAACTGGAAGATTTGGTATGAAACCTAGAGTGGCTATACACGAAGTAATTAATACTTCTGATTTGTCTTCTATAATATCTAAAGTAGAACTAGAAAACTTAATCGATACTGTGGAATTAGGGGACAAAACATTAAACTCCTATTGGCCTATCTTCTCTAGATTGCCTAAAATTAATGTCGCTATAGCTGCAACAAAAACAGCTAACGCAAGAGTTTTTATGTCTAAATTCAAAACCTTATCTGGCTACATCCTTTATTATACGGACACCGGCTCTACTTACTTTAATAAACCTTTACCTGACAATTTAATTGACAGTAAAAAAATTGGTTTCTTCAAAGCATTAAGTGTATTAGACACTTTTGTAGCATTAGGCCCTAAAGTTTATAGGGGTAGAACAGTAGATGGGGTTGAATTTACTAAAACTAAAGGTTTAAAAACAAAAGTAACTTTAAATCAATTAGCTGAATTTTTAAATGAAATGAAAATATCACAGCTAACATTGAACAAGAGAAATGGTTTAACAACCTGAAGGACAGAAACATCTCCATTAAAAAAGCAAATTATAACTTAAAACCTACAGATTTAAAACGAAATCTTATTTACAAAGATGGAGTACTTGTAGGTACAAGTAAAATAGTTGTCAAGGAATAGGTGTAATTACATTTTGTAGTTAGCTAAGCATTGTGGCTTTAAACGTCCTTTTAGAGATTATCTTGAGTTTGGCAGGGGTCCATTAACCCCCATAAAAACACTCGGTACACTGTTCAAAGTGTAAGGATGAACCTAAAATTATACAAGTTATTTAATTTTAAACAAATTGGTTCGAATCCAATATTAGCTAAGTCATTTAGAATCTAAAACCCAAATTGCACCACTGTGCAAATCTTCAAATTTATTTGGAGACTGTAATCTATGAAATACAATCTCAGTTACTGAGAACATAGTATAATTACAATATACTATTAATGTAATATAGTTAGGGAACATTATATATTAAATTTTATGAAATTAAGACAAATCTTATTTATTTTTTTGATTTTAATCGTATCTTCTATGCTGATTTTTTTCATATACAATATGTTAACTGATCCTGTATCAGACAATCTAGCTAACCTTTCCACTCATAATACAAATGTGGCGATTAATAATCAAATATCTGCTAGAGATTTAAAAAATGTTACATCTACTTTAACTTCAGATAATTCAACCTGTGTTTTTAATGATGGAACTAGCCCAACCACAGTAACTTTGATACTTGCTGTATCCTTTAGTGTGGCAGCTGTGGTCGCACTGACCTTCCTAGGAGTTACAGATTACTGTACAAGCGGTGTGATTAGTTCCCCAGAAAATGCTATAGAATTGAATAATTTAAGAGGATAACTTTTTAACCCTAGCCAACTGTAGTATAATTTAACAGGGGGAAAAGTAATTAGTTATTTGTTGTTCAACTAAAGAATATTGGTTCGAATCCAATTACTACAATAAATTTTAATTTTTAATTTTGTTAGAAAGTACTGAACCCTAATTAAAACCCCCAATAAAGACCTTGTTACAAAAACAAACTATAGACTGAAAAATCTTTATTTCCATGTACCCCCCCCCCAATGCCACCAATAAATGGTATTGAACAACCAATTAAATTCCAAACATCATATGAATCTTCTGGTTACAGAACTTTTGTATTTGGAAGTAGTGGAGCACCATTTAATATGAATTGGATTAGTTATTATATTACATACTTAATCTATGCAATCGCAGATAATATCTACGATTATGTTGATGAAATAGAAAATTATATTAAAGGTGATATCAAAGATGGTAGATCCATTGTAGTAACTATTTATTTCAATAGACATTGCGATTTCTTTAAAGATAAAGATGAAAAATATGGACTAAATAGAATTCAAACATTTAAGATCTTAATACATCCTAAATATTATGGTAACACTACTTCTTACAAATTAAATGTAATTAAATTAATAATTCGGGAATTTGCAAAACAATTTCCGACATATGATTGTTGGTTACAGTTACATAAACTTCATATATCAATCCCCGTTAACCCCAAAAACTAAATAAATTTTAGTTAATTTCCTTCTCCATAATTTAAAGCGAATAGTATATTATGCAAAAACATTTGTCTCGGTGTATTTAATACATTTATATTCAGTAATTGGATCAGAGATTGAGGGTACAAAAGATAATTAAAGTTATAGAGATATTAACCCTATCCTACAAAAATTAAAACATTTCATAATATACAATATATATTATGTCATTATTAGATATAACAATCTTTACCTCTTATATAATTTAATTACAAAAATATAAATTATTTTTATATTATATAATGTTAGGTAGATAGGATTTAATTAACTCTATAAATTTGATCTGTTTTATAAAACATTATTTTTTTCTTAAACGTTCGTTTTATGTAATATATTTATTATAAAATGTTCTCTCTACAAATGACCCAGATAAAATGTATCAATGTCAATACTATAACCCTTAAAATTTTTATAAAGGTAAAAAGTTAGACCCTAATTATTTTTACCCTCATTTAAATTAACTATAATATTTTTAATAAAAAACTAATTATTATAATTTATGATAGAAACATAAAAAAGGGTATTCTTGTTTATTACCAACAATAGTTTAAATTTACAAAATTTTACTCTCTCTTATATTTAAAAAAACATAAATTACTATTGCAATTGTCATTATTCTTTTCGGTTAATTTTAATTTAAATTATATAATAAAATATATATATTTTGTTTTTTAAAGAAAATCATAAAAATCAAAAACATTAACGTGATAAAAACTGTATAAAAAAAAAAAATAATAAATAAAAAGTTTAAATTAGTTGTAAAAACTATACGGGTCTACTTTAAATTGTTTAGATTTATCCTTTCATAACTAAAAAAATAAAACCAAAAACAAAAATAGTTCAGAATCATTATTAAAAATAATGAATAACTCTTTTGGCAAAAAAGTAAAAACAGTTAAAATTTGTTAAAGATATTATGGATTTACATTACTCCGACCAGGTTACAGGGTTATTTAAACTCTTTGAGGTAAAATTTATTTTTGTTTTTTTTGCTTAGCTTATTTTATTTACTTAATTTAGTTATATACAATCTAATTACTTGTTGAAAAGTAAATAAAGGTAAAATATATTTAGAAAAAAGATAGATTAAGATTAATAAAGTTAAAAAAGAAAAAGATAGTTGATTAATGTAATAAAATGGTATTAGTTGTGGCATAATTTTTTTATATATATATATAAATACTCTTCTTAAAATGAAAGAGCTATCTCTGTTTATAAGTTTTAGCCTTATCTACCACCCTTGCTACTCGAAGAGCATTTTAGTTAGTTAGATTAAGATTACTCAAATTTTAAACAAGAAAGTATTAAAACTTTTAGATCTTTTTATTTTGCTTTCTTAGTTTATTGCAACAAATTGCTTCTTAATATTAATACGTTTATAGTTTAAAAAATAAACAAAAAGTAAATAATATACCCTAAGAAACAAAATAGAGCAAAAATTTTAAAAACTATAAAAACCAAAAAATAAAATGTATTAGGTTTTAAATACTATTTCAAGATGAGATATTTCTAGTGATTTTTAGTGATTGCATCGTGAAACACTTAAAAATTAAAAAATTTTTTTTAGTAAATTAAATAGGGTTAAAAAGAAAAAATCCTTTTTCTTCCACCCTAGCTTATTAGTACACTATTTTTGTTACAAGCTTACGAACAAAGAGACTTGAACTCTTAAGGAATTACTTCCACTCCTGCTTAAGAGGAGATTGTTTACCATTTCAACATGTTCGTTTTATAATTATCTTCTTTCTTTTATAAAAAGAAATTTACAACTAAAATTAATTTTTTTCTTAGTCTTTGTTACTTTTACTTCTTTATATTTTTTTAATTAATGTTAGTTTATATTTATACCTTAAATTAACCCTGATAAAAATTATAAGCTATTTCAAACCCAAAAGCTATAAAAATTTTTTTCATTATAAATTTATTAACTCTTATGTTTTTAAATTAACTCCTTGAAGAAAAAAACTAAATTTAAATTAATTCTATTTTATTTCCTTTTATTATAGTAATGATTAGAAAATATATCCAAACCAGTCTGATCTTCGTCAACTATTTTTAGTTATACTAGAGACAAAATAACTTAAACCTAAAACAGCCAAAGTTGTAAACAGTAAACTTGAGGAGAATTTAGTTTTTAATTCAAAACCTCTAGAGATTGTAACTAATGAAAAGAAACAAAACAAAAATTTGGGTTTTAAATTTTTACTGTGAATTTTACTTGTAGTTTTTATAATTGTAAATCTTTATCCAAAGTAAATTAAAAAAGAATTAGCTAAAAAAAACAATGTTACTGAGAATACTGCATTCTAAGATTACAAACAAAATTTTTTGTTTTATAAACCAAGTAAGAGTTTACTTTATATTCCTGTGGTAAACAAATTCAATTAAAAAAACTTGTAAATAGCAACATAGATTTGTTAAATATAACAGTAAAACAAATAAATTTGAGGGGGTTGTAATTAAATTATTTTTAAATAAATACTTTACAAAACAAAATACAAAAAAAAATTGTTTTGTTATATGGTTTAATTTTATCTAAAAATATGACTTAATCTAACTGTAAAATTAAATGCTCCTTTTTTAGTTTTATCTGTAAACATTGATCTTTCTATCATTTTTACATTTAATCTATCAAAGTTTCCTCTTTGAGCTCGTTTTACTGTAAATCTTGGTACTATTCTTTCTTTAAATGGTCTACCAGCTAATTTAATATTTACACCCGAAATTCCAGAGGGGTAAGCTACAGGTTCGTTTAATATTTTAGTGTATAAAGCATTTTGATCTTTATGTTCTTGTAAAGAAGATATATTAATAAAATTTTTTCTTTTATATATTTTAATTTTTTTAAAAAGTCTAGATGCAATTCTAATAAATTTTCTATTATAACTTTGAGTATTTAAAAACTGCACTAAAATATTACTGTCTTGATAAGGTCTATATAGTCTTACTAAGTCTAATTCAACTTCAGTATTAAATAATTTAGTTAAATAATCACAAAGGTATGTAAATTTATCTTCAAAATTAGTTGTAAATTGATTATTTATACCTAGTTTTGATAAGGTTTCTATCATTTTTTTTGTTAAACCTACAGAACTTAAATTATCTTCTTTTGTAGTAAACACACTCAAATTATTAGTTTCAGTTTCTTCTGCCAAATTAGTTGATTCTAATTCAGAGATAAGAGTCTCATCTAGTAAACCATTAGTTTTTATATAATAAAATAAATGGATAATAATTTTAGTTTTATTTAAACTTTTATTTTTAGACTCAGATAAATTAATATCATTTTCTTCATCAAGAATACTAATTTGAGGGTAAACAACACTAAATATAGGTTTACTTATTAAACAACCTTTAGCTAAAAAAGCTAATTTTAACAATTCAGCAGCTTTTCCCATTTTAAACAAGTATTTATTACTTTTTTTAAATTGGAAAAAATCATAATAACTAGTAGATAAATTAAAATCATATTTAGTTATTAAATTTAAAAAATGTCGTATTTTATATGAAATTACTTTATTATTTTCATTTATTAAATCTGTTTCTAAGTTTTGATCTGAAGATTTTATTATTTTACCTTTATTTTTTTTTAGATAATTTAAGGCGTCGATTAAGCTAGTATAAAAATTTTGTGTTGATTTTAAAGACATAAATAAACCACTATTTTCCAATTTAGGATTAGAAGCGTATTTAATTTTAGATTCCACCTTACTTAGGACTTTAGATTCTTTTTCTGAAAGATCTGAAGATTTTAAGTATAAAGGATCTAAATTAGATTCACCTATATTTTTATTTAAACCTTTTATTAAGCTTGAAAATGTTAAAAAACAATTATATAAATTCAAATTCGTAGTTTTACTTACTTTTTGACTTAAATTATTTTCAAGTTCTGATTTTATTGTTTTTTTATCTACAATAGAATTTTTAATAGAACCCTTATCTAATGAAGGAGAATTAAAATATAAAGAATTCGTTTTTAAACTATCTATATTCCTTTTTAAATTTTGTACTATATTTTCTCTATCTAAATAGTTAAAATTTTTTGCTTTTTTGTTACTAATTGAAGAAGTAATAGCTGGATTAATATTAATTTTAATTGTTTTAGATTTGTTACTTGTTTTATTTTCTGTCATCATGTTTATTTATTATTTAAAAGGTTTTTGGCGAATTTTGTCGTGCCGATATTTTAAATATCCCAAAAAGTTTCGGTAAAACTAATCCAATACTTTTCACAAAGTTTGTTAAGGCTAACTCAATCTAATAATTAAATAATTAGTTTAATTAACTTTATTAAAACAACTTTCTATTAAATTAAATTTACAAATTTATAAGCAATGTAATGAAAATAGAAATAAATAATAAACATTGAGTTGTAATATCTATACCAACCTTTAATAAAATTTCACTAAAGGAAGTACTAACTAGAATAAAATTAACTATAAAAGCTGAAATTTTATTTACGAAAGACAATTTACAAATATAGATAGAGCAGTTTAAGGTCAGAAACTTACTCAGGACCTACCGAGGGTATTAAATTAAATTTAAAGAGCTATTTTTTTAATCGTATTGTATTAACAAAATTGTTAATTATTATTAACTCTTATAAACAAGTTTCTCTGTATTTGACCAGGTTAATACCCGAAAGTTTAGTCTACTCCTTCATTGTTGTTATTAAAAAACAAAATATTGCAAAATAAAAAATTTTATTGGTTTTTTTATTTTTTTGTTGCTCTCTACAAAGGAGAGTACTTATAGGGGGTTCAGTTTTAAGATTCGGTGAGGGTTATTAAATACGCTTAGCTAGCGTGTTAAATAAAGTTGTCAGGTGTAAGACAAAACAAAAACAACAAATGAATCGCGCCTTAATTCTGGCTAAAGTTGCCCCCCCCCCCCCTGTAAAAATCTAATCTTTTATCATTGTCAAAGGCGCAATGTGGTGTAAAAGTTTTAGAGGTACTGTATACAAGGTAAAATAATCTTTGATTTGTTCCAAATTGATTTTACTAAGTATCCGACTTTGCCTTCTAATACAATGGGTATCTTCAGATCTAACTTTCTTAAAGATGATTATAAAATTCCTTTAATTAGTGGAACTATCTATAATGAACTTAAAAAAGCTTATACAGGTGGAATGGTCGATGTTTATAAACTAACTAATGAACCAGGTACAAAAGTTAATAGCTATGATGTTAATTCTCTTTATCCTTACTCTATGTTTGAATTTGCCGTACCAGTAGGTAAACCTATATACTTTGAAGGTGATATCTTGAGAATTCTCTCTGATGCTTTCGGAGTTTTTGAAGTTGAAGTGGAAACTCCTACGGATTTAAAATACTCAGTACTACAAACTAAATTTAAAACTGACAAAGGAGATAAAACTATTTCTCCTTTAGGTACTTGGACTGGATGGTATTTCTCTGAAGAAATATTTAATGCTATCAAATTTGGTTACAAATTTAAAGTCTTAAGAGGCTATTTATTTGAGAAAGTTTATAATTTTAAAGATTTTGTTAGTAAATTATACAAAATTAAAGAAAACAGTAAATAGGTGAACCTTTTTACACTTTAGTTATATTATTATTAAATTCTCTTTATGGGAAATTAGGTGTTGATCCTAATTTTGAAAATCATTTAATTATTAGTTCTGAAAAATCTCAAGAATATAATCATAAATATGTTGTAACTAATGTTATTGACTTAGGTAATAACAAAGAACTTATAACTTATTATAATGATAAATCAAATAAAGATGAGACTAATAATTTGTCTTCAGAAATAACTTCAGTTTCAATTGCTTTAGCTGTTACAGCCTATGCTAGAACACATATGTCTTTTTAAAAAAAAGTAGCAGCTGAATTAGGATTAACAATATATTATATGGATACTGAGTGTATTGCTTTATCTGGAGAACTACCTGCTGATTTTGTGGGTAAAGAACTAGGTAAACTAAAGTTAAAACAGGTGTTCAATGAAGTAATCTTTTTAGCTCCTAAAGTTTATGGAGGTAAAACTGATTCATATGAAAATACTAAAGTAAAAGGTTTAAAAAATCATATAACTTTTAATGAACTTAAACCTTTATTAACTAAAGATAATTCACTTATCTTAAATCAAGATAAATTGTCTAAAAACATAAGTAAAGGTAATATTTCTATTAAAAAAGAATCATATACTCTTATGATCACTGAAAATAAGAGAAAATTAAAATTAATTTTCGACCAAAATAATGTATTCATAAATACTGAACCAATTGTTTTAAACAACGGAGATGTTGTACAAGTTTAAGTTCTGGGTTGCTTTTAAATAATTTAAGACAAGCAAAACTATACGTTTAAAAAGTATAGATAATTTTTAGCCCAGTTAAAACCCCATCCCAATGTAGTATAACTCAATTAGGTAGAGTATTTAGCTCCGTATCTAAAGAATATTGGTTCGAATCCAATTACTACAAAATACAAAACTAAAAAAGGTTATAAACACCTTAAATTTCAAACACTGTACTAAAATCACCAAGAAAAATGAATAAAAAATTAAAATTAAAATTAAAATTAAAATTAAAATTAAAATTAAAATTAAAATTAAAATTAAAATTAAAATTAAAATACTGTACTAAAAAAGAGACATATTTTGTTTTTGTTTTGTTCGAAAAAAAGTCTAAGGTAAACAATACAGGGGTTTATTGCTTAAACTAAACACAACACACAACAAAAATAAATTTATATATATATATATTGGTGTTTAATGTTTTGGTTGTTTTAATGTTTAATAAATTATTATATAATAAATTAATGAAATAAAAAATAAAAAAAGATATAAAAACATAAGTCTATAATAAAAATCTACCATAAATTTTAAATTGTTACTTTTACTAATAGATTCTAAATTCTCATAAGTTTTATTAAAAAAAGAAGGTATAAACACAGAGTTAGTTATTTTATTTTTACTAATTAAATAAATCATTAATAATATAAAAATATAACGTAATGTAAAGATTACGCTAATAACTATTAATATCAATATTAAATATTTTCCTACTATAGGGTTTCTTATTGTATTATATATTATATTTATAATATCGATTCCATAATAATTCAATATTGTAGCAATAAAGAATAAAACCAAAAACACAAGAAACCAACTCCAGTTAAATTTCTTATTTCCTTTAAAACCTAAAAAACTTAACACAGATATATTTTTATTATCCTCTAAACGAGATAATATCGCAGAACCTTTATTTAGAACTCGTTCAGTTGTACTTTCTTTTGAATTCAATGGAGGTAAGACCGAATTTAGTAAAAAACCAGCGATCGCTGGTCCCCCAATTAACACGAAAAACATTCTTTCTCTCCGTACATTTAGGTAATCACCTGCAGACACTGTCCCATACTCAGGCATAGGCAATACTTTAGCGTATGCTTTCAAAACACCTCTGTATATTAGCAAGGGACCTATAATACTTAAAGCAATTTTACCTGTATTAATTAACTGAGGATTGTCTTTAATAAATTCAAGTATAGGTTCAATTTTATCACTAAAACTAGTAAGTAATTGATTAATTGTAACATCTCCAGCACTACCTAACGGTTTCCAAGCGCTACCTACTTCACTAGTTTGTGCTACAATATTTGAAACTTCTTGAACTTGATCGCTACTTACTTTTGGAGCTTTTAAGAAATCCTGAATTTGCGGAGATTTGATAAAGTCAGACTGATTTTTGCTGTCAATAAAATTATTTCTATTATTTTTTATAGAATCAAATATTCCTACAAAAGAGTTCCAAGAAAAACCAGAGTCGCTAGAACTGTTTACAGCAGAATCCACATTTTTTACAAGCTCGTTATACTGTGGTCCAAGTTGTTCTAATCTTTTTAAAACCCGATCAGCTTGTCTATCTAACGAAGAGAAATTCTTATGAAAATCAGCGATCGTTTCAGTCAATTTGTATTTGTTTTTAACCTCTATCAATTCATTTAAACTGTTTTGTAAATTTTCTAAAGTCTGAGGATCGTTAAGGTTGTAAATTCTGTCTGTCTTTTGTAAATTAACTCCTTCTTCGTTTAAATTACTACTTGTAGCCGAAACTCTAAATAAAATACTACTATAAATTATATTTAACATTCTTTTTAACATTAATTTAAAATTTTTCCAAAAGTTTACCTTTAACATCATCATGTTTATTTATTATAAAAAGTTTTTGGCGAATTTTGTCGTGCCAAGATTTTAAATATCCCAAAAAGTTTCGGTAAAACTAATCCAATACTTTTCACAAAGTTTGTTAAGGCTAACTCAATCTAATAATTAAATAATTAGTTTAATTAACTTTATTAAATTTACTTTCTATTATATTAAAATTACAAAAAAAATATTAAAAATAAAGCGAATAGAAAAATATATATAAATATTGAGTTGTAATATCTATACCAACCTTTTCTTTAGGATAACAAAAAATTTTTTGTTTTTGTTTTTTGTTCATTAAAAATAAAGGGAGTACTAACGAGAATTAAACTTTATTAGTTTCAATTTTTGTTTTGTAATTATTAAAATCGAAAGAAACAGAATTCAGTTTATTGGCTACGAAAGACTGTTTTACAAATATAGATAGAGCAGTTTAAGGTCAGAAAATTAGAGTTCTCGGGACCTGGTTTTAAAAAAAAATTACAAAAAACTTTTTTTTTATTCCCCAAGAGCGAGGTGACTCGAACACCTACCGATGATTTTGGAGATCGCCATACTAACCAATTAATACTACGCTCTTAAAATAGATAAATGAAATAATCATTTACAAATTAATTAATATAACAAAAAAAAAGTATAAAAAAAAAAAGAAAGTTAAACATCTTATTGGAGTCGAACCAATAAACAGTTGCTTCGAAGGCAAACGCTGTACCAATTCAGCTAAAGATGTATAAAACAAATTCAAATAAAAACAAAAATAACTTATGTTAAATTATATGAATATAAAAAAAAATATAAAAAAAAATTTTTTTTTTCTTAAAATAGGAACCTTATATATAATATATTTGTTTAATTTGCCTAATTAAAACTTTGAAATAAAACTAAAAACATACATAATTTAATACTGTAGAAATAAATAATTATTTTAGAAAATAAAATTTAAACAACTAAAAAATTTTAAATTATTAAATTATTAAATTATAATAACTATCTTCAGTATAATAAAAACAAAAAGATTCACTTTTTTTATGCAGAACTAAAAGCAAAAAAAAAAATACCCTTAATACCGTCGGATTTAATTTCCATCTCGGTACAAAAGTAATATAAAAAACAAAAAACAAAAAACAAAATTTTCAGTTTGTTTTGTTTTGAAATAATTTATACTCGGGAAATTACGAGTAAAGAGACTTGAACTCTTACAATCAAATAAATCATGAATACCTAAAATTCACCCGGCTACCATTTCGGCATACTCGTTATATTTATTTTAATATAGATTATATTATATAAATACTTTTTTTTTCTTTACTTTACTAAAAAGCTAATCTGAAATTTGTAATCTTTTTAAATAATAGCCAATTTATTTGGAGTTCTGGAGCTTATATTAGAGTTAACTTTCTTTTGTTCTTTTATAAATAAGAAAAAGGATAAAAAAACAAAAATAAATCAAGAATAAAAGGTTTTGACTTAATAATTTCCTTTAAATAAAACTTCCTAAAATTTTTTGAAAAATACAGCTTAACTATTTGTATTTACTTTTTGTTTCTTCTTAAAGCTATAAAGTAAAATGTAATTTGTTTTCTTTAAAAATAGGGAGTAGAGTAATCGAAACTCTGTCAATAAAGTGTAAATTTATCGCTAAACCACTCAGCTAACTCCCCTTCTATTTTTTTTTTGTTTATATTTTAATATAACTTTATTTTTTAAATTAAAAAGAAAGCTAAAATTACACTAGTTAAACTTAAATAGAAACTTTAAATTTTTATTAATATTTAAATATTAGACAAACTATGTTTATATTCTATACCAACAGAAAAAAAGTAAAAAACAAAAAACAAAAAATTTTTTTTTAGAGATATTAATCTGTAATCTAACTTTAAATTTGAGAATGGGGGTTTAATTAATTCTCAAATATCCAGCTGCACCTTCCAGTACAACTACCCTGCTATGACTTTTGAGATGTCACTCAAATGGATTAAATAAATCTAATAATAATTAATATTGAAACTATTTTATATTAAAAATATAAAACTTTTTACTGCTCTACTTTATTACTCTAATAAAGTATACCTGAGAGCTAAAAATTAAAACTTTATACTGCTTCTATTAACTACTCCTAGAAAATATAACAGCTAAACTTTTTAATTTTGAAACTACTTAGAACACTTTAAACAAAGTAATTAAGTAATGCTATAAATTAATATTTCGCTTTCTTTTCCACCAAAATAAGCTCCTTCCCAGCGACAGACGGTTAGTTCATCTCGGATTTTTGCTTCACCGTTGCGCCTAATGATCAACGATTACTCGAAATTCCTCCTTCATGCCACCAAGTTTCAGGTGACAATCCGTAACATTAATTTATTATTTTGATTTTTTTTAGTGATTAGCTTATCCTTATGCTCTTTAGGTTTTTAAATTTAAATCAAATTAAAAAAATGAATTAAACAATCAAAACTAACATTCTTGAAACAGAAAGTTAAGAGAAGTTTTGCGTCACTTTGTGAAAATCTTTATAGCACGTCGATAGCCCAGTTCATTAGGGCCATAAGGGCTTGTCTTAGCCCCAAATGAGACTTTATCAGAATCATAAATTGTTAAGTACAAATTAACAATAGGGATTGCGTCCGTTAACGGATTTAACCTCACTCCTCACGATACGGACTGAAGACAGCCATGCAACACCTGTATTAAGTACCTGTCCTCTTTAAAAAATAAAGAAGACAAAATAACTCCTTTAAAAAATATAAAGTTTTTATACAAGAACTGGTAAGGTTTTACGCGGACTATCGCATTAAATAACATGCTTCACTTCGTTTGCTCCGAAACCGACTAATTTTTTTGTTTTCAACTTTGCAGTCGTACTCACAAGGCGGAATGGTTTTCGTGTTAACATCGTCTCTAGGTTATATTCTCCCTAGTAACTACCATTCATCGTTGACAGTGAGGGATACAAGGGTCTCTAATCCTTTTTTCTGTCCTCACCTTCGTTTCTCAGCGTCAATCTTTATTGGATAAAAGCCTTCGCCCCAAACACTCCACTAGTTGTATTCGGATAGTACTCCTGTGATCTAGTATTGTTTTAACCTCTTTTAGATTCTAGCTTTAATTGACCCTCTTATAAATATTATAAAACTACAAGTGTAGTATTATAATAGTAAACTTATAATTAGGTACTTAAAGCCGCCTACAAACCCTTTACGCCTGATCAAGACGAATAACGTTTGCGTCTCTCGCCTTACCGAGTCTTCTGGCACGAGCACTTGGACGACACTAATAGTAAAGTAATATCATTATTTTCCTTTACGTTATCCCCGATGACACACCAGGGATTTCAGTTAGCTAGTTCACTCTTGCGAGCATTGACTAATATTCTTGACTGCTGGTAGCAAAACGCTACTTGGGGGATTTCATTCCCAATGTGGTCATTAGTTCTGTCAAACTTGACTATCGATCGTCGGCTTGGGAGGCTTCTACCCTTCCAACTACCTAATCGAATGTAATTTGAATCCTTGTTGCGGAAAATTTCCCTTTCTTTTTTTAAAGTTTACCTTTTGTTTTATTCTTTTTTTAACTTTCAAAGGGATCTTACACCCTTAAAAGATTCATTGGTAGAAAAAGTGAAACACTTTTTACTATTTAATGAAAAAGAACTATCTTCTATTTCTGAAGTCTACAAGGGTATCTCAATTACAATACTCACCCGTACACCTTGTACACTTAAATCTTTAAATTTAAATAAAATTTTGTTTAATTTTAATTAACATTTTGTTAATATAGATTAACCATGTACAAACGATTTGCATGTCTTAAAACTACTGAAAAACGTTCAATCGGAACCAAAATTAAATTCCTACTTTTGTTAAAAAAAAAAAGGATTAGTTTTTTTTACTTACTTTTCTTTTTATATTTTATATGCTATTTGCAATAATTATTATCTCTTATAATGAATTATTACGAATAATTACGTTTTTTTACACTAATAAATCATCTAATTAAACTTTTAACAACAATTATTCTAAAAAAAACAATTTTTTATAATTTTTAAAATGGCAGCTAAAATTTTTAAAACAGTCTTATCGGTATATTTGGTTTAAGTTTAGATAAAACTAAATTTAAAACTGTGAGCAAAGAAAATAGATGTTATATAGTTTCTACTAGAAAAGTTACATCGTGATAATTTAATACAATACTTATATTGACCTTTTAATTACTTTTGATTCTTTATTTTGTCTAAAGAAATTTAAGAAAAACGCGATTTAGATTACACTATTATTTTTAGGAAAAGAATTTAAAACTAATTTGAAAATATAAATAAATATCTTTAAAGAAGTATCAAATTTTACTGCTACCTTTATTATTAGTAATACTAAAAAAAAAGTTTTTTTGTTTGTTTCTAAAATACTAGAATTTTGTTTTATGGAGGATAATTCTATTATACTGAGACAGACAATCTTGTTTTATATAAAACTCAAGTTAAAAATCTTGGCTCGGTAATAATTTAGGGCCATTCAAATTAGAATATAAAATTAAAGAAGGTTATTTTATTTTAAATCAAACTTATTGTGTTATTTTAAATATTAAGAAAGGTTCATCAAAGCTAAAGTTAATCTTAATAATTTTATTTAGACGATTTTAAATATATGTATATAATAAAGCAAATTAAAAAAAAAAGATTCAAATACTGTCACAAAATATAAAAAAGATTCAGTAATTTAGTCACTTAAAAAAAACAACTAAATTTTGATTTGTATACTAAAAAAACTAAATTGTTTAACACAGAAGATTCGCGAAAAAAGACTAAACCGATAATTACTAAATTATTTTTGTTTTTTACAAATTTAATTCCCCATTAATTAAAACTAAATACCACCTTATGAAAAAAAAATCTTAAAAATTTAAGACTAAAAACCAAAAAAAATTTTTTCTTCTAAAACTTTTTAGGAAAAAAAAAAATAAATTTTAAAATTAAAAATTTTAAACTTAAAAATTTTAATTTATTAATATTTTTGTAGTAATTGGAGTCGAAACAATATTATTAATTTAAGAAGATAAATACTTTCCCAATTAAGTTTTACTACAGTAGAATGGGTTTAAAAACTTACTTTTTATTATTTTTTAATTAACTTATATTTAATATTTTTAATTGTATTAATAAATTCTTTAGAAAGAACCAACATCTTTAGTTACATCAAAGTCTGATGAATCTGGGGTCCAATAACTAATAGTCTCAGTTAAATTATTTATAGAATTATTTTTATCTGTTCTATTTATATGTACAGATGAATTATTGTTACTTCTTTTGTTTAAACTATTAGATGAATTATTATTCTATTTATACTAACAACTGAAGAGTTATTTGAATTATTAGTGTCATTATTAATGTACTCTGGGTAAGCTAATAAATTATTATTTACATCTATACAATATCTAATAATTTATTACGGCTATCTGCAGATTTAACAAAGTATTCTATACTATCATTAGACAAATTAAATTTAAAAATAAATGTTTAAATTCGTTTAAATAATAAAATCTATTAATTGGTAAACTATCTTTATTTTCAAAATTAAAATTAACAGTGTTATTCAGATTAGACTGTAAATCAAATAATTAATTATTTAGTGCTATTTTGCATCTAAACTTAATTAAATTTAGTATATATTTCATGTAAATAATTTATATCTTTACTTCTATTTTGAACTAATTCTTTGTTATACATTATAATATTTTGTTGCTCTAAAAAAAGATTTTGTTTTTGTTAATTAACTTCAATTAAATTGGTATTTAATTATTAGAAGATGTAAAATTAAAATACAATTTAAAAATAAAATCGCAAATTTAGATCTGACAAGGACAAAACGGTTTAGATTACAATAGTGATAAAACTAAACAAAAAAGAATTTAAAACAAATTTGGAAACGAAATTTAATTTATTTAAATACATGTGAACTTCTAGTGCAACTTTATTACTAGCTAAACTTGAATTTTTATAAAAAGAAAAAAAATTTTTTTATTTAAAAATAGAGGACAATTTTTTTTATATTGACTGGTTTGTTTTAGATAAAAATTATATTTTTGGTTTAGGGGTTGGTTATAACAGAAGGGCGAACAATTTAAATTAGAATAAGTATTAAATAAGCTTAATTATTTCTAATTAATTTATTGTTTTATTGAGGACAATTGTTTAAGCTAAAATCAAACACTGTTACTAATTATGAAAAAGGTTACATAAAAATAGAAACCAATAATATAGAACTAAATTTTGAATTGTAAACTAAAACAACTAAAATTTTTAATAAAGAAGGGCTATGAATAAACACTAAACATTTAATTATAGTTTTATTAATGAATTCAAACCCCACTTATTACTTAAATACTACCTATATCTAAAAAAAACATTAAATTATTTATATAACGAATGTTTATTAGGCAGCAGAATGGGGTTTGTGAAAAAACACAAATCTAAAAAAAAAAAATTGTTTTGTTTTTGTTTTTTGTTTGGTTTAAAAAAAATATAATAAAACTATATTTATTGCAGTCAAAAACAAGGTCGACATAAAAATAATACCTGTATATAATTTTATATAAGCTTTTATTAAAATAGGATCTTTAATTTGATTACATTCTATTAAATAGTTTTTTAAAAACTTAGGTAAATATTTAAATATTTTTGAAGACTCAAAACCATGAGGGTAATCTATTATTAACAACACAGTTATAGAACAATAAGCAATAAAGAAAATAAATATTAAATTAAAAATTAATAAAAATACAGAAACATTGAATAGATCAGAAAGATTTTTTACTCCTAAAAATTGTAATAAGTTATATAAAATTATTGAAACACATATAATTAAAAATTTTAACCAATCAAAATTTTTAGGTTTTTTAATAAAACCTATTAAACTAGAACTTGAACCAGCTAAAATTTGTTTCTTTGCTTGTGTTGACAAATGGTTTGAGATAGCAGCTGAAATACCATATAAAGCACCTGCTACTAATACCCCTCCTACAGAATTAAAGTAACTTAATGTTCTTTGTCGGCTCTGTAAGAATCTTAAACGATCTGCATCTTTTAATAACTTTAATTCATTAGCTAGAACTTCAGTTGCCCTTGCATTTAGTTTTACAGCCGATCTATAATAAAACAAGATAGTAAGACCAGTACCTAAAGTACTCAAAGCAACATCTTGTTTATGTTCAATTATATACTTAAATATGTTATAGACATGTTGACTTGCTTTGTTTAAATCTATTATTAGTTTACCTCCTTCAAGTCTAACTACTTCTTCTTTTGCAGAAGCACTGCCATCTGAAGATAATAAACCATAAACTTTATTTATATTATTAAAACCACTTTTATTATCCGTAATTAATTTAAAAACTTCTGTAAGAAATTTAGTGTTTTCGTCTAAATTTGAAGAATATATACTACCTTCTATATATCGTTTTTTTAATTCTTCAAATACTGCACTATCTTTGAAAACTTCTGGCAATGAATCGTTCATAACTTTACTTACTTGAGCATACGTAGCAGCAGTATTTGCTAAATTAGGATAAGCCTCAGCAAAATTAGGGAAAGCTTCATGAAAAGAGGAGGTACTATTTTCTTTAAACAGATCAAAAATTTCTTCGTTTCGTATTTCTCTTATTGCTTCAGAAAATTCCTCAAAGTTTTTTTTAACAATGTCTGCTCCATCAACTTTGCTATTGATGTTGCCCACATCCTCTACCGACACACTCTGTTGTTGATTAGAACCTAAAACGAACTCTACTTGTTTAACCGAATTTTCGCTATCTTTATTATTATCATTAACATTATTATTATTTCCATTATCTTGTTCATTATTTGGAATATTACCAGTTTGAGATTCTTGATTTATTTCAGGATTATCACCACTAGTAGATTCACATAAAATAGGATTAAAGATATTAGTTATAGCAATAAAATATAAATATGCAATAGAAAATATAAAAATTATACTTAATATTTTACCTGTGTTACTTAATTCTAGTTTATTATATTCTATTTTATCACTATATGTATGATCTAAATACATTAAAGCAAATATAACCGATAATAAGTAAGAATAAATTTGAGCGTGTACACCTATAGTATTATTAAAATCAATTATATTATTTTCTATAGCTAATACAGTTGGTATTAAAACAACGAAACAAATTATATTATAAATATAATAAGAGATTTTAATTTTAAATGGTAGTTTATTTTTGATAAAATAAACTGTAGTTTTAACAAAAACATTAAAAAATCTTACTATTAAATTAAACTTAAAAAAGGTTAAATTTAAAACAGCTCCAATTAAAAACATATAACTGTACTCGCTATTAACTAGGAAATTACAACCAAAGTTAAAACATAAGGATATAAATAACATTAAGAATATTATACTAATTATTTTTAAATTTTTAGTTGTATAAACCATCGGTAGAGATAATATAGAGGAATAAACGCTCCAGAATTTATTATAAACAATTTTTAAACTATTAAATAATTTATCTTTAAATTCTGAAATAATAAATTTTACAATAGAAATATTTGTAAACAAACAAAAAAAAAGCACTAATATTTCTATTAATGGTGGACTATTTCTTTATCTATTAAATTATTTTATAGATATTTACCGCACAGTCTCTGAGGTTCCTGTTAAGTTACCTGCTAATAAACCATTGTTACATACTTAAATTTATTACTTCTTTTTTTTAGTGTTTAAGTCTTTAGGTTGTTCTAGCATATAGGTAAATTAGAATCATATATTTCTATATAACCCGGCCTTGTTTTGTATTTAAATTGACCGTTAATATAATTAACAAGTTACACAAAATGTTAACTAAAGCAAAATATGTTACCATGTTAACTAATTAAATTTTTTTGACTTCTTGGCGCTTTTTGATTAAAAATTTTTTTATCAAAATGTATAAGATTTGAACTTATTCTGCTTACCTAAAGTTTAAGCGTGCACCCTTTACACCAACATTCTTTACTACTCTTTTAAAAACTTTATTTAAATTTTAATCAAAAAAATTACTAAGCTTATACTCTATAATTATAGAGTTTCAAATTAAAAAGGGAAAACAAAAAACAAAAAAACACAAAAATTTTTTTGTTGCTTCTTTTCTTTTTCTTTTCTTTTATTATAAATTTTGTGAGTTCTCTTTTTAAAACAGTTAAGTTTCTATATGATTTAAAATAATATTACGAATTTTTGAAACAAAATAAAATTATTTTATTTCCCAAAACAATTGGCTAGCAAAATTTGATATTATTCTTCATCAGATTCTTTATAAATTAAATAAATTCTATATATTTTATTTTCTTTAGTTTTGATTATTTAAATAATTAAAATTAATATCTTTTGTATTATTATACATTATAAATAGTTCAGAAATGTTTTATAAATTATTGATTATTATGCCACCCTTTCTTTGTAATTAAAAAACAAAATTTTTTTTAGCTTTCAAATGTTTTGACAAGTACGAAAATTCTTTTCTTTATTACTTTTTTTTTTTGTAGTGTTTTTTTTATTTTCCTTGGTAAAAACAAAAATACACAAAGCATAGATAGCGGCTAAATTTTATTTTTACTCTTCACGTAAGTAACAAAAAACAAAAAGAATTAAAAGCTTACTACAATATTATTATATAAAATAAATAAACTATCTTTTTTACAGGGGTTAAAGCCTACCCGTTCTATAGGGGATATTAAATAAACAACAAATATTTTTTTTTATTATAACAATTTTTTTATTAACAAAAAAAAATTTTTGTTTTAAACGGTACCTTATTTTACAATATAAAAATAATCAAATAATGAGAATAATAAACAGAAAATATAAAGATACATATGCTTATAATCAAAATCTATTATTAAAGGTAATCCTTTACTTTTACTCATAGATTCTAAAACACCCAATTTTTTTTTCCTTAAAAATGAAGGTAAAAATATTGAATTACTTATTTTTTGATTTTTTAATTAGTAAATAATTAATATTATTAATATATAACTTATTATTAGCACTAAACTTACTACCATTAATACTAATGCTAATTGTTTAGATTATTTAGTAGTTTAAAATATTTCATATGTTATATTAACTAATAAAATTAAAATATTAAGACTAATAAGATTTGTTTGTTTTATAAATAACAACTATAATCATTAATCAGACAAGAAGTAACCATCCACAATTAAATCCTTTGTTTTCTTTAAAAATAGATACATTCAAAGAAGTATTATTATCTAAAGAAGAACTCTTAACTTCCAATTCCCCACTTTTTAAAATATAATAAACGTGTTTAATTCTATGGTAAGTAATAAAAATATTACATATTAAATATATAATAGAAATAAAAAGAGCAAAAGCATAAACAACCATAGGGAAAGGATAACTCTACTCGATATCAACAGTAAAGTACAAACTCCACCTACAAATCTTAAAATTCTTATTATAGGATGTAATTGTAACTTTAAGATATTATCTGGTAAATTAGGTGTTGTCAATCCTTTTTTAACTCCTGTTAAAAATTTTTTAAATAAACTTCGATTCATCTTTTTTTGTTTGTTTTATACTTTATTTTATTAACCCAATTGTCCGGAACCTTATTACTTATTATAAATAAATAATTTTACACTATAAAAATTTAAGGGTAAATTTAAACAATACCACACAATAATTTTTTTTTAATTTAAACTATAATGTTTAGTATTTGTCTGTATTAATTTAATTTTAAGATAAAGAGATAGTACTCTTTTTTTTTGTTTTGTGCGTAAAAAAGGTTCAAATTTACCTCAATATAGCATAATAATTTTGTTTTTATACCTTAGATTTTTCAATAAAGGTTGTGAATATACAATAAGAACCGAATTCTCAATATAAAAAAAAGTTAAACAAATAAGTATTGTTTAAAAATATTTAGAATATTTTAAATTTTTTGTGGTTATATGCCCGATTAATTTCATTGGGTCGCCAGTGAACTTAGTTAATTAGAACAATAATTTAAATTTGTTTAAATTAAAAATAAGTTGTAGCTATAGTTTGCTAGTCATAGGGTAAAAAACAAAGAGTTTTATTTTTGTTTCCCTCTTCTTCTGTTTTTAATTTAAATTTAAGCCCAAGAAGATTTGAACTTCTACAGATTCCTCATCAAGAAATTATTCTACCCTTAAATTATAGGCTTCTAAGGTATAAAAAAAACACAAAATTAAAATTTATACTCTGTATTACCTTAATAATAAATTATTATTAATAAAAAATTTAGACACCGAGAGATTCGAACTCACATAGTTTTCAAAAAACAAAATTTTATTATTTTTAGGAAAACTTTATTCCTATGATGTCCGCTTGTATTTTATATTGTTAAATAATTAACAAAAAAATAAATTATTATAGGTATTTAATATAAAATTTAAAGTTAAAAAACCAAAATAAACCTTAACTAATTTAGTTAAGTTTTGCACAAAAAATTTTCATTAGAAATAAAATAAAAATAGAAAGATCTTTTCATAAAAAAAGTACTTTTTAAACTTAAAATAATAAGTATCTTAAAGTTGTAACAAATTTGAATTAATTTAACTCCCTACTTACAGAAAACTTGATTTAGATGAAAATAAAGAGAAAAAAATTTTTGTTTTGTTTTTTTTACATAAAAAAGTTAGACTTTTAAACTTTTTGTTTTTTTAGTTTTGTTTTTTGTTTTTTTTTAACTGAAACTTTTTTAATTAAAATATTTAAAATTTAGAGCTAAAAATTATATAATTTTATTTTATAAAAATAGTAATAATATTAAAAATTTAATTTTGATAATTTTTACTAAAATTAATAAAACTCTATATTATTATATAAAGTGTTACAGTTTAATTATAAATGTTGTGTGAATATCTTAACATAAAGTCTTGTGATTAATTAGTAATGCTAAACTAAATGCTTTTCAGCAGCTTTCATTTGCATCCTATTTAAGAAATGTTCTATTTCTTATCTTAGTGATTGTTTATAATTAATACTATTTATACCTTACAGGTACTTATTTAATTTAAACAATCGTTAGTATCTAGGGGATAGATTCTTGCTTGATATACTTTCAGCACTTATCTACCATGTTTGTGGCTACCCAACTGTGCCAAATTATAAATAAAATTATTTTAAGGTAATTGATATATACAATGTTTATATATATTTAATCTATTAAAATAGAAAATTACCACATCAAATTAAATATAATAGTTTATCTAAACATTAAACATGTAATTAATAATAAAATTATTTACACATAAAACATATTAAATAAACTAACCCTGAGCCTATTACTATATAAACTCAGTACCAAACCAGAAATAACAAAGATAATTATTTTGGTTTTTATATTAAATTTAATTTCAACAATTGGTACACTATGGAAACACAGCCTATTGATCCTTTCGTACTAGAAGGTCTCCCCCTTTTTACTAATTTTCCTCTCAGAAGATAGGGACCATACTGACTCACGTCGTATTAACAATTGTGTTATCATAATGATTCTTTATTCATTATTTCAGTAACTCACGCTACTGTTCAGACTATGTCATCACTATTAATAAGCAAAATTAAATATTTCGCTAATTAAGAATGCCGGACGTTCGTGTCAGGTTTATTGTTAGTGAGACTCACCTGTTAGTCGTTGAACCTTCTTGATTTTGCAAGTTATTAAAAAAACTTGTTCACTTAATCAAGCTTGGCTGCAAATTAACTAAAATAAGTTTTTCTTGCAATTTATCCGGTTATCATTTTATTCTTAATATTCTTTTGTTTTATAGTTTTCTAAAATTAATAAACAGAAAGAAGAATAAAAAGGGGCTATACATAAGTAAAAAGTAACAATATTAAAAAATGGTTAACAACCATAAACACCAGAATAAATTATAAACCTATTCTATATAACATACTAGGTTCAAAGTGAGGGGAAACAATTTCTCTCAATAAAGATAATTGTTTGACACCTATGGTTATAATCCATTGATCTTTTCGATCGTGTAAAACCCCTGCATAAATACCTAGGTTGTGTTTAATAGCAATAGCTAATCTTTCTACATCTTCTTTACTATAACTATTAGTGAAGATTCGAACTCTATTTCTACTTTTGTCAAAATTACCGTCTGTCATTATCAAATAAGCTAAAACAACCGGATTTAACAAATCTAAAATGTTGTGAGGAACGATTTTAACAAATTTACCTTTATCTGTATTAAATTTATAAAACATATCAAAATACAGATTAAATACCGGTAAAGAGGTTGTTTTTAATCTATAGTTAATATAAATTTTATTTTTACCTTTAATTTGAATAGCTTTAACTGGTGTATTCATAAAAATTCGAAATAAATTACCAACACTTTCAGCAAATTGTTTATATTCAGAACCAAAACTCATTTCAAATCTACTATTACTTGTTAAAGAAGAACGATAAATAGAACCATCACCTAACATTATACCAATTAACACAGAATGAAGTTTATCTGGTAATGAATTTAATTTTTTAATATTTAAATTATTCATAATATTTTATATTATTTTTATAAAAATAGTGTCTAACGTGATCTTTATATTAAATTTTTTGATCACTAAAAAAATACTTATGTGTTTATTTCCTCACTTTTTGTTTTAAAAAGGATTGTTAAAGGAAATAAGGCAACCCAATTCACGTACCCTTTTAATGGGCGAACAGCCCAACCCTTCCAAGCTTCTTCCCCCGGAGGATAGGATGAATCGACATCGCTATTAATCTTAAATTTTCAGTTAAGTTTAGATCATATCTTCAACCCGTACTTTGAATACAAAAAGTATAGCTCAGGTTTTTGGCGTGTGATCGTTGAGGGGTCCTATACTATCTTAGGTTGCTTTATCCTAAGTATAAAACTTCCCTGCTGATTGTCCAATCTTTAAATTTATCACTAAAAATAAAATTTATAGTATTTAAAGCTTTAAGGATGTTCCAGCAAATAGCCAATTTCTAAATTAATATTTCTAATAAAAAACCCCAATGTCAAAAGGTGCCAAACAGCCGGGACAATGTGTACTCTCGCCGGCTATCAGCCTGTTCAATTTTGTTAACATAAAGGCTCTTTATCCTTTATCTCCATTTTTTACAAAATGGTTCAGACTATGTCATCATCTGTTTCTTATTCTATTTTGTTTGAGTAGTAAAAATAATTAAGGTAATTTATACTTTAAATAGGAAAAATTATATGATCCAATTAATTATCTAAAAAATTGAAAACTAGAAGAATTTTTGACAATAATTTTTTTGTGCTAAATTTTTATAATTAAATTATTTACTAACGAATAATTATTAGATGCCGGGCGCTCTTGGAAAGATTATTGTTAGCAATACTCACTTTCTAGTCGTTGAACGTTCTTATCCAATCATAAATTTGTATAAATTTTAATTTATATTGCTAAGATAAGCTTCGCTGCAAATTTACTTTATATAAAAAGTAGTTTTTGCAGTTCACCCGGTATTTTATCTAATCTTTTCAGACTAGGTGGACAACAATTCATCCCTAGCGTAACTTTTATCAAATGATCCCCGTCTATTCCATTTTATAGCGAGGGGTCACTATGCCCTACTTACGTATCTGGTCGACTTTTAGGTCTTTCAGTTAGGTATGCTTACCGCCATTACACTCTACGCAACCTTTACACTGGTTGATTGATCTCCATTCGATTTCTAGCTATACCTTTAAAAAAAATTTTTTTTTGTAAAAAAAGTGAAAGTTAAAATATAAAAAACAGATAATTAGTTATAAACTAATTAATCCTCTAATCAAATTGTTAAATTACTTTAACAACAATCAGAAGTAGTTTATCTTTACCTTAGCCGTGTTAAACAGTAGAGGTAAAGTATAAATAATAAATTAATTAATTTATAATAGCTAATAATCTTTTTAGTGTGCAATACTATTATTATATTAATAATAATATTGTAATAACTGTTAAATTAAAATCTGTGGATGTACTTTGCTACTTTATTAAAGACGACCGCCCCAGTCAAACTGCCAATTAGTCAATTATCCCAAATTTTGATAAAAAGGTAAACACTGACCCAATTCCAATCTGGAGGTTTCCACCGCCCTTGCGGGTTTTCGTCTATCGACTTGCCTAATCACTATTGATTAGAATTGTTCTAGATCAGCATATTAACTAACTACAGTAAAGCTGCATAGGGTCTGTTGAGGCTACGCCAAGTTTTACAACTATGACATCCTCTAAGAACCGTACGTGCGACTTTCATCGCATACGGCTCAAGCATTATAAAACTTTAACCTTAAAAAGGATAAATTTTTGTTTATAAATTTTATATATTTTTTTTAAATATTTGAGTTATAATTAACATCACGTTTAGAATTCATGTTATTTTTTATTTGTATTATTAACTCTAAACCATTTTTAGTTTTATGTAAATTATTGTTTTTCATTTCTACTATTTTTTTCCAATCTAAGTAATCTAGATGTTTTCTAGTTAACATTGGGTACTGATCTACAAATTTTATGATAGAATCTGTATATTTATAAATAAATCTATTAACTAAACGTGATTTTATACAATCTGATAAATTAGTATAGTTATACTTAGGTTTAATATATCCCCCTTTAAAAAATTTTTGAAGAGCTATTAAAATAGCGATCTCATGACTGTTTTGACCTATCTCAAGAGAGGAATCAATTTTAACTGTGTTAAAATTTTTACTTTCAGTTTCACTAACATAATTATAAAATAAACCCTCACTAGTTATAAAAGTTTGTACCCAATAAGGATCTAAATCATATTCAACGCTAGATAAATCTTTAGACAAAGATTTAAGAGCTAAAGTAGAATTACAAAAATTAAATTTATCTTGAAAAGATCTTTTTTTATTAATACGTGATATTAAATTAATAATTTCTTGCATTCCATTTGTTGTTAAATGTTCTTTATTGTACATGATAAAAGCTATTTTTTTCCAATCCATAAAATTTAATTGTTTTGAAGTTAAACAAGGATACTTTTCGAAATGAGGTATAACTTTATTTAATATAGAATCTAAAGATTTAACTTGAAATTTTTTAGTTTCAGTTTTTCTATTATCAATTATAATTGAACCGCAGCCAAAATAATCTTTAAGTTCATGTAAAATTCCCTCAGAATGGTTTTTTTGAGTGATTTTAAATTCTAAATTAAATTTTATTTTGGTTGAATGTATATTTGAATCAAGTTTAGGTTTAATTAAAGAATAAGCAAAAGAACCTTCAGCATCTGTTAAACCTGTCACCTGCCAAGGATACAATTTATCATTGTTTCTAGAAACAGTAAAATCTCTTAAATTACTATTGTATTTTGAAATGTGATTTTTAAAATCTATTATATTTTCCATTTTATATTTTAATATTTTAATTAGACAAAGGTCTGAGAGATACTTTTGTAATATTAATATTTAATCTAATTTTCAAAACCTGAAAAAAAGCATTAAATATACTTTTTGGGGCTAAAATCTAAAATATAAAAATTTATAAACATATAACACTAATTCAAAGTGGGCATCTTTTCAGATTAGCTATTAAGCCTATCCTTATTATTACAATAAGGCATTTGCTTTTTTGAATTTCCTTTACCCACTAACAGTTATTTATCTTCACAGAATAAACCTCCAATAATAAAATTTAAATTAATTATTTGATCAAAGTTATTTGATCTTATTTTTATTGGTTGTTATTGGGCTTACCTAGTTTTTATAATAATACTTTAATGATACTCTTAGGTCTCCACTATACATAATATGCACGTTAGATCCATTAAGAAAAACACGGGAACGTTTTTCTACAGTCAAATTTATGCTTCAAACATGGATTCACATTACATTGACCTTAAGCACCTAGCTCCTTATTAAATTTAATCAATTAATATTAAATTTTCCCAATTTTGATTAGTTAAAATAAGACAGGCTTCAACCCCTAAAATTACTTTTAATGGTTGCTGTTTGAGCTCTAATAATGGACTATTAGGTGGGCTTTCACCACATTATTATTATAAACTTATCTAGTCGCAATTTTTAATTTTCTCAGTTTTTGTCTATTTCTATTTCCCGTCCCACTGAGAGTAGCCAGCATCTGCACTGGCAATTCAATTTCACTGAGCAAGTTGTAGAGACAGTGAGACCTTCGTTACATTATTGATACCGGACCACATTTAATGGCCAATTGATTTCGCTACCTTAGGATCCTCATAGTTAAGCATTACAAAAAAATAATAAAAACGTTTAGATCCTAATTTTTAATAATTAAAGTACCTTTAAGAACTATCTCCCAACTCCAATATTTTCTTTCAGCGATTGCAAAAATAAAGAAGAAAGGTTCATTAAAGTTTATTCCTTTTTTATACTAACCAAATTCCACAGGGTTTTACTAAATTACCTTGCTAAATTATCTTTAATTTTAAAGCCTTTTCTAGTCCCTTCTAGGGGCTCCGCCAGCTCTGCTTCGTCTGCAGGCGGGGGTTAAAATATTTATATTCCAATTAAGTTTTATCCTTAAGAGTAATTAAATATTTTTCTTTAACTAAACCTGAGTTGTTTTCTTTCAACATAATAAAGATTTCTTTATTTTTAATATATTTTCTTAAAGTCACTCTTGTTAAACTTAAAACAGTTGCAGCTTCACTTATAGACTTATATTCTGTTGAAACATTAGTTTCTATGTTTGTTACTACTACTATTTTTCCTCCTTTTTTAGATTTGGAAGGTATTATTTCATTTAATAGACCTAATTCTAAGAGATCAGATTTTAGTTTTCTTTGTGCCCAAGAATTTCTCATTACTTCTTTAGCTTCTTTAGTATGAACTTTTGCCGTATTAACTGCTCTTAACATTTCTAAGGTTTCTGGTGTATGTTTATATCCTAAAAGGTTTTGTCTCCCTTTAAACTTAGCTAAAGTTTCAGCTGTGTGTTTATAACCAGCCAAGGAATTAGCATTAGCTAACACATTATATTCAAAATCAAAATTATCTAAGTAATACTGTTCTCTTTTTATTGTATCTTCAGGTAAACAATATTCAATTATTTCGAAGATAAAGTTTTCATGTCCATGTTTTAAGATTGCATTATAAATAGGCATATTTACTTCTCCTAAAGTTTTTAAATCATAATAAGTATTAAGTCTTCTTTTGGCACTAGATGTACTACCTAAGTATTCTTTACCGTTTAGCTTGTTAATCCATCTATAAACAAAAGCTTTATCCTTATTATCTTTGAATGTTAAACTTTTGTTAATTTTTGCATTTTTGTAAGTTACTGCTGGAGTTATTGTTAATTTAGGTAGACCTCTATAAAGACTTCTAGTAAAAATAAAATTAGTTTTTAGAAAGTTTTCTAAAGATTTTAGGGTTTTACCTATAGTTTGGTTTGTCATAATTATTGTCATTGTAGCTTTAATTTATTAAAATATTTTTAATTTAAGAATTAGTAGGCTATAAAATTTTAACTATTTTAACTTTGGTTAGGGGGCTAGCCTTCAAAGTGAGGAGTCAAACCAATAACTCTCTCTAGTTATTATTTAAAAACCAAAAGGGATACTAATCTTAACAGAGCATTCCTTTCTCGCCCCTTTATTTTTTTAATGGACTATTTCTTTTTACTCCACGTATAGTCTCTGAGGAACCTATTAAATTTAAATCTGTAAGACTTAAATCTTTAGTTTCCTGCTAATTGCCTTTTTGATAGTTCTCAACTTAAATTTTCACTCCTGTTATAAAACTAGTAGTATTAAGTCAAAAAAGGGTTTCTAGCATACAGTGGATAGTGCTTCTACTAATTAAAAAAAAAGCAAGTTTACATTTTAGCTTATTACTTAAAAATTTTAATTAGCATAACACGCGGCCTTAACTAGACCGCTATTAACCAGATTTTCAATTAGTAACAGTTACCTATTACCTCTTTTATATTAATGGCATCGAGCAAATTTCAGAACGTATACTATGATTTAAATCATTGCACATTCTTGTGTTTTTAGTAAACAGTCGAGGCCTCCGATTTTGTGCCACCAAATTCAAATAATTTATCATGGCTGATTTTATTACTTCCCACTCTACTACCTAATTAGAGTCTAGAAGGAAGTAGAAAAAGGGATAATCATTATTTGTTTTAACTACAAGAGTTAACACTTAATAACGACCAAGTTGGAATAATAAACCGAGAATAATCTTATTCACCTTACTTAGGTGCAAAGCCAGGCTTTGCAAGAAAAAGTTATTACCGAAAAATATTTTATTTGGTTCCTCTTATCGTCTAACTTTAGAGGACAACTTGCCGAGTTCCTTTACAACTTTTAGCTCTACGCCTTAGTATTCTCTACCTACGAACCTGTGTCGGTTTAGGGTACGGTAGTTCTTTTTACTTAAGTTTCATTGTTATCTTATCACCTAAATATAACAATTTACATTAAAACTTAAATTAAGCATATTTACAGTCCATTTAATTAAAAATGTAACCTTTTTAAATATAATTTAAAAAATATAAATTATATTATTAATTCTTCAGAAGTGATTTATTTTCTTGGTCCAATCTTCCATTAAGACAAACTATCACTACCTCATCAGCCAGAACTTTGGTTCTGCACCTTAGAGACCCGCATTTAACATAAGTTGGTTTAAACCTTACTTACAACCCTTTCGTATTCGGCGAGAAGTATTAAAACTTCTTTTTACGTTACTCATGTCAGCATTCTCTCTTCAGTTCGTCAATCACAATGAAACACTGTGTATCTTCCGTTCCTGAATGTTCTTCTACCTAAATTAAAAAATAAATAAAAACACATTTATTTTTTAACCAACACGTTATCGGTTGATTATTTAAGACCCGTTAAATTTTCAGTGCCACAATCTAAAGAGCTGCTGCGTTGTTACAACGATCATTAAAAGTAGCGACTACCCAATCTACTTTTGATTTGATTTTAAAATTTATAATTTTACTAAGCTACAAATATAAATGTTACAAACAATAAAAAACAAAAGGGTTTAAATATCTTTATTTAAATATATCTTCATTAAATATTAATTAAATATTTATCAATAAGATATTATTTATTATGTAATTGTTTTAATAATTCAATATATTCTGCTTTACTAAACATCCGATGTTTTCCTTTTTTATTCATTTCATAACATAATTCAACTATTTCTAATTTTTTATCTAAACTTAAAGATCTTTCTTTTTTTAATATTAAACTAACTTCTTTAAATTTCAAATAATGTGAAGCTCGTTCTGAAAATAAGGGATGAAGATCAACAAAAGGAATTAAAACCTCAGTAATTTGATTTAAACCAGTTACTGTAAATACTAATTCATTTTTTGTACCTTCTAAAATAGTTCCTATGCCTTTCAATTCTGTTTGTACAGATTTTAATAAAGCTTTTGATGCTTTATCTGTTGTAATATTAAAACCAGTTTTAATTTTACCATCTGCTTGAAAAGAAACAAAAAAACTACCATCACCCTCAATTATACCCGCAATATTCTCTGGTGTAACTGGTGTAGTAAGATCTATATTTTTATTAGGCAAAAGAAAATTTTCTTTACTATCTGCAACTTCTAATAGTGAAAATAAATAATCTATTCGATCCTCTTTTCTATTTGTTGTTGCATTCATAGAGAAAGCCATTTTCAGCAATTCTCTTCTTCCTTCTATCGTTCTTTTGTCTTTATTACTTAATGCAATAACTATTTCTTTAAATAAATTAAAGGCGTGTAATTTAGCGCAAAAAACAGGATAATTTTGGAAGTGAGGGATTATTTTAGTTTTAAGATCTTCCAACCTATCTACTAAAAATTCAGCAGTATGATTTTTAAGGTTAGTATTAACCTTACCACAGTTAAAATACAGTTGAATATTATCTAAAACATATTTAGAGTCTAAATCAGCTGTGATAGTAAACTTAGGTCTAAATTGAAGGCCAAACCGATGTTTAGAAGATGAAATAATAGAACAAAAAAAGGAACCGTCTGTTTGAGTTAAACCGCTTATATATCCAGCAGAAATTATAAAATTTTGGTTCTGTCGTATTGTCATATTTGTAGCTATTTTATTAATTATATATTTTTGTTTTACTTTGCAAATTTAATGTTTTTTCACTATTTTAACTAAGGTCGGGGTGCTAGCCCTCTTAGTTACGCAAGGGAATAAATCCAAGTCGAACCAACAACTTTCTAGTTAATCAAACATTAAATCAAAAGGAATACAAAGAAAAATTTGGGGAGGCCCTTTCCTTTCTTGGCCTATTCAATTATTTTCATAAATTGTTTAGACTATGTCATAATAGATTTGATTTATTCTATTCTAAGCGTATAGTCGTTGAGGATCCTACTTTATTATAAATAATATTTGGTTTCCTGCAAATTACCCATTTAAGTAAAATGTAAATAATTAAAATTATTTAACATAATATTACATATGTTTACTATTTCTGCTACTTTAAACTATAAAGATAGTCAGCAAAACATCTTTAGGGCTTCCTTGCATATAGCTTAGTTTTTGTGAGATGAGCCCAGTAGTCGTTTATCTAGGCTCACTTTACAGCTGCTTACAATTTGGGACATCCTTAATTTCACTTAATAATCATTTGGGACCTTAAAGCGTGTTCTCGACTGTTTTCGTCTTGACTACCCAACTTATCATGAGCAGTCTGAATATCCAACATCAATTTATGTACTTCCGAGTTTAAATTCCATTGGTAAGATGTACTAGATCCCCGCAACCTGAACGCATAATATTAAAACTTTACAAAAACCTAAAGGCTGTAAAGAGAATATTACTTGTTTGGAATTTCCGTGCTGTACCTCCATAAATTTAATTGGATGTCATACTTACATATGTTTCGAAGAATACCAGCTAGCACTAGATTAGATTAACATTTCACCGCTTTTCAGAGCTCATCGGAGAATTCTGCAACATTCACCCGTTCGATCCTTAATAATCTGGCCCTGAAAAGATCATCTCATGGAAGTCAAATTTATCATGCAATTAATTTATTCTTTTGGTCTACCTTTATTCATTCCATCTTTAATTGTCCGAATTAAGTTTAAACCTTCAGGTGTTAAATGTAACTTATCCTTCATTAGTCTTGCTATTTTACACCAATCTAAAAAATCCCTTTGTTTTACACCAATAAGAGGATATAATTCAAAAAAAGGTATAACTTTTTCAATGATATGTGAAAATTTTACTATGACTAAAGTTATCGTTGGGAATTGAGTATGTTTTTCTGTAACACCTGATCCAAAATATTTAATTAAAACCTCTATTAATTTAATATCTCTTTCATGTTGTGGGATTCTAAATCTTAATTGAATGGCATATCCTGTATTAGTGTTTGATTTATATATTTTTACATCAAAAGTACCCTCACCATTAACAAATCCTGTTTCCCATTGAGGAGCTGGGATATTGTCGGTATGGATAAAGGGTCTGTTAACCGGAACAATGTTTCTAAAGTTTAATTTTAGAATTTGAGAGAGACCTGTATTCATAGAGGCTTTTATATTAATTATTTGATTAAAACCTTCAATTGTAAGATGGGCTTTATTGATAATTATACCAACTATGGCTTTAAACAGTAAAAAATCTGCAGCTTTTTGAGTCAATAAAGAATATTTTAAAAAATGTGGAATTATAGTATTTGTTAAATCTTTAACACTAGATACTGAATAAAACCATATTTTCACTTTTACCTATTGAACCTATGCCACCGAAAAATTGCTGTACTTGTAACAATAAGCCTAAATCTCGATTATGTAGACCTATTTGAAATTTAGCTTGAACCCGCCAACCCAGTGTACGTTTTTGATTTTGATCAATAATTATAGTAAATGTACCTTCTGAGTCTGCAAGTCCTGTTACAAACCAAGGATCTAATCTGTTATCTGATTGTAAAGTAGAGAAAGAATTTAATTGTTTAGAAGGGATTTTGAGTTGATAGTTTCTTTCGAAACCCATTAGAGTACACCTTAAGTGCATTATTTTGGATTTGGCTTTAATGCACCAACTACCGTCTACTCGTTGCTCTTTTACAGTTTAATTAGTTAAAACTGATTTAGATCCGCGATAACCCATTTCATTTTCATTCATCTTATGACTTATTACCATACATGGGTGATTAGTCCATCCACTTATAGCCTTTCGACTATAGTTTGGTACCACAAGTTTTAGGGTGTCCCCGGAGTTTGATAGTTTAAGCCAATTCAGTGTTTTCCCAAAACACTTATCAGCTTCGGGTCTAATAGAAATAACTTACCCAAAACTATAGTTTAGAAAATAACAACTTACATTAATAACTTATACAAATTTAATTTAATTTGTTAAAATTTAACCTAAGGTGTTACTCTTTTTTAATTAAATTTAATTAAAAACAAATTGTAAAAAATTTATTTTACTATCCTAAAATCGTTTAGTCGCTTTCGCTAAGGCTCTTAACCTTGCTATTCCTATTAACTTGCTGCATTTGTACCAATATTTTCATATTGGATTAGACTATACCTTCAACTCAAATAAATTTTAGGTGAATTATGTTTGATAATAAATAGTTTTTGTTTTATAGATTATTAAACCGATAGGGTTTAAATATAAATTATTCTAAGTGAAATTTATAGTAAAAATGACTTAGCAAGTAAGGTTTTACTATTTCTAATAGTTTGTGCTTAGAACCACTAAACACATATAATCTATGGCCGTTTGTATGTTTGTGAATACCACATTCTAAATTAAACCGATTTTTTAATATTAAACTTAATTTTTGGTTGTCTTCAAAAGAAAAAGACTCGGTGCAAAACTAAAACCCCTTATTTGTTTTATAACCATCGTCCATTGCCCAGTAAGCTAAACTTCTAGGAGTTATTAGTTTTTCTAACTCTAGCGGTACATGTTTTTTACCAGAACTCTCATAAAATAGTTCTCTAAATTTATTAAAACAAGGTATACTAGAGGTCCAAATTTTAATTGAGACATTTAAATCCCTTTTCCCAGCTCTTTTGTCTAATGAAGTATTAACTGTAGGTTCTGAATTACAATAAATTTTATATAAAGAATATAAATGATCAATGTAATTTTTGTTTTTAATAGATTGTTTAAATTGTAATCTTGTATTAGAATTCGGTGTTAATTTTTCAGCGTGCAGATCTCCTAACATAAGACCTATTATAATTTCTTCTAATTCAGAAGTAAGTTTTAAATTAAATTTTGAAGATGTTCTATAAAATCTAATAAGCAATTTGTTCATATGTATTAAAAAAATTTTTTATTCTTACCAAACTATATTGTCTAAATTAATCACACATAGGATTAATTAAATAACAATTAAAAACATAAGTTAATAATTGCAGACTTTGCGATTCCTAAAAAGGAGGATAGATTACAAACTTGCATTAATATTAATTTAAAGCAAGCCTAGCACAAGAGTGCTGATTGGTATTTAGATACTAAACAGTTTTAAGTATGTATTTGTTATATTTATATAATATATTTCTATTTATTATTTAAAACATAGCCCTTAAGGGCTATATTTTTCACCTTGATTTATTGGAATGATTGAGTGCTGACGTGTTACCGATTTTTGTTTTTGTAAACACAATTAATCGGTCCGGTGGTTTACCACCAAGTCGTTACAGGGCAAATAAAAAGAGTAAATTTATTAGTAAACTTACTTAGTAAAATCATTTACTTATTCCTACGATTTATAGCTTCCCACGGTATTACCTTAGACCTTAAATCCTTAGGCTTCACCGTTAGCATTATTTTGTTGTAAAATAACACCGACCTTTACGGTCATGAGTCAGTTTTATTAAAGAATTTCTCAATTCTTTTGGGCAAGCAATTCACCCATTATGCAAAAGGTACGCCGTCATTGTTTTAATTTAATTCCGGCTGCTTATAGAGTTACTAATTCAATATCTATTTCATTAATTTTATATTATACTTTTTCACATGTTCCTTTACAGTACTGTTCACTATCGCTAAATTTATAATACTTAGCCTTAGAGGATGGTTCCCCTATATTCCGACAAGTTTTCTCTCATCGTACTTTTTTTAATTAGTACCTATTTGAAAATAGGCTTAATTAGTTATATTTAAATAGTTACAGGACTATGGTTTTTACCTTCTTTGGTACAATTATAACTTTTTGTAGTTGAACTAAAAAAATTGTAAGTGTATTTTTTCACTGTTTAAATATAACGGGCTAATCCGATTTCACTCACCATTACTTTCGGAGTCTCGGTTGATTTCCTTTCCTTTCCTTACTAAAATGATTTACTTCAGGAAGTATTATATAAAAGGTTTCCCTTAGGACAGCCACTTAATTAATGTAGCATTAGGCTTATGCCTCCTTACTTATAAATTTGCTAATTATCCTTAATAACCCCTTTGAAATACTTAATTATTAATTATAATTAATAATTTTGATGTTAGTTTCTATATTACACATCGATACTTTTATACAAGATTTTATATAAAAAGAGATTTGAGACACCAAAAATATAACTTGTTTATATATATAATATATTAAAATTCAAATTTAAATTTATTTATAAAATGGAATGGGTTTTTAGTAGAATATATACTACCTAGAGCATATACAAACTATATTTTTTAAAAAATAATTCAGGAAATCCTCCAAAACAGCCAAATTCAAAATTTACCTATAATTACAAAAAGTGCTTTTTTCAAAATCCAACAAACTTAGCTGGCGTGGGGAACTGCAATTAGTTTGCTGAGTGTACAAATTTCAAGATTTTTTGTTTTTTACTTTTTAAAATTTTTATTAACATTCTTAATTATTTTAAAATATGACTGTTGCTTAGAGGGAAACAAATTCTTAAAAGCGTTTTTAATAATGTTGTTAAAATTACTAACAATATTTTAAATTAATCAAAGATTAATCAATTTTTAATACATAGTTTTAATAAATAGTCCAACAGCTAAAGTTGTCTTTTTAAGTTTTACCCCCTGATTTGTGTAGAAATATACCAAACACCCGAATAAGACCTTAACAACCAAAAGAGAGTACAACGAATATTAACAAAGACACCTACAAAAATAATCTGCGTTAAATGTAACAAAGGGCTCAGATGGTTATTAGTTCAACCGACGGGGGTCCACATACAAAGGAATTTTTCCCAACTAAAATAAAAGTAAAAAGACCAAACTCGGTTTAGATGGGGTTGTCCATGTAAAAACCACCGACGGTAAAGACACTCCCTAAGATATACATTTCTGGACCCCCAAAATAATATGTTTTTTTTGTTTTGTCTTGTTTGTTTTTAACTCAATTTTAGAAGAAGAAGCCCCAAAACTCATTTTGTTTTTGGTGTGTTGTATTTGGGTTTAACTCAATTTTAGAAGAAGAAGCCCCAAAAACTCATTTGTTTTGTTTGTAAACAATCTCACAGCACTTTTTGTAAAATTTAACCCCAAATGTGATCACGTTTGTTTTTATTGTACTTTATAACAAAAATGATTAATTTTAAAACTTTTCCAAGTTGCTTTTTTTGCCTATATACACTATTACTAAAGCTAAAAAAGATACTAAATACTCACTAAAATTATTAACCTTAGATATTGAAACATATATCAAAGAAGATAATAATATGAGTATTTATTGTATATCTATTTACGACGGTAAAAAATCTAAGTCATTCTATATTACAGATTATAAGTCTTTAGAGGACTTAATGTCTGAATTATTTAAAACTTTACTTACAAGAGCTTATTCACAAAGAACTGTGTTTATTCAGAATTCGAGTGAATTTGATCTTATTTTCTTGCTTAAACATATAGTTAATCTTGAAGGTGTAAGTGTGGATCCTATAATTAAAGATGGAAAATTTATTAATTTGAAGATCAAATATGGTCCTAAAAATACTTACTATCTTAATTTCAAAGATTCGTTCTTATTACTACCTGTATCCTTAAGTAAACTTGCAAAACAATTTCAGGTTGAAACTTTAAAAAGTATCTTTCCTCATAAATACGTTTCAAAAGATACACTTAACTATGTAGGTAGTTTACCTTCATTAATTCACTTTACTAATACTTCTGAAGAGGATTATCAAACTTACTCACAAAAATTTGTGAACAATAATTGGAATCTTAAAAGTGAGGCTATTAAATATTGTGAAATTGACTGTATTGCTTTATATCAAGTAATAGAAACATTCTCTAAATTTATCTTTGATCAATTTAAAGTTAATGTTTCATCTGTTTCAACTTTGCCGTCTTTGGCGTTTAAAATATTCAGAACTAATTTATTAGACAAATATGTAACAATTCCCGTATTATTCGGAAAAGTGTACAATGATATTAGTCAAGCTTATTATGGAGGGCACGTTGATATGTATATACCAACTAATCCAGAAGGAGAATTAGTATATCAATACGATGTGAATTCTCTATATCCATACTCTATGAAAACCTACAAATATCCAACAAGTATATTGGCATACTTTAAAGGTAACATAGAAAAAATGGCTGAATACAATAAAATGTTCAAATCATCATTAGCAATACTTAAAGTTAGAGTAGTTGCTCCAGAGAATATCGAACATCCAATTTTACCATATAAATAAAATGGGACAACTGTATATCCTACAGGAAGTTGGACTGCTTGGTATTATTCCGAAGAAAGCAACAACGCAAAAAAATACGGTGACCGATTTGAAATATTAGAAGGTTATTTATTTGAAGGATCAAATTTATTTTCTAAATTTATAGAAAGAAAGTACCTAATCAAAGAAAATTCTTCACCTAATTCTCCATGGTATTTAATAGCAAAATTGCTAATGAATTCATTATATGGAAGAATGGGTATGAAACCTAAAATGCTTAGCCACACCTTGGTTAACAATTCAGATGTTTCAACATTTATATCAAAAATCGGTTTAGAAAATTTAGCTAATCAAATTGAATTAGGTAATAAAACTATTCTTTCTTATTGGCTTGATTTCTCTAATGTTCCTAAAATTAACGTTTCTATTGCTTCAGCAATTACAGCTAACGCTAGGGTTTATATGACAGAATTTAAAAACAACCCTTTATTTAAACTTTATTACTCTGAGACAGAATCAGTATTCTTCAATAAACCATTACCTGGACATTTAGTTGATTCTAAAAAAGTTGGAATGTTTAATCTTGAAAGAGTTTTGACAAAATTTGTAGCCTTAGGACCTAAAGTTTATGGAGGGATTGAGATTAATGGTAATGAATTTACTAAAGTTTAAGGATTAAAAATTAAAATGAGTGTGAATCTATTAGAAGTATTATAACATATTTGAGAGTAAATAAGATTTGAGGAAGTTAGATTTTTCTTGAATATATATAAAATCAAGTGATTTATAAAAATAAAACAATTAAAATATGTAAAACATATAAAAAGAAAGGGGTTTGTAGTTTTAATTATCTATAACAAAATTAATCAAATTTAGATATTTTAGCTATATAATTAGTATATGCTTGATTATCAGTTTCAATATAATTTATATATAGTATATCCTTAGATTTAGGCGTAAATTTTGTTACATATAATTGTTCAGCTAAATGTTCAACAAAACTTCTAACTTCATCTTTATTATTGGTATTTAAAATTACTCTATTACCTAAAGAACAATCAATACTACCTTTAATTGTTAAGAAAACATTAATGTATTGATACTTATTTTTAATTTATCTAAAGAATCTAAATACATATGCTCTTAAGCTTAGTCTACTTAAATCTTTTGGTATAATAAATTTTCTGATTATCATTTTATTTATATATTACAATGCATCATAAAGTCAATATTTATTCTATTTATACTCAGTTAAATTAAACAAACCTCTGAGTATACATTATTTTAATACAAAAATTACATAATTTGAATGTTTATGTAAAAAATATATTTTTTTTTTAATAATATACTCTTATTTTAGAATATATACTAAAGAGAGAGTGATCTTAAGAGCTTAAAGCTGTAATTTGGGGGAATTTATTAATTCAATTAAAAGTATAGATCTCTATAAAAATATCTATAAAAAATTTTGTTGGTTTGATAAACAAAAAACCAAGATTTTAAGATTGAGATAAAAATAAAATACAAATGAAAAGAAATAATAATATTCAAGAATCAATACTTTCAACTTTGACTTATCGTCGTCCTAGTCCCTTCTTTTTATTAGCAAGAATGATCTTAGTTCCAATTGGACGATTGTTAGGTTTACCAAATAAATTACAACCTGTAATTTTTGGTTTATGGAGTGTAACATCTACATTTGTGGCTGCGTGTGGTATATTTCCAACATTAGCTGGAATATGGGCCTTAAAAGGTGCAATTAGACATCCTATTGAATATATAAATCAACAAGCACCTGAAGTAGGTAGAGAATTAATTAATCAAGTAGCACCACTCTGGAGAGAAATACTTAGATCAAGAGATGGTTTAGTTAGATATTTCAGTACAGTTGCATTTACTGTTATATTTTATGCTCTAAGACCTATCTCCTTAATGTTGATTAGAAGGTCTATAAGTTTAATATGTTCAGCCTTAGGAATATTTTGGTCAGAAACCTTAAGAGGATTTGATTTTTTATTTAATTTGGCAAATTCTATAAAAAGTTTTTTTAAGTTTGTTATTGGTTTCGATTTACCAAAGCCTAAGGAACTAATAGATACACCAGCTAAAAAAATTACTACTATATTTTTAGGAATAGTAGTTTTAACTTTAAGTCTAATAGGTATTGACCTATATTTCCACAATTTAATTGAAAACATTCCATATATAGACTCAATTGTAGCTTTTTGTTACAGCATGTACAGACCAATTACTGGTACACATAGATTAATTGCTAATATAATTAATTTATTTAGAAATTGTGGTGGTACTCCTCCAGCTGTTCCACCAGCATATGGTTTCCAATTCGATCCCACGCGTTTGATGTTCTAAATAATGAGTCACAAAAACCTTGGGGATTTGAATATAAACCCCATAAATGGGGTTATTGGAAAGTGAAATATTTTTATATGAAAATAAAGAACATTTACACAGAAAACAATTCCATGATAATTTTTTAAAGGAATTATACGAAGAATTAGGAATATAATAACTATTTTCACCCCTATAACTAACTTTGATAAATTACTTCTAATTTCTCTCAATCTAAAATTGATTTAATTAAACAAAAATAAAATGAAAAATTTAATTGATAAAATACAAAAATATTTAAAAAGTTTCTTTAATAAAGAATTAAATAACAATACACCATTAATTGAAGATAAAATTATTGTTTACTATCACATAAACAATTTTTATGACTATGATTTTCCATTTAAAATAATCTTTAAATTTTTAAATAATATTGAGAAAATTAGTGAGAATTATATTTTATTAGATATTAAGGTTAAATCGTGTGATTATAAGATTATTGTGGGTAATAAACATGATTATGCTTTCTATGAATCTATAAATAGTAATAACAATAATTTTTATATTAATAATATCCCAGTTGATTTAATTGATGATAAAAATAATATTGATCTATCTTGTTATCTTTCTAAATTAATCTCAGACTATTGCATTAGAATTGACAGCATAAAAGATGGTACCTCAGTTGATTTATTCTTTGAGTATAAATATATTACTTTTGAAGAATATGTCAGTCACAAAATTTAAAACAAACTGTTTTATTAAACAGATAAAAATTCTCTATAGGGTTTATATGAACCCTATTAATAAAACTTATTAATAAAATAAAGAAATTTTATTTCATTATTTTTTAACTAATACAAGGAATAATCTTTATACCCTCCTATCTCTGATCCTATTACTGAATATAGAATGTATTAATACATCGAGATAAATGTTTTATGTCCTAGCATTAGACTCTAAACGTGCGTTAGACACTATTAATTTTTAATATGTTATTAATATGAAAATAAACAAAAATATGCATTTAATAGATGCGAAATTCAAAAACCAGTCCTATGATTTGGCTGATGGGCAACTGAATTTCTCGGCCCTAGTGTCAGACTTCATATCAGACTTACCAAATAAAAATTATGTCTCTGTAATAACTAATGTAAAATTCTTAAGCGACGGTTACTGTAGTATTGGTTCACGTTTTCCATTTGATCCTTCTAATGAAGAAGATGTATTAAGAGATGTCGACTATTTAAACCAAAAATACGCTATATTGGAAAATCGATATAAAATAGATAGACCAGTAAAAATTATTTTTGGTTATATACATGTTACTGAGGACTTTTACAATAAAACCTTGAACATTCTATTGTCTAAAGATGAAAACTCTAAGGCTTTAGATGATCTTGATTTTAGAGAGGAGGTTCCTGCTAACCTTCCCCTTAATACAGATTATTCCTCTTGGGGTTTGTGTACTGAACGCTTAGGTTCAAATCTATTGAAAGTTTCAAATCTTACAATGGACTCAAACACTAATCTAAGTAGACAAGTTTTAGTAACTTTTCTTGATAAATTCAATAGATCTTTAAGTGTTTATTCGTCAGCAACTGATATTATAATTCAGAGAGCGACTGATAAAATAATTAATTATCTAAATAATGACTTTATTAGACAAGTTGGTGATCGTATTTACCACATTAAAAATGGTAAAGTTAATTTCATTTTTGAAAATTTATATGCACCAACAGAAAAAATTACTAAGGCCAATGCTGCAAAAAACCGTATTTTAAATATGTTGACATTAGATATTGAAACATATATCAATGAAAATAATACAATGTCAATTTATTGTATATCAATATTTGATGGTATTAAAAATAAAGCTTATTCTTACTATATTACAGATTATAAGTCTTTAGAGGACTTAATATCTGCTGTTCTTTCAGTTCTACTATCTAGAGAATTCACACAGAGAACTGTTTACATTCATAACTCTAGTAATTTTGATCTTGTTTTCTTACTAAAATATATAGTAAATCATCCAGGAGTTCATGTAGATCCAACAATCAAAGATGGAAACTTCATAAATTTAAAAATTCATTATGGACCAAATTTGACCTATAATCTTAATTTTAAGGATTCATTCTTATTATTACCCTCATCTTTAAGTAAATTATCTAAACAATTTCAGGTTGAGACTTTAAAAAGTATCTTTCCTCACAAATTTGTTAATAAAGAGAACCTTAATTATGTAGGACCTGTTCCTAGTTTTAACTACTTTGATGGTATTTCAGATACAGAATACAAGGATTATTGTAAAACATTCAATAATAATTGGAATCTGAAAAATGAAGCTATCAAATATTGTGAAATTGATTGTATTGCACTATATAAAGTAGTAGAAACATTTTCAAAGTTAATCTTTGAGAAATTTAATGTAAACATTTCATCTGTTTCAACATTACCAAGCTTGGCTTTTAAAATCTTTAGAACAAGATTTTTGCCTAAAAATATTAAATTACCAGTATTAACTGGTAAAATATATAGTGACATTGCACAAGCTTATTACGGAGGACATGTGGATATGTATATACCAACTAATCCAGAAGGAGAAGAAGTATATAACTACGATGTGAACTCTCTTTATCCGTTTGTAATGAAGACATTCATTTACCCAAGTAACATTATTGCTTATTTTAGAGGTAATATTCTCAAAATGGATTCTTACAAACACTTATTTGATAAATACTTGTCCGTAGTTAAAGTAAGAGTAACTGCTCCTAGTGGGCTACTTCATCCAATACTTCCTTACAAAGTAGATGGTATAACTATTTACCCTGAAGGTAGTTGGACTGGTTGGTACTACATTGAAGAAGTTAGAAACGCTATGAAATATGGGTATAAATTTGAGATATTAGAAGGTTACCTATTTGAAGGTTGTGAGATTTTATCAGCTTTTGTACAATCTATGTACTCTATCAAAGAATTATCTCATCCAACTTCACCAATGTACTTGATTTCTAAATTATTAATGAATTCATTGTACGGTAGATTTGGTATGAAACTCTCAATACTAACGCATGAAGTTGTAGATAATTCTAAAATTTCTAAACTAATAGCTCAAATTGGATTAGATAATATAGTTGACCAAGTTTTATTGGGAGATAAAACTATTTTATCTTCTCACTTGGATTTCCCTAAAATACCTAAAATTAATATTTCTATCGCTTCTGCTATTGCTGCAAATGCTAGGGTTTATATGAGTCTATTCAAAAATCATCCTGACTTCATACTTTATTATACTGATACAGATTCTATCTTTTTAAATAAACGTTTACCTGCTGAATTTGAAAGCACTAAACAATTAGGTTTATTTAAATTGGAAAAAGTGCTTCGTAAATTCGTTGCATTAGGTCCCAAAGTATATGGGGGTGTTGATAGGGACGGATTGGAATTTACTAAAGTTAAAGGTTTAAAAACTAAAGTAACTGTAGCTCAACTAGAAGAATTATTAAGAGAAAATAATTCTATTAATGTTAGTCAAGTGAAATGGTTTAATCAAATAACTAATAGTACTATTTCAGTTAAAGATTCTTCGTATAACTTAACACCTAACAATAACAAACGTAATTTGATTTATAAAAACGGAGTTTTAGTTGGGACTAGCAATAAAGCAATTAACGAATAACTTATTCCCCACACTCTTACATTTTTTGCGGATATATTTATATTTCATCTTTTAACTTTTTTAACCCTATAAAGCTATTGTGGTAATTTAAATTGTAATATTTAATAACTGGTTCGACTCCAGTAATAGCTAGTTCTGTTCCATCCTTACAGTTGCAATTTTCAAAGATTATATTTTAGTTTATTTGTTTTTCACAGGAACAGATAATTTGTATAAGTTTAACTATCTTTTTATAAACAAGAGTCAATTTGTTCTTCTTAAATAGTTAAGAGATTAATATTTAATTAATCAAAAAAAAATGAAAATAAAAAAATTTTTACCAGCAGTAATATTATTTTTAATATCTGCTTTATTTACTTACTTTGTTTTAGACTTCCTTTTTGATTTGAAAGCTGATAGCTTAATTGCAGCTTCAAACTCTAATAATGTTGCAGCAATTGACAACCAATTTTCAATGAGAAATATCGAATCAGTTAAAAATGTTACTAGTACAATTACAAACAACATTACTGATTCAACAAATCACCTAGATCTTAAAGATCCGGTGACTATAGCTCTTCTAAGTGTTACTGGTGTGGTAGTTCTAGTTGTTGTGTTTGGCACAAGTTATTTAATATATAATTATTTACAATTGCCTTTAGAAGCACAACAAAACATAAATACAATAGAACTGCAAAATATGTAAATTATTAAAATTAAATATTTTGTATTTATCCCCTGTAATTGGGTTAAGAACCCTATAAGAACATTTCATAAAAAGGAACAAGAAAGTAAAGAAAGTAATTAGTAAAGATTCTACTAATTTTAGATTTAATAAAATTAAATAATTTTTCTGCTATTGCTTATGTTGCATTCCTCTCTTATACCCTTTAACCCCTGTAAACATAAAACTTTTATCTGCAATACACTTAAAAGTATAAGATTTTTTTAAGATCTTATTAAACTTTCGTCCTAGATAAGACGTAAAACTTCTAATACTTCGTGTAACAAAGATAGTTTACAGCAGGATAGCTTAATTTCTATTTTGAAAATAAGTTAATCCAGATAATAAAAACAATAGTGTCTGACAGTCTTAGCATTAGACTTAAAATAATGCGTTAGAAACTATCGGGTAAATTTTTATAAACCCTACACACTTAATTAATTTTAAAGTGAAAGAAAAGAAAAGTAGACTAAAATAAAATAAAGAACAGGTAAAAAGGGAAAAGAGCCTACTTTTTAAGTTTTTTAACAATTTTTATTTTGTTTTTTGCTTTTGCTAAATCGTATACGGTTCCTTTTATACTACTACTAAGGGTAAGAAAGGAATAGGGGGCAATCTGTTCACGGCTTGTATAGCCACAAAAATATTTTATAACCAAATTATATAGGTACCAAGCCTAAATTTAACCAGTAATATCTCATCTTGTTAAAGTAATTACACGTAAGTTTAATTACTTTTTCTTGTTTATTTTATAAACAGAGATAGCTCTTTCATTTTAAGAAGAGTAAAAATAATTTATACATTAAAATTTTATGAAAAAATATAATATAACATTTAGAGCAAGCAAAATAACTAATCGTATGATTAGAATTAATTTATACAATTTCTTTAAAAAAACAGATTTATTAAAAAGTAATTTTATTAAACTTAATATTAGTTTAATTAGTAAAAATGAAATGACTGTTTTACTTAGAGATAATTTAATTAATCGTAAAGAGAAAGCTGAAGTGAAAACTATAATTAATAGTTTACTTGATGCTTTAACTTTAAAAAGCAAATCATTAAATAGTGGGGATAAAATAGTTATCTCCTATATTGAATCTGATACTAAAAATTATAATAGTTATAAAAAAAGTTTTAGTGGTTTTAGTAGAAGATTATTTTCCTCAGCAAGAAGAACTAGTTTAGGAAAAAGATTTTTGTCTACTATTTCAACGCCATCTAAAACAATATTTAAATTTATTAATTTAGTGTTCCCTATTTCAGAATCAGAATTAAATTTAACTAATTTAACAAAAAAATTCTTTTCTGAAGTTAGAGTTTTAAGTAATATTTCAGTGATAGCTAATGTGAAACTGATTAACGGAAATAGATTTTCTTTAGGAACTAGATTCCCATTGGATCTGAATGAGCCAGAATCACAAATGGCATATATTGATTATTTAAATAATAAATATGCCTTATTAGATAATCACTATAAAGTAGTAAAAGCTGAAAATATTATTTTTAACTATACTCAAATTAGTGAAGAACTTTATAATAATTCTAAGAGTAAACTAGATTATAGAAATGTAGCAGTTAAATCATTAGAAAACATTGATTTCAGAAATGAAATTCCTTCTAATTTGCCTTTAAATATTGATTATAATACTTGGGGGCGAGTAAATAAGTGGTTAGATTCCAAAACATTACAAATTGCAGACTTGAAGATAGATCAAGGTACTTTATTAAATCGACGAGTTTTGATCACTTATTTAGATTCTAAAACCAGAGTAGTTGAAATATATTCTAATATTGTCGGTACTAAAGTACAGAAATTTACAGGTGTTATTATTAATCAAATTGAAGGTGAATTTATTCGAAAAATAGGAGAAAGATCTTTTCACATTATTAATAATAAAGTACATTTTATTTTTGAAAAACTTTTCAATCCTAAAGACAAAATTTCTAAAGGGAGAAAAGACAAAAAATTTAGTCTGAATATGCTTACTTTAGATATTGAGACTCATTTAAATTCTGAAAATAATATGGAACTACTATCTTTATCTTATTATGATGGTTCAAGTGCAAAATCTTTTTATATTACGGATTATAATTCAGTTAAAGAACTTATCTTTGAGGTACTAAGAAACTTGTTAATTAAAGCTAATTCAGGGAAAATTATTTATATTCACAATTCAAGTAATTTTGATTTAATCTTTTTATTAAAACACATAGCTAATTATCCAGAAGTGGAGTTAGAACCTATAATTAAAGATGGTAAATTTATCAATCTTAAAATTAGATATGGTTCAAATAAAACTTATTTTATTAATTTGAAAGATTCTTTATTATTACTACCAGTTTCATTAAGAAAATTAGCTGTATTCTTTAAAGTGGATACTTTGAAAAGTATTTTTCCTTATAGTTTTGTTAATAAAGATAATCTTAATTTTATTGGTGATGTTCCTTCAATAGAATATTTTGATAATATCTCTATCATTGAATATAATCAATATAAAGCTAGATTCAATAATAATTGGTCATTGAAAAGTGAAGTTATTAAATATTGTGAAATAGATTGCATTGCTCTATACAAAGTTATTGAGTGTTTTGCAAAATTTATTTTTGATTTATTTGAATTAAATATTTCATCTGTTTCAACATTGCCCAGTTTAGCTTTCAAAATATTTAGAACACATTTTTTAAAAAAAATGATTTTTTTACCTATAATAAGCGGTAAAATTTACGATGATATTCGTAATGCATATTACGGAGGACATGTGGATATGTATATACCTAAAAACATTCGTAATAAATTAGTATATCATTACGATGTAAATGGTTTATACCCTCATGCCATGAGAGCTTTTAATTATCCTACTGAAATCTTTGCTCATTTTGTTGGAGATATCTCCAAAATGGATCAATTTGAAAACCTGTTTAAAAAATATCAGTCTTTCATTAAAGTGAAAGTAACTGCACCTTTAGACATTAAACATCCTATATTACCATTTAAAACTAATGGTACTACAGTTTATGGTGTTGGTTCTTGGGTAAGCTGGTACCACTCTAATGAAATTAGAAATGCTATTAAATATGGTTACAGATTTAAAATCCTTGAGGGATATTTATTTGAAAGCGCTGATTTATTTTCAGCTTATGTTGAAAAACTTCATGCTATTAAAGAACAATATTCTTCTGATCACCCTATGTATTTAATTGCTAAATTACTATTAAATTCATTGTCCGGTAGATTTGGAATGGCTCCTAAAATGTTGAGCCACATTGTACTAAGTGAAGATCAATTATCTGACTTTGTGCATAAAATTGGTTTAGATAACCTAGTGGATCAAGTGAAGTTAGAGAATAATATTATTGTCTCTTATTGGCTGGATAATCCTACATCCTCTAAAACTAATATTGCAATTGCAGCTTCTATTACTGCTAATGCTAGGGTTCACATGTGTATATTAAAAAATAATCCTAAATTTGAAATCTATTACACAGATACTGACTCTGGTTTTTTAGATCAACCTCTGCCAGCTCATCTAGTGGATGATAAAAAATTAGGTCTATTTAAATTAGAGAGAGTTCTTTCTAAATTTATAGCATTGAGTCCTAAAGTGTACGGAGGTATAGATTTGGACGGAACTGAATTTACAAAAGTAAAAGGATTGAAAACTAAAGTAACTGTTAGTCAACTAGAAGAATTATTGATCAAAGATAATTTAACTAAAGTTGAACAGGAGAAACAGTTCAATAACTTAACTAAAGCTACAATTTCAGTAAAAGACGTCGCATACAGTTTGAAACCTACCGATTCTAAGAGAAATCTTATTTTTAGAAAAGGTATCCTTGTAGCTACTAGCAGTAAAATAATTAAAGAAAATTAAAAAGATCTTACACATTCGTTTAAACCCCAGAAGCTGTAAAGGTTATGTTAATTTATTAATAAAAATTGGTTCGATTCCAATAACAGCTAGATCTGTTTCCTTGTACAAACTTTTATATTATATTATATTTTATTTTTATTAACTTTTTTTTTTCTTATTACAGTAAAGGGAAACAGAGAATTTGCTTAAGCTTAATTAACTTTCTTCTAAACAAGAATCATTTCTTGTTCTTCTTTAAAAAGTTAAGAGATTAATTTTTATAAAAAAAAACAAAATGAGAAATAATAAAATTTTACTAGCAGTAATAATACTATTAACATCTGCTTTAATCACTTTATTTGTTTTAGATTTCCTTTTTGATTTGAAAGCTGATAGCTTAATTGCTGCATCTGACTCTAACAATGTTACAACAATTAACAATCAACTTTCAGTGAGAAATCTCGACTCTGTTAAAAATGTCGCTAACACACTAACATCTAATGTTTCTGAGACAACAACAAACCACACAGATTTTAAAGATCCGGCGACTATAGCCCTATTATCAATAACTTCTGTACTAGTTCTAGTTGTTTTGTGCGGAACAGGTTTGTTAATATATAATTATTTACAATTACCTTTAGAAGCACAACAAAACATAGATACAATAGAACTACAAAATATGTAATTAAAAAACAAATTTTTGTATTTAACCCCTGTAATTGAGTTAAGAACCCTGTAAGAACTTTAATAAAAATGAAAAAACAAAATAAAATAAAAAATTCGCTCCCGCTGTTGTGGGCTCTCGCTTGAGTAAGGAGGGAAATATTAAATTAATAGAAAAAGAAATTAGATTTAAAAAAGTACATAGAAATAAAATATTTTTTGTGTTATCAAAAGAAAGAAAGTTCACACTAATAATAATTCATACAAGAATCCTTTTCCCCTTGTTAAACAAAATCGCTCGCACTCAACTTTTTGTTAATAAAATTCAAGTAATTAAAAAACAAATTTAATTAAAATAAAGAATCGCTCGCTTAAGTAAGAAATAAAACAAAAGAAAGTTCATAAAATAACTAAGGACCGAATAAAGAAAATAAAAAGATAAATATTTTTAAGGAGGCTCCAGGAGAGCCTCAAGGTATAGTTTCTATATATCTTAAATAACAATTCTGAACTTTTTAATAGTTATAAAAAGAGATACTAAGAAAGTAAGAAAGAAAGAGAGTTATATACTACTAAATCCCAAATTACCAAACAAACTAAGTAAAATAACATCTTAATTTTTGTTTATATTTTAACAATAATTACAAATATAATATAATAAAGTAAGTAGTACAATCCTGAACTATATATAATATTATTAATATTTTAATTTAAAATTCATTTTTTCATTTCAATTTAAAAACGAGGCACTTACTTTTCATTTCCTTATATACTATTACTACTAAAAACAAAAAATATAAATAAAACCAAGGAAGTTATACCTTAAATACAACATGTGTATAAATAAAGATAGTTATTTTTGTAACTAAAATAAGTCATACAATCCTGAGCTATTTACTATAAATTATAAATTTTTAATGTCCAACAAATTTTTGTTCTAACATTTTTGGACCACTTCCAATTACTATCCTTATATACTACTAAAACAAAAATATAAAATAAAAAACAAGTAGTATATACCCTAAAATTGTTTGTTTTTATTCAACCTTACCCTTAATTGTTTATTAGCTTATTTACATTTATTTCACTCAATTAAGTCCTACAATCCGGATCTATTTACAATATGTATATATATATATATAAATATTAAATTTTTTAATAATCATATTGAAAAAAATTTTTTTTTTGTAGGCTTGCATGTTTATTACTAACATAAAGGATTTAAAAACCAAAAATTTTTTTTAAACTAAATATAGTTTAAATATTTATTAATTTTAAGAAGATCTTGTTTATCTAAGATCCTAATTAATTTATGATTGTACTCTTTTTTTTTTAGAGTAATCGACTAAGTGCTAGAATTTAAAGCAATTTAGCCTGTGAAGTAGAAAAGGTAGCCAAACCTAAATGTTTTAGACATAATTTAAAACTTGTATATTATAAAAATGTAAAACAATTTGAACTTAAAATTTTAAAAAGACCAGTTTTAATTAATAAAAAATTATTTTTCTTTCTATAAAACCATTAGCCAATTATAATTTAGTTGTTTGTCATTTTTTTTACTAAACATATTTTCAATTACGTATATTGGAAAGCTTTTAAAAAAACATAATATTTTTGATCATAAAATTAAAATTTCAAAATTAGAGAATGGGGTTAAACAAGGTAAATTATATAATAATGTAGTTACAGATGCATGTAGTGTTTCTAATATTACATTAGGGAATATTCCTAATACTACAGTAGGTATTAATAAAGATAGTAATAAGATGAATTCTCTTCTTGAGATGTCTTTAATTGGTTTTAAATAAGGACTATAGGAACCATATGAGAGTCTATTATATAGCCAAATACTATATATAGCACTAAAAAGGATTCCTGTGGCACCTATAATAGAAGCTAAAGGATTTCTTTCCCAAGTACCTATTAAAGATAGTTGTTCTCCAACCCAGTTAAGTGATAAAGGAATACCTGTGTTACATAATGTAAAGATGAAGAATAATATAGTAAATATTGGCATATATAATACTAAACCTCTAATATATGGTATTAATCTAACACCAGTTCTGTCATATATTACACCACCAACACAAATAAATAAAGCAGGTGAAACAAAACCATGTGCAATTGATAATAAAATAGCTCCTTCTATTCCTTGTATAGTATTAGAAAATAAACCTAAAACAACTACACCCATATGACATATACTAGAATAAGCAATTAATTGTTTAGTATCTTGTTGAACAATTGTAGCTAAACTAGCATATACAATAGTAATTAAAGCGATAGTTTGAACTAAGGGACTAAAATAATGTGAAGCATCAGGTAAAAAGTTAATTAAAACTCGTAAGTAACCATAAGTAGCCATTTTCAATATAGTACCTGCTAGTAAAATAGAACCAGCTAAAGGTGAATCAGCATGAGCTCTATATAGCCAACCTGTCATAGGCCAAAGAGGTGTTTTTATAGCAAAAGCTAAGAAAAAAGCTAACCATAAGAATTTTTGACTATCTAAATTTATTTCAGATAAAGAAATTAATTGAAAATCTGTTGAACCAACATAATTACTTATTTCTAATATAGCTAATAACATAAATAAAGAACCAGCTAAAGTATATAAAAAGAATAAAAAGGCAGATCTTTCTTTATTTGCACCTGAACCATATAAAATAATAACTATAAATAATATAGGTAAAATTGACTCAAAAAATACATAAAATAATAATAAATCTAATACTACAAATAATGCTATTTGCAATGTTTCTAAAACTAGAAATGAAATTAAAAAATATTTTAAATTATTATTTATAGTGTTATAATTAGAAAGTAAAGCTATAGGAGTTAAAAAAGTAGTTAGTAGTACAAAATAAATAGATAAACCATCTACTCCTATATTTAAATGACAATAACTTAATTCTTTGAAACTATATACGAATTGATATTGACTAGTACTAGAATCAAACTGAATCCATAAATAAATAGATAAAACTAAATTTAGTAATGAAGTCCCTAAAGCTATTTTTTTTGATTTATCTCCTGAATGATCATCTGTGACAAGAAGTAATGCAATTGAACCTATAATAGGTATTAATAATAATAAACTTAGCATATGTTACATTTGTGTTAATTTTTTGAACACCACTTAAGGATAAGGCCTTTTATTTATATAATTATTTCCTTCAAATATAAATTGTAAACTAATAAAAGTTTTGTTTGAAGAAAAATAAAAATATCTTGCAAAGATCTTTTTAATTTGCATATTTTATTATATATATATACAAATAAAAACTAGAATTTTAAATTTTAGTTTTTAGATTTATTACTACTTTTAGTTAGTTAATTTAAAATTTTGACCTAATCTATTCGGCTGAACTTTCATTGTGTTAGATAAACTAACAAAATTATAGTACAAATTATAATAAAGATTTCCCAATATAAAATTTTAAAGCTCTCTTAAGTAGGTATTATACACCCTATTTCAAAGTACCTCATCGTTTTAGATTGATTTATGGAGGTGCTGCCTCTAAAAAATGTCAAAAAAGTAGGGTTTGCACTGGGGTAATATCTACGATTTTCATTGTATTAGATATGCTAACAATATTATAGTACAAATTATAATAAAGATTTCCCAATATAAAACATCTCTTAAGTAGGTATATATAGAGCCAACTCCCTCATATCTTTAGATTGACTTTTGCTGAGTGTCAGATGAAAATTATTTAACAAAGTATGTACTGTACTGGGGTCTTTGAAATCGCTAAGAGGGTCGATGATTAAATTGAGTCTTTAAATTTATTTTATTTGTAGTAATTGGAATCGAACCAATATTCTTTATTTAAGAAGATAAATACTCTACCTGTTGAGTTATACTACATTTATGGGGGTTAAAATTTTATTTAAAATGTTGAATCTTACAGCTAATTAATCGCTAACATCTTTGTTAGCAGTATCAACTAGTATTCCATTTTTATACAATAGCTCACGCTTATTATTATTAGCTCTTAAGTTATAAGAAAGATCGTCTTTAACAGCAATATTACTATCCACTAAATTCTTAAACCATTTTTCTTGTGGTATATCTAAAGAAACATTTTCTTGTAACAATGTTTCTAGTTGACTAACACTCACTTTAGATTTAAGTCCTTTAGTTTTAGTAAATTCATTACCATTGAGGTCGATACCTCCATAAACTTTAGGACCTAATGCAACAAATTTATTTAACACATGTTCCAATTTAAGAGCTCCTAAACGTTTACTATCTACTAAGTAATCAGGTAAAGGTTTATTAAAAAAGCCAGAATCTGTATCTGAGTAGTATAGAATATAATCCGGATTATTCTTAAATTGAGTCATGAAAATACGAGCATTAGCGGTAACTGCAGCACCGATAGCGATATTAATATTAAGATCATCTTGGAATTGAAGTTTATATGAAACTAAACATTTGTTACCTATATTAACCTTATTCACTAAATTTTCAAAGCCAATATTTGATATAAATTTGTCTACACTGTTTTTTTCAACTACAGCATAGTTAATCAAATCTCTAAACATAGAGAATTTACCAAATAAAGAGTTAGAAAGTAATTTAGCAATCACATAATCGGGTGAGTTTTTAACAGAATTTTCTTTCATTTGATTCATAGTTTCAATATACTTAGAAAACAAATCAGCAGCTTTAAATAGATATCCCTCTAAAATATCAAAGGTATACCCAAATCTTGCTGCATTTTTTAGTTCTTCTGAATAATACCATCCTTTCCAAGTACCAACTCCATAGACTGTTGTGTTATCAACTTTTTTTGGTATAATTGGGTTCAAAATGTCTTTAGGTGAAGTTATAATAACTTTATAAAAGCCTAAACATTTCAGATATAAATCAAAGTATTGACTCATTTTTGAGATATCCCCAAAGAAATGCCCAATATATTGATATGGATATTTATTAACTTTCATTACATAAGGATATAATGAATTAACATCATAACCAAATACCTGAGTTCCAATCGGATTAGTTGGTATATACATATCAACATGTCCACCATAAAAAGCTTTATGAATATTATCAAACATTTGTCCACTAATTTTGGCTATATTTATTCCTTTAGGAATAAAATTGGTTCTATATGTTTTCATTGAGACACTAGGTAATGTAGGAGTAGTAGATATATTAATTTTAAACATTTTAAATATTTTAAATCCAAAATTTTCTATTACTTCAAATAAAGCTTTACAATCTAGTTCACAATATTTAATTGCCTCAATTTTTAATGACCAATTATTATCACTAAATCTAGATTTGTATTCATTATATTCAACCTCTGAAATATTATCAAAAAATTTAATTTCTGGAACTGTTCCAATGTAATTAAGATTTTCCTTTGTAACAAAATTATGAGGAAACATATCTTTGGTATATGTAACATTGAAAGTTTTAGATAATTTAGCTAGTGAACTAGTTAATAGTAATAATGAATCTTTAAAGTTAACTTTATATTTAGTTGTATCACCATATTCAACCTCTAGATTAATAAATTTACCATCTTTAATAATTGGTTTGATCTTAACATCATAAAAATTTATGATATAACTGTATAAAAAGATCATATCAAATTCTGAGGAATTATGTATATAAATACTTTTACCTGAATATTTTTTTGTAAAGATAGTTTTAAGAACTTCATTAATTAATGAATGTATATTATTATAATCTGTTAGATAGAATGTTTTAGCAGACACTCCATCATATAATGAAATACAGTAAATATTCATTTGATTATTTTCATCCACATAAGTTTCAACATCTAAGGTCATAATATTAAATATAACATTTCCTTTTGAAGGTTTAACTCTACTAATAAATTGATCACAAACTAAATTTTCAAAAATAAAATATAATTTGTTATCTTTAACATAATAAGTTTTATTGCCAATAAGTCTTATAAATTCATTATTGCTTATTATTTTATCAACAAAAGTAGTTATTTTAATATTACTTTCTGAGTCGAATAAATTAATCTGTGTTACAGTTTTAGATAAAGTAGAAACTTGGATATATCTATTTAAATTTGTGTTTAAATCAATATAAAGATTCTTTACATTGAATATACCAGACTCCAACATAACCATAGAGTCACCCCATGAACTATAGAAAGTGTTTAGTGGAAAGTTAAAGGTAGAATCATCTTTAAAAGTTAATTCTAATTTTGAAATATCCTGCACAATTCTAAATTTATTTGAAAGTAAAGAATAATTATCAACAGTAGTATTTGTATAATTAAATAAAATACTCATTGCTAAATTTGGATTATATTGATTTCTTTCTAATATACTCCATTTGTTCTGTATATAATTTGAATAATCTGTTAGATCTTGTGGTTTATTAATATCAATTGGGAATCTTTCACCTATTGTATAATAAGTATTACCTACTTCTCTAATTTGACAGATTATAGATATATAGTTTTCAAAATTAACTTTATTTTCAGTAATAAATCTTTCATAATATGGAGTTAGATCACTTAAGATTGTATTTTCCGCTATCGGATACTCAACATTCGTAAAACTATATTTTGTTTTAACCTTAGAATTAGTAGAATAAAATCTAGTACCTAAAGATGCTAATGAACTATAAATTTTATTAGTTAAGGAATTAGTTGAATAAAATCTTCTGTTTATATTAAAGGGGCTATTAATATCTTTTGTCAAATTTTTTTGATTTAATTCAAGATATTTGTCATATGCATCTTTATCAGACTCAATGTAATATAAAATAATTTTTCTAGCTGATACATTTTTAACTTTTTTAAAGATATTGCTAAAACTATTTACATTTACTTGAATAAAGGTTTTATATTCTTCTTTATTTGTTGCATTAAAGATCATCTGTTCATTTAAATTAATTACATCATCATTATTTAAGATTATTTGCACATGCGCATTAATATAATTCGATTTAAATTCATGTGTTCTGAAAAGAACATCTAATCTAATTCTAAGTTTGGAGGAAGTAAGCGATTTTCTTAAGATTATATCTTTAGTTTTCATTTTTTGGTTTGTTAATTTAGAGTTATAGAGGGTTTGACGCATTTATTATCTAGTACAGCACCCTGAAAGTTTAGATTTGCGGAGATATCCATTAAATATATCTCAACTAACTTTCAGACTTGAACTGAAACTCTGCTAATTAAATTAGCTGTTTTACCTGACTTAAACTAAGTTATTTACTTGGAGATATTTAATGATACACTCTTATATATGATTTATAAAAATAATTAAATAAAAATAGACGATAAATTAATCTTTATAAAAGTAATAGTAATAACAAAACAAAATTTTTGTTATAAACTATTTTTAATATAATAAAATTTTTACTCTTAATAGTTTATAATAAACAATAAATTTATTGTAGAACTATTTTAATAAAAGTTTTGTTTAAATTAGTATGTTCAGTTTAAGACATTGTTCTTTGAAATACTAATTTATCCCTATATTAATAATCAAGTCTTTTCCTTGGGTTTCTCCCAGAAACCCTTGTTATATGTCTATAATTAAATCAAAATGAGAATGTTAATAATTTTAATTGGATATTATCTAATTGCATTGTGGTTATTTATTTTAATCGTTTCTTGTTTATACGTAATATGGTGTCTAACAATATTAAGTAAAAATACAGTCTTGCGACCTTCTCAAGCTAAATTATTTAATATCTCAATGACTAATATTATCTTTTGTATATTCCTAGAAGCCTGTTTAAAATTACATTTCTTTTTATACAATGTGATAGATTTTATAAATCTAATGAATTAAAGTTTTGTTAAGTTTGACTTATAAACTAACTAATCTTTTTCCTGGTTTTATTATATAAACCCTTGATATTCGTCTAATTTAAAATAAAAATAAAATGAAAAATATAACTAAGTTTCTCAATAACTACCTTAAAGATTTTAAAATAAACAAAAATCTTTTGTTTAAATCTTTAACTTCCTTGTCCGGTGCTTTGCTGAAAATATTCCTATTAAATAGATTACAAAATATGAAATATTTTAAAACTATAAGTATTTTATTAAGAGTAATCGTTAAATGGAGTGCATTTTCCTCAATTCTTACCATATTATATTCAATAGTATGTAGTATCTCAGGTTTTAAATATGATGCAACCTTCTTCATTTCTTTACTTTCTGCTTTTTGGGTAATAATTACGGAACTTAGTTTCGATTCAGTTTTTAATGTTTGGGATTATATTCTTGATAACTATAATAAATTGTTAGCTAAAATTGAACTAAGACTATCTAAATCTCCTGAAAACCAAGGCAAAATTAAACAAATTAGAGAATTGTGGCCTTCTGTAAAAAGAGATGAAATCAACTACAATCCTGAAGAAGTTCGTGCCCAATATCTTGAAAAAGAAATGGAAAGAGCTAGAGCAGAAAGAGAATTAAGAGAAAGAGATAAATATTTACCTAAAAATACTGAGGGTGGTTACTTAGATAAATTAAAATATCGAGATATTTTCAAAATTGTCCTTCTAGCTGGTGCATTTGTTTCAACGTTAGCTGTAGGTTATCATTTCTTAGAGCAAGTAAAATCTACTTTAGGAATACTTGTTGATATTAAAGATAAAGTTAATGAATTCTTTAATATTAAAAAACAAATTTCTAAATTAATACCTGATTCAGTTAAAGGATTGTTTACTAATTGGTGGCCTTTTGGTGGAAACACACCTTCAACTACAACACCTGCAGATCCTGTACTTGTTCCAACAGGTCAAAAATCTATGTGGGAACGGGTGAAAGGTTGGTTCTCTGGAAATAAAGCTGTACCTGCAGAAATACTAGAAACTACCACCCCACCTGAGGAAGCAGTTAGAAAAAATTTTATACAAATTGGTTTAGATTATCTAACTAGATCGAGAAATGATGAGGGTTTTAAAGGACCTGAAGATTTGGAAAAAGAGAAAGAAAAAATGTTACAATCTCTTGGTCTAGGTTCAATTGCAGAAACTACAACTAGTGCCGCAGCCTCAACTAGTGCTGCTGAAACAGATGAAATCGCAGTTGTAGATTTAGAAATGACTTACCCTAAAACTAGAAAATATCTACATGTAATTAGAGAAAGACTAGTAAATCATTTTGGTATTAAATCTAGCGCGACTAACGCCGAAATAAAAGATATCATATACTATATCAAATGTTCTAATAGAAGTGAACAAGAGTTAGTTGCCATTTTTGTAACGGCTTATGAAGCCATAGAAAAAGGTAGAATATCTAAAACAATAATTGATAGAATTGAAAAAACGGCTAAAAAAACTGCTTGGCTAACAAATGCTGTACCTGGTGATAGATCAGATTCATCTGGTGGTGCATCTGTATATTTTCGAGAGGATACTTCCTCACCTAGACAAATGCCCGGGGCATTAAAATCTCCATTAGCGAGAGTGACTAAAGCTGAGGAGGATGAAGATGAAGCTGATATTAGCGATATAAATATGTTCATATTTATTTTACCTAAAGCAGCTAATATTATTAGAAAATTATTGCCTTACATACCAACAATTATTTTATTTGCAAAAATTTTAGTTTTAAATATTCCTGTTGATTATTTAAAAATTATTTTTAATAAAATTAGATATTATTTTAATAATAAATGGAATAACGTTAAGACAAGTTTTAAAAATATTAATAATACACCTAATGATATATTTATACTTTTTATCATGTTAATAATATATATAACTATGATTTTCCATTTAAAATAATATTTAACTTTTTAAATAATATTGAGAAAGAAGGTGATTACTATATATTGTTAGAGATTAAAGTTCAATCATGTGGATTAAAAACAATTGTTGGTAATAAACATGAGTGGCATTTCTATGAAAATACAAATAGCAATAATACTCAACTCAACATTAATAATATTCCAGTTGATTTACTAAATGATAAAAACAATATTAATTTAGCTTGTTATCTTTCAGATTTAATTAGTAAATATTGTGGATCTATTGACACTTTAAATTATGGTACATCTGTTGATATTATATTTGAATATAAATATATTAACTTAGAAGAATATGAGAACATTACAAATAAAGAAGGATTTTAATTGTAATGTAAAAATTTAAATATTTTGTGTGTTTTGATATTTAAACTATTATTTTTGATGTTAAAACCCAATTAAACCCCTATAACTATGCTTATGTATATTTTAATTAGATAAATTTTTTTTATTTATTTAATTTTTAAGCATGGAGGATGGATTTTTGTTTTTGTTTTTTGTTTTTGTTTTTGTTTTTGTTTTTATGATCCTAAATGAAATCTTACCTCTATTTCTACTACGGACAAAAAAAACCAAAAGTAAACTAAATTTAAATACAAATTATAATTTAAAAAGATTACAATTGAAACTAAAATATTTTAAATTTAAACTAAAGAATTTAGCAAAAAAAAAAGATAAAAAAAGACTAATCTTTAATTCAAAAAGAGTTTTGAATTTTTGAAAGCATCCGGACTCGAACCGGAACCTTGCTCATTAAAAGTGAGACACTCAGCCAATCGAGTTCTGCTTCCCTTTATAATTAAAATATTAATTAGTATTTAGCGAAAAAAAAAATCATTATAATTAAACCATATAAATATAAAAAACTTTTTTTTGAAAGATAATTTTACAAAATTTTGTATTAGAAATAAATTATTTTAATATAAAAACTTATTCTTCAAAGACTCTCTATATAAATAGATCTAAGTTTAATTAAAGAGTTAAGAAGGAATTGAACCTTATCTTTTTAGACTTTGCAGGTCTACTACAGAACCATCTGTACACTTAACCCTATCTTTTTTATAAAAAACAATAATACACAATATCTGTAAATAATTAAAGTTAAGTAATAAATTTTGACTTCTCTTGTAGATTTAATTTTTAAATTATAAACAAAATTTTTTGTGAAAAAAATAGACTTTAATAACCTTTATTCTCTTTTTTTTATAAAAATTACTTTATTAATATATTTAAATAAAAATAATAAAGTAACACTAAAAAAATTTTGTTTAGTTTATAATCTTAGAAAGGTTTATAATACAAAAATGATCTTTACTTTTACTGTTTGTTTTTTTAATTTTACTCAACTTTTTAAATTTACAACAATAATAAAAAATGAGATAATAATTATAAAGAAAATAATTAAAATTACACTTTTTCAAATGTTAACAAATAAAGGGGTAAAATCAGAGACTCGAACTCTGTACATCGTCGCCACAAGACGTCATTTTACCAATTAAACTAATTCTACCTCTTTTAAGTTATTTTTTATAAATTTTAAATTAATTAATCACTGTAAAGTTTTAATTGTAAGATAAAAAAATAAAAACAAAAATTTAATTGTATTTTATTTTTTATATTAATAAATTTTAATAAATAAAATATTCTCGCAAGATTTATCAGCTTTAATTGGGTTAGTTGTTACTGTAAAAAACAAAACAACTAATTATTATTATTTTATATGTAATAATTATTTATACTGAAAATATAGCGATCTTTTCAAATTTTAACTAAAGGTGCTGTAATGCGGGATGCTTAGGTATAATTAAAAGTTGTTAAATTTCCCTCAAAATTGGTCAAATTTAAGTCATAAGACAAAAAATATTTTATTAAAAAAAAAAAAAAAAATCTTAAATGAAAAAAGATAATTTAAAATTATTAAACCTTAAATATGATATAGGAAGTGAAATAAACTTTTCTATGCTAATTCATAAATTAATTGTAGACTTAAATAATAAAGGTTTTATCTTTATTATTACTAATATTAAATTAGTTAACGGTCAGATCTTCAGTGTAGGGGAACGGTTCCCTATGGATCTTTCTAAACCTCTAGACTATATAGATTATTTAAATTTGAAATATTCAATTTTAGAAAATCGGTATAGATCAGTTCCGGCTGAAAGTTTATATTTTAATTTAGCTTTCGTCTCAGAAGAATACTATTCCAACAGAATATCTTTAATTAGCAAAAAAGATTTAGCTACAGATGTTTTAGAGAACATAGACTTCAAAGATGAAATACCTGCTAACTTACCTCTTAACACAGACTACTCTAACTGGGGAACTAAAACTGAGACAGTTGATTCAAGTAGAATTAAAGTTTTAGATTTAGCTTTCGATGCAGTTACTAAATACAGTAGATATGTAACAGTAGAATTCTTAGACCAAGTTAATAGAGTTGTAGAAATATTCTCTAACTTTACTGATTTGAAGGTTCAAAGATTCACTGATCGTATACTTAACGTTATAGACGGTAGCTTTATTAGAAAAGTAGGTGAAAGACTTTATTACATAAAAAACAATAAAGTCTATTTTATTTTTGAAAGATTGTTTAGCTCTAACGAGTCACTCACTAAAGCTCGAACAGCTAAAAAGTTCACTTTAAATATGCTAACTTTAGATATTGAAACTTACATAAACAAGGACAGTAAAATGTCTCATTATTGTTTGTCTTTCTTTGACGGTAAAGATTCAAAATCATTCTTCAGAACAGATTTTAATTCTGTAGATAGTTTAATGAATGAAGTATTAAAAGCTTTATTAACTAGAAAAAATCATCAGAAAACTGTGTATATTCATAACTCTAGTGAATTTGATCTTATTTTCATACTTAAAAATATCATTAGTCATAAAGAAACTAAAGTGGAACCTATTATTAAAAACGGTAAATTTATCAATCTGAAAGTACTATATGGACCTAATGGTTCATACATTATTAACTTCAAAGATTCTTATTTACTGTTACCAGTATCTTTAAGTAATTTAGCAAAAACATTCAATGTTAAAACACTTAAAAGTGTTTTCCCACACAACTTTGTTACTAAAAATTTACTTGGATACGTAGGCTCTGTACCTAGTTTTAGATTCTTCGATAATATTTCATTGACAGAATACCAATCTTATTGTAAAAACTTCATCAATAATAATTGGAGTCTTAGAAATGAAGCTGTTAAGTATTGTGAAATTGATTGTGTTGCACTATATCAAGTTATTGAAACTTTTGCAAGATTTATTTTTGAGAGATTTCAAATTAATATATCCTCAGTTTCTACTCTTCCTAGTTTAGCTCTAAAAATATTTAGAGCGCATTTTCTACCTAAAAACATAAAAATTCCTGTATTAACAGGTAAAATTTACGACGATATTTGTCAAGCTTACTATGGAGGGCTCGTGGACATGTATATTCCTACTAATCCGGATAACACTGTGGTCTATGAATACGATATGAATGCGTTGTACCCTAATGCTATGGCCTCTAACTTATATCCGACTAAACTAATAGCTTATTTCAGAGGAGATATCCGTAAAATGACTGAATACGCTAAACTTTTAGTTGAAAACTTGTCATTTCTAAAAGTTAAAGAGACTTCTCCTGAAGGACTGGCTAATCCAATTTTACCTTACAAATGTAATGGGGTAACTATTTACCCCGAAGGTACTTGGACTGGTTGGTATTACATAGGAGAAGTAATGAACGCTTTAAATTACGGATATAAATTTGAGATTTTAGAGGGTTACTTGTTCGAAGCTTCTGAGATTTTCTCTTCATATGTTGAGAATTTAAATACAATCAAAGAACATGTTTCTAAAAACGATCCTTGGTATACAATAGCAAAACTACTGCTAAATTCTTTAGTTGGAAGATTTGGTATGAAACCTAAATTATTAAACTACACTGTAGTTAATAATAAAGATCTTTCCTCTTTCATTTCTCAAATTGGACTTGAAAATTTAGTCGATCAAGTAGAATTAGGTGAAAGCACCATTCTTTCTTATTGGGTAGATTTCTCAAGAACTCCTAAAATTAATATAGCTATTGCATCAGCAATTACAGCTAATGCTAGGGTACGTATGTCTGAGATTAAAAACCATCCGGACTATATCTTGTATTATACTGATACAGACTCTGCTTTTTTAAATAGACCTTTACAAGATCATCTAGTAGATGACAAAAAAATTGGTTTATTTAAATTAGAAAAAATGCTTAAAAATTTTGTAGCACTTGGTCCTAAAGTATACGGAGGTATAGAAATCGATGGAACTGAATTTACCAAAGTAAAAGGTTTAAAAACCAAAGTTGCTGTAAGTCAACTAGAAGAATTATTAATTAAAGATAGTTCTACTAAAGTTGAACAGAAAAAATGGTTTAACAATCTTACTGAAAGTACAATCTCGGTTAAGAAATCGGCGTACAGCTTGAAACCTACCGACAGTAAACGAAATCTTGTGTTCAAAGATGGAAAACTTGTAGGTACAAGTAATAAAGTTATCAACGAGTAGTTGAGCTTTATTAACCCTATAGTTAAGAACTATCCCAACCCTGTTGGTGTTCTTTTACAACTGTTTAGAATCTAAATCCCAAATAGCACCTCTGTGCTGCTCTTCAAATTTATTTTGAGGATTGTAATCTACGGAAAATAATCTCGTTTTGAGAGAAGTGTCTTTTAAACACTCTTAAACTATAATGTAGTTAGGGAATATTTTATAAAAATAAAACATATGAAAATTAAAAATATATTAATTACTTTATTTATTTTACTAGCAACTTCTATTATTACTATCTTTATGTATGACTTGTTAACTAATCTAGATTCAGAGAATTTAGCTACTGTTACAACTCAAAATAATAATGTAGTAATTAATAACCAAATTTCTGCTAGAGATTTAACTAATGTTACTAATACAATTACAAATAACATTACTGATTCAACAAATCACACAGATTTGAAAGATCCAGCGACTATTGCGCTATTATCAATAACTTCTGTACTAGTTCTAGTTGTTTTGTGCGGAACAGTTTATTTAATATATAATTATCTACAATTGCCTTTAGAAGTACAACAAAACATAAATACAATAGAACTACAAAACATGTAATTTATTAAATTTTTAGCCCCATAAATGTAGTATAACTCAATTGGTAGAGTGTTTAGCTTTTAACTAAAAAGTTGTTGGTTCGATTCCAATTGCTACACAATAAAATAAAATTTAAAGTAGTAAAAACAACAAGTAAAATAAAATTTAAATAATTAATTAAAAACAAACAATTTAAAATTAGCATCCTCCAAAAAGCTCTCTATTCAAGAAGGATATAAACTCCTGAAAGTCAATCAAAAATACACAAAATTAGTAAAAAAAAAAAATAAAAAACAAAAATTTTTGTTTTGTTTAATTACCTACCCCCCCCCTGACTTGAAAACATTGAAATTTTTTTCACTTTAAAAAATAGAAAATACATTAAACCCATATTTCTCTCATTGGTTCTTTTAATTAAACCAAGTTTTAAGCCAATTGAATATTTTAAAATAAAACAAACAGCCGAAAAAAGGAATTGAACCTTTATTTTATCGTCATGAGTGATATGTTTTAACCCTTTAAACTATTTCAGCTATTAAGAGTTAGATAAATCTGTAAGACAGATTCGGTGACATCAAAAACTTTATAAGTTTTTATTCTGATTTAAGCCTAAAAATTCACAGGTTAAATATAGGTGTCAGGTTCAAGTTAAAAAAATTTAATAAGATTTAAGTTAAAAAACTTAATAAACATACTTAAGTGTTCAATATTATTTATTTCTTTACTTAACTTTAATAAATTTAAATTTTAAAATTCTATCTCTATTAAATCTTATTAATAAGATTTTCAATAAAAAGAAACATCTAAATTTATTTAGTAAAGATTAATCTATTTAATTTTAATTTAACAAAATTTACCCTATTTTATTGCCGCTAATTATTTAGCTATATATATATATTATAAACAAACCCAGTACTTTCACGAAATTAAATAATTAAATAAATAATTAATTTAATCACAGATTTAGATTTCATAACTCTCTTTTAAAATATTTTAGTTAAAAAAACTAATATAAAAATATTTAAAACTAAAACAGAAGGCAAGCTAAAACAGAAAGATTGAATGGGGTTAAAAAACTCAATTTTTTTTTAAATCAATAAATTTTATTGCACCAGAACCAATTTCTAATACGAATCCTATAGTTAATACAAAAAAGAATAGAACAGCAACACTAAATCCAAAATAATTTACTTGATAAAGACTAACCGCTAATGGAAATAATAATACAATTTCTAAATCAAAAATAAGAAATAACATACTAACTAAATAAAAATGAATGTGAAATACAGATCTAGTTTGACCATGTATTACTGAAAACCCACATTCATAAGGAGAAACTTTAGATTCATCTGGTCTACTTGGTGCCAATAAAACGTTTAAACCTAATAACAATAAAGCTAAAATAGGAACAAAAATAAATAAAACTAGTAAAGTTGAAATTCTCAATTCTTAACAATAAAATAAAGATAAAGATAACAATTGAGTACTGTTTAATAGCAATGAAGGTTTTAAAATAAATAATAAAATTAATAAAGTTAAAGTTGAAATTAAGAAACTATGAAAATTTGTAACATAATATGAAATGTAATAATTATCGTGAATATTTACAAAAGGTATATTTTTAGATAAAGGGAAATAAGGAGCTGAATCTTTTTGAACGGATTCTGAATGTATTATTTCTTTTTCTTTAGAGTCTAAGGTAGAAACATCAGGTTCTGTAAATAAAATTTTTATTATTTTTAAATAATATGAAGCACTAATAACACTAACTATAATAGCAACTAAGGACATAAAATAATAACCACTTTGTATTGCTGAATATAAAACCATTTGTTTTGAAAAAAATCCTATTAATGGTGGAATCAATTTTAATAAAAATAAAATTCTAAATATTTATTGTGATTTAACACTGAATGACTTTTCATTTGTAATTTTAATTGCTCAAGTTTATCTGTTACCCTTGTATTTTTTATTCTTTACTTACTTGGAGCCAATATAAATCAATAAATACTGGAACACACTTATATTTATATGTAAACAAAGGAAAATTTATTAAATAACTAATAATTTTATAATAAAAAAAAAATAAAATAAAAACAAAAATTTTTTTTAGTTGTTCTAACTAATGTTCAGCTAAATGTTTTACTTAACTTCTTACAAAATGATCATTATAAAAAAACATACTATTAATATTTAATAAACTAAATAAAATGCCCGACAAAATTGAATATTATTTTTATTAAAATTTGGACTATATCTTTAGTATAATAAAATATATTATACATGGTTCACGTGTAGTCTCTGAGGAACCTACTATTAAACTATAAACATTCCAATTTGTTAAATCTTTAATGCTTTATAGTATAATTTGGTTTCCTGCTGATTGCCCTTAATACAATACTTGAAATTTTTACTGTACTTTTTTTTTTCCAAAGGGAGTATTCAAAATTTTAAGGGTTTCCAGCATATAGTGAACTTAACTTACTTTATTGAGTAAGAGGCATTCACAAAATACCCGCCATTGAGAATAAACAAATAGCTAAACATAGACTAAGTATAGGATTAGTCAAAAATTGACCAGTTAATTCTGTTATATATCTTATATCCATATTTTCAATATTTTTAGTATCCGAATATATTCCGTATCTAAAACCTTTTTTATTTAAATTAAATTTATTGAAAAAATTTAAATAACCTAAAGCTAAGATAATCAAGAAAGTATTTAAATTAGTTACAGAATATTGAATAATATAAAAAATGAAAGATTCTATAGATTGTTCACTATTTATAGCTAAAGCCAATAATAAGAAACCAACATGAGATATTGTACTATATGCTAGTAATCTTTTTATTCTAGATTGAGCTAGCCCTACTACAGTTCCAATTATTAATGAAAATAAAGAACTTATTAATAATAAATTTTTTAAAGTATCATAACCAATTACTTCTACTAAACCATAAGAATTTAAGACTTCATTTTCTATAATTGAATTACTATTAATATTATTAGATAAGAATGTTCCTCCTATAAATAGATCTAATAGGAAAATTAAGATGGCTATTTTAGGCATAATAGTTAACCATATTGTTACAATAGTTGGACTATCATCATAAACATCTGGAGCCCAATTATGTAACGGTGCTGCTGCTATTTTAAATAAAAAACCTATTATTATTATACTTAAACCTAATGTTAAACCTTGTGTGATATTTAAGCTATTTGAGATTGAGATTATACTATATATCGATTCTAAATTAGTTAATCCTGTATAAAAATAAACTAAACCTGACCCTAATAAAATTAAACAAGAAGATAAACCTCCTAATAAGAAATATTTTAATCCTGCTGAAGTAGCTAATCTGGAATCTCTAAATAAAGTAGCTAAAATATATACCCCAAAGGATTGTAATTCTATACTTAAATACATTGATAGTAAATCAGAAGAAGATAATAATAAAGAAGAACCTAAAGTACTAAACAAAATTATTAGTGAATATTTATCACCTAAAACTGATAATACTTCACTGTATATTATTTTAGATGGAGTGGATACATTTTTTATATTATCTCCTCTAATTAAATCATTAAATGTTCCAGATTCTTGTGTAATATTTACACCTGAAGTAGAGGGAGTTGAACTTTTTACAGATGTTTCTAAAGAAACATTGGAAGTTTGAGATAATACTTTTATATATTCTATTATACCAGGTCTAGGTATTAATATTAAACCACCTATTATAAATAAAAAAATATCTAATTGTTGTGAGATTGTAGTTACATGGAATAATCCACTATAAACTCCTATTCCTGATCCAATTGACTGAATATAAAGTGCATTAAAGGCTAATGCACCGGAATAAAATAAAATTATAGAAGTTATTCTCGTTAATAAAACGGGAGAAAGATGTGTCTTGATTGAAGGTAAGGCTATTGCCACAATTATAATTAAAAGACTTATAAAAATCATTGCTCAACCTAATACTTAAATTTTTAATAAAAAAGAAATCTATTAAAAATATCAAAACAAAGGTAAATTTAAGCTCTTCTTTAAATTAAAACTAAAAGGTAAAATTTTACAAGTTTACAAAATCAAAATATTTAATATTAAAAAAAAAATTTTTTATTTTATAATAATTTTTATTAAAAACAAAAAAAGGGGTTTTATATAAAATTTATATTTTTAAGAAACAAATTAAGTACAAAGTTAATACTTTATGACCTGCCAAAATATAAATTATTAATATTATAGAAATTTGAAAACTCTTTATTAAAAAAGACAAAAAAAAAACAATTTTTATTTTATTTTTATCAAGAAAAATTTTAAGAATATTAATAAACTAAAAATTTTACCTTTTTTTTAAAGAAATAATTTTTATATTTAATTTAATTTAATAATATATTATTATGAAGATAATTTTATCCTCCGATAGATATACAATGATATATATTTTGTTGTTCATGTTATTTAGTTTTAAATTTCTGGTTTACTTTGATTAACTTTAGAAATTTTAGATATAAAAATTGGAGCAACCATAGCTAATAATAAGATAACACTACATAGAATCAACCAAATAGCTCCATATGTATATAGTCCTTGACCTATTGCTTGTATTTGTAAAAAATTAACAAAAGAGGTGTCAGCAATTGAAGGATCAAAAGCAGTATTAATTTCAGTAACTAATTTAACATCTGGATATAAAACTAAAATATTTAATTTATTTAAAATATCTAATAAAGCTGAAATTGCCGGTACATTATTTAAACTAAATGGTATAATTGTGAATATTTCATAAATAAATAATGAACCTAATGCCAAGGCTAATGGAATATTTTTAGTATACTGAGTACCTGTTTCTAAAATATCTGTTAATTTAATGTTAATCATCATAATTACAAATAAGAATAAAACAGCAATGGCTCCGATATAAATAATGATGTAAGATATTCCGATAAATCCTACACCCATTACAATCAAATAACCAGCAGCATTAACAAAAACAGCTATTAAAAAAGTTACAGCTATAACAGGATTTTTTGAAGTGATAACTAAAACACTAGAAAATAATGTTCCAAACGCTAATATATCGAGAAATAAATTTTTCATATCTTTTTTTTTTCTTATTAACTAATAAACACCGTACTTTTTGATTTTATTTCAAATCGATTAGTACGGAATTATTTAAGCCAACGTATTTTTAAAACGTTCGATTCTTATGAACATGTTACATATATACTATAAATTATTATAATATTATACTATTTAACAGCATAAATAACAGAATAAAACTTTAATATATAATATCAAACTTTGTATCTAAAAAAAAAATACAAACTTTTTTTTTTAAAGTAAATTTTGTTATTTTTTTTGTAACCTATAATACTAATAATACCTTTGTAAAATATATATAATATTATTTTAGATTAAATAAAAACAAAAAAATTTTTGATTTAACTAAAGTACCATTAAGAAACGACTTAAGGCTTTATACTATAAATATATAATTTCTTTATATTACCCTTTTTTATAACTAAGATATAACTCCTAATAATAATATTATTAAAATTTTGAAGCATTAAAATATAACTATTATAATTTCATAGCTTAGATTTTTTTTTGTTAAATTGATTTCGCAAAAAAGTTAATCAAGCTAATAATTTGCTATAAATTCATTTAGCTAAAGAAAAAAGAATATTAGATTTTTTTAATATAGTTGATCTGATTAATCATGAATAATGTGACCTTTGTTAATTAATTAAAGGCAGGGTCCTTGTTTACAGGAACTTTTTGAATTATACAACCCATATACCATAAATAAGAGCGGAAGTTCGCTTTTTAGCTATAACGCCAATATACAACTAAGATAATAAAAAAAACACAAAACTAAAAAAATTTTTTTTTATACTTTAAATTATAAATTGGAAAATATAACTTAAAGAAAGAAAAGTTTTTAGTTTTATTCTATTTATGAATAATTATTAAATTTTAAATTAGTGAAAAGCTAATGAAACTTATCGGTGTGTGGATTGTACGAAAATCTGATAACAATATAAAACAAATTTTACAAGTTTTATCTTCAAATTTATTTAAAAATAATTATTAAATTTACTATTTTTAATAAACAGAAAAATTATAAAATAATTAATTATATTAATTAAAAGATTTCCGGTACTTACAATATATATGCAAATATAAAACATAAAGAACATATAAAGTAAAAATCGCTCATACAAAAAGTATTCGCGAAAAACCTAAAGTGATTTAAATTTATAATTAACAAAATTTAACTTAAATTAAATTTTCAATTTAGGTTTAAATAACTGAGTTGACCAGATTCGAACTGATAAGATCCACTACCAAAAAATGGTGTTTTTCCAATTAAACTACAACTCAATCTACTTATAATTCCTTTTTATTTGTTTCAGCTCATAAATATAATTAAATTTAAATTACAGGATAATTTTATTAAATTTCTTAAGAAAAAAAAAGTTTTGTTGTTTTAACTTAAGAACCGCAAATTAAAATAATTTATATAAATCTCATATAAAAATTAAAGATTTACATTCATGTACTGTATCTTAAAAAAAGAAATTTATGCCGAAAACTGGAATTGAACCAATATCTAAGTCTTACAAGGAATCCGTTTTACCAATTAAACTATTTCGGCTTAAAATTATAAAATTTATCTCTAGGTATAAAAAGAAATAGTTAATTCAACCTAAAACTTTAATAAAATTTTAACAAATAATTTAGTATAAAAAATTCCTTTTTTTATTGATAGCTTAAGAAACTTTAAAATTAAAAATTGGTTGGTCGCCGTAATTTGTACAAGTATCTTTAAATTATGTTTAATTAGACATCCCTTATATATATTTTTTTTTCCCTATTTATTTAAAATAAAAAACTAAAAACAAAAAAAATTTAAAACCAAAAAATAATATCAATACTAAACATATGGTAAGGCAAATTAAATTTTAATCAAAAAAAAAAGCAATATTCATTATAAAGTTTATAATTTATATCTAGCATCAAACAAAGGAAATTATTTTCGCAACTTAAAATATTTTAAAATTAATATGTAAATAATATAACTTAAATAACTTATTATTAGTAAAAATTTTTATTTAACAAAATATAATCAAAATATATTAAATTAGAAGAGAATTTGACATAAGAACGAAAGGTCCCCTTAAAAAGAAAAAAGAGAGTTAATTTAAAAATAAAATTCAGTTAAATAATAATAAAAAATTTTTTTTTTAAGTTTCTTTTGATTTTTTCAATTTTTATCTGCCATTACTATTATTTATGCCCTATTATTTATGCCCCGGGAGAGAATCGAACTCCCCTATTTACGACTTCAATGTAACGCTTTAGCCGCTAAGCCACCGGGGCTTTAGTTTATATAAAAAAATTTTAAATTTTAGATTTAATAGTTATAAAACTTTTTTACTTTTACTTAACTTTTTAGCTAACAAACAAATATTGTAAGAGAAATATGGAGAAAGATAGAATCGAACTATCATATTTGTAGTGCAAGTACAACTGATTACCATTATCAGATTTCCCCTTTTCTTTAAGCTTTTATTAATTTAAATTTAATGTTTTAAATATATTTATTGTTTTCTTTTTAATTAGCTTACTCTTTTAAATTATATTACTTATTAAAATCATAACCCTAAATCAAATTTAAACTTTGTAAAAATTAAAAACTTATAAAAATCTTCTTTGATAAGATATTTAGATTAAAATTTATTAAATTAATTACTTTTTAAAGTAAAAATTTTGGTTTTTTACATACTAACAAATTATCTCTTTAAATAATAAATATAACTTAAATAACTTAAAATTTTTTTAAAATTAAAACAATAATAAGAAAAAGTACTATAGGGTTAAAAACTTATTTTTTTTTAATAAACAAAATTTATTTAGTTAACAACTAAAATAATTACTTAATAATTAATAACGTTCAATAAAATTTAAAGATTAAGATCTTTTCAAATTTTGATTGTTTTAGTAAAATTTTATCAACACTATGGTTTAACAGGTTGTAAAATTTATAAAATACTAATAATAAACCTATTTAAGTCGAAATAGTTAAATTTTAGAAAGGATACAGTAATAAAATTAATCACACTTGATTACAAAAATTAAACAAATAAAAAGCTTATTTATATATACTATATTTTTCAAAAATCCAATCAAACTAAAAAATAGTATTAAGTTAATTAAATAAATAGACAAAAGATAATATTCATTAAATATTTTACCACTTAAAAACAAAAAAATTTTTGTTTTTTATTAACTTTTTAAACTAATAAAAATTATAACTTAACTTTATTTTTGTGTTTACAAGTTATAATTAAGAAAAATAATTAAGTAATTAATCTCCGAAGTCTCCCCCACTGTCATCAGAGTCAGAAGAATAATCATTGTGAGAATTTACGTTATTATTATTGTTATTATTACTATTATTAGAATTATTATTAAGGTTATTTACATTGTTAGTATTAGTGCTAATAATATTACTGTTATTGTTATTAATATTATTAATATTTGAATTAGAATTATTATTAGAATTAGACTGATTATTTTCTTGTGCTTCAGCTACATTACTTCGCCACTCACTAACTCTTTTCTTATTAATTCTATTATATGCCATTCTATCTGCCAGTTTATCTGAAAATAAACCTACAAAATTTATCCATAAATTTATTGATTTAAATTCAGTTTCACTGTCTCTATCACTTGTAGAAGATGTTGTAGAGGTAGAGGTGGGAGCTGATATAGAGGGTCCGTTATTTTTAGAGAATAAATTTTTTATGAAATTAGGTGTTTTAAAATTAAGTATTGCTGAATTATGAAAAGCTCTAATTCCATTTATTACAAAAATACCATTAATTGAAAAACAAGGTAACATTGAACAGAACCCGTAGTAATTTAAATTAGTTAATTTACTTTTTCTGTTAATTTTGTTTAAATAAGGTTTTTGCGTAAATAGAGTAGAAGAAGTTTTAGTTGATAACCGTGAAATATTTTTTACATTTCTATTTTTAGTTAAACTGTTTACGTTTAAAGCTTTCACCATTTGTTTAATTGTTGAAGAAATTAAATAGGTGAGATATCGAAAGCCACCAAAACACTTGGTATTAAAACAATGAAAGCTACTGCAGCTGGCAAAAGATATAACCAACATAATTCAATTAATTGATCATATCTCATTCTAGGTAAAGTAGCTCTGAACCAAACAAACATAAAACAAAAAATACAAGTTTTAATCCCTAATATTATTGACTGTAAATTAAAGAAAGATTCATTAACAAACAGTTCGGGCATGTTATAACCACCTAAGAAAAAGATAGCTGTTAAACACGAAAATAGTACTATTGAGCTATACTCACCCAAGAAGAAGAAAACAAAAGGAACACTTGAATGTTCAGTAAAGAAACCAGCTACTAATTCTGATTCCAAAAAATTATCGGCTAAGAGATATTAAACAATACTTATTTTTTAATTAAATTAAATTTTTATTATGTTTACGTATATAATATTTTCCTTGTAATAGTTTTCCTGGTTTTATTTACCGACTACCTCTAACTTTCATAAGTTCTTTTTTTATTTCCGGTTTTGAAAGGACCATATAAAATTTTAAAGGTACTAGTGCAGGAGTAGCAAAAAGATAAAGATTATACTCATTAAATTCAAACAGAAAAAAAGTGTAAACTGTAGATAAAATTTAACATAAAAATAATAAGTTAAATTTGTTTAATTTCCAGAATATTTAGTAAACAATACGAAATAAATTTTAACCCTATAAGCTACTTTATTTTTCAATAAAGATTGGACTATATCATATTAAATTAAAGATTAAATTATTTTAATAATCGCGTGTAGTCTCTGAGGTTCCCACTTAAATAAATTATTTGGTTACCCGCTGATTGTCCATTGTAAAATCTTTAAGATTTTTACCAATATAAACTATAAACTTTTACACGTTGCGCTGTTATAATGGTACTTAAAGCTTTAGAAGCTCCCAGCATATAGCGATCTTTATAGAGGCCGAATCATTGAATTAGTGTTTTTGTTTGTTGTTTTATTTTCAGCCTCTTGTAAATCAAATGGTGTACGAGATGTTTCAGCTAAAATAGAAATAAAATAAAAAATAAATACAGGCAATAATGGCACAATAAACCAAACAGCTTGTTGTTGTTCAATTATTGTAGAATAATTAAATGATCCTGTTAATATAATTATAATTAAAACAGATGAACTTAAAATTAATTCGTAACTTATCATACTAGCAGTAGATCTTAAAGCACCTAAAAATGCATATTTAGAATTAGCAGACCAACCACTAAATAAGATACCATACACTCCTAAAGAAGATAAAGCAAAACTATATAACACACCTAGTGAAAAGTCAGATAATGCTAAACCTTGACCAAAAGGAATTATACCCCACAAATTTATATAGTAAATATAGCTAATAATTTTTTATACTTTAAAATATAATAAAATTATAATTTTTAAATAATAGTTGTCATTAAAAAATGATGGCCTAAATTTACTTTATTTAATACCTAATTAATAAAGCATGCTTGGAATAAAATAAGGTTTTGTTATCTCAATTAAATAAGGTTTTGATTTTTTGTTAATTCTTATTCTATATGAGTTTAAACCACTTTTTGTTTTTTTATAATTTATTAATCCACAAGATAAATTGTACTTATCTCTTAAAATTGAAATTAAGTATAAAACTTCTTCTCTAGAATAAGAATCTGTACAAAGCGTTAAATTACCTTTAATATAATTAAATGAACCATCATCCATTATCCAGAAAGCTAGAGACACAGAAGTTAATTTATCAAAACTATTTTTAGGTACAATTTTTATATTTTTATTGTTAACTTTAATATAATAATCTTCTATAAACCAATCAAGCACTGGATACTTCAAAGTAGAAAAACAAAAATCTGTATGTAAACCTTTAGTTAATTTATTTAACTTTTTGTTAATCACTTTAGGACCGGTTTTAACATAAGATTTAAAGATCTCATATAAATGATAAATAAGATCTTTGTTCTTTAAAGACATATAAACCGTAATCTAGTATTACCTTTAATATGAGTACGTTCTGCGGTTAAATCTCTTAACATTGAACCAAATATTACCTCTTTTTGAAAATTAGTATGTTCAGGTGCAAGAGGTGTTTTAGCTCCTTTAGATCTGACATTAAACCCTGTACTTTTACATATAATTATAGAACTTAAAGAAATTAAAGATAATTCCTTAAAATGAAATAACAAAAAATTAAAAAGGACCAAAACATTAGTTTCATCGTAAAATTTAGGAAAATTAAGTAAATATTTAATTATTTCTTCATAATAATTTAATGAACTTATTATGATTAATATACCTAACTATAAATTACTTTTTTTTGGACTATATCTTTAATATAATGTTAAATAACGATATAAAATTTAAATTAACTTATATTATTTCACGTGTAGTCTCTGAGGATCCTACTTTTATTTCTACATATAATTTGGTTTCCTGCTGATTATTCTTTAATAACCCCTTTGAAATTTTTACTAAACATAAGACCGCAAAGAATCCTAAAACAAGCAGTAAGCGGGGATTGAGGAGTATTCAAAGATTAGAACGTTCCAGCATATAGTGAAATTTTACTTAGGCCGAGGGTTAATCAACCTAATAAACTAAAAATTAACGTAGAGACTGGAGCTAAATAAAATAAAATTTTATTGGATTGAGATGGAACAATAGTTTCTTTAACTATTAGTTTTAAGGCATCTGAAAAAGGTTGAAGCACTCCAAAATACGAATAATCTTCCTTTAGCCATTAAATTTTAGTTTAAAACAGGCAGAGTTAGAAGACGTTCTCCCTAAATAGTTTATATTTAACTATCCATTTATATTATAATAATGTTTATATTATAATTTTTTACTCTTTCGAATAGGGTCTGACTATATCTTAAGCTATTTTTATACAGCTAACCACCTTTTAGTCGATGAACTGCATACCACATAAATTTAATTATACATGTACAACGGTACAAGGCAAAGCAGAATATGGTACTTGGCTGCGGATTACCTATTTCCTTTCGTACATCTATTTTGATTTTACTATACCACGAGTCATTACCTGTGCCATAAAAATATTACTATTCTTACTTAGTTAAAATAGCTTTAAGGGTTTCCCGCAATTTGATGATTATAGCAGAAGGTTCACTTCCACACGGAGGCTAAAAAGGGTTCTCACGCCTTTTCGGAGCTCCAAAAGAATATGCCTAATATCTTTAAAGTTTATTACTATAAAAAAATAACTCCTTATAAGGTTTATTTGTGTCTAAATATAGAGCTATGGTTTTGGGACTGATTTTTAATTCTTTAGCTGCAAGATTTTAGAATGAAAGGTTGGTTTATTAGGACTAATTAAAACTAATTAGCTATTGAATTTTTTTTTATAAACCCATAATTTAATAGCTTCATTTTTTTTATTTTTTCTACTTTAATTCCTTTTTGATCTTCTGAGGTCAATTTTTTAGAAAAGAATAAAACTAATCTATCATTTTTAATACTAGCTTTATTTGTATCTAAAAGTCTTAATATTGATCTATAGTCTACATTAAAATGGTCAGCTGCTTTTTGCGTACTACTAAATGTTCCGTAAAGAAAATCTGGATTTTTTGCATCATATACCCAAAGCTCGCAATTATTAGTTTTTCTTAAACTAGACAAATCCAAAAGTTTTTCTGTTTGAGTTTTAGTTAGCTCTTTACTAAACAAATAGTAACCGTTAATACCACCAATAATCCAGCTATCTATATGGTTTCTGATAGTTATAGATTGAACATTAAAAAAATCTCGCTGCAGCTTCTCTAGAATTAAAATGTGAGATTTCACCTTTTACGTTATAAGCTAAAACTTTATTAGGTAAATTACTTTGAAGTTTTAGTTCTTTAGTCGCTTCACAAATTAAACCATTTATTAAATTAAAATCTCTTACAGCCGCAGTAAAAAATAAGTTGTTACTATAAGGCTTGTTTATATTTAGATCTCTTTTGATAGTATCTCTAGATACATTTATCTCTTTACTTAGAGTATTAAAACTATCATACTTAACAAAATCTTTACTTATTTGACCATTTAAATAGGTATAAACAAATATAGAGATCCCAATATGTTTATTGTCAAATTCTAATTTTTTTTATTGCTTTTAATTTACCATATAAAGTATAATATATTTTAGAGTCACTAAAATTACTTTTTAACACAGTATTCAATAAAGGTAAATAATTTTGTAAATAGAAATTTTATCTTTCAGGTTGAACATTAAGATCACAAATCTCAACTATAGAAAAATTAAATTTCTCCCAGCCTACTAAATTAGCAAATAAATGGAATTTGTCTTTTACTCTCGTTTTTAAATGAATCTGTAATCTATTTTTAAAGTTTTTTGCTCATCCTATATAATAAACACTTAAATCTTCTTTAAATTGGATCAAATAAATACCACCTTTATTATTATACTTATTAAAAAATAAAGATCTTTGTTCAGTAGAAGTAATAATTTTACAAGTATCTACAACCTCTAAATCAAATAAATTAACAGGAGCTATTCTATTTTTATATAGAACTTTAAGAACCTCATCGTTATTATTATAACTTAATCTAGGATTAAGGCTATGAAAAAATCTTTTGTGACATAAATCTTTTGAAGGTTTCTGTCCTTTACCTACATAGTTAGGACCAACTCTTCGTTGGTGAGCAGCTAATTGTTTTCTTTCAATAATAGTCATGAAAGCTACAGCTAATAACATAGGCAGTAAAACAACTAAAACATCTAATAAACTAAAAACAATATTGAAAATAGTTATTAAAAAGGTATTACTTAACATTTTTTTAAATTTGAAATTTTTTTTTTGGTTTTCCATTAAATCTGCCCTTACCTTTAGATTGGCAAGAGTTGTGTTAATTATGTTCTTTTGTGAACAACAAAAAGTTTTTGTTTTATTTCTAACTTTAGTTTTTTTTATAAAAATATAAATTTTACAAAAAAAGATAGAAATCGAGTACATTAAATGTACCTAAGCGTCCCGCATATCAGAGAGATTATTAGTTCTAAACTCAAATTAAGCATATATTTTTTACCTTGTTCTAAGTAAAAAGTATTGAGAAATAAAAATTACAATAATTTTTATTATAAATAAAAATTTTTTAGAAAAGGCAAATTAAATATATTAAATAAATAGAAATAAGATTAAATAATAATAGTTCCAAATTTTCAGTACATTTGTTACTCTCACTTAAAACCTTTCATATTAAATTATTTATATTGTAAATACTTTTTTTATTAAATAATTTAAGGTTTCAGCAAAAAAAGAACTACATAAGAAAATGCCTTATTTCTTTTGACTAAAACCTAAAAAGAGAATAAAGATAAATTAACACAAGATTACCTTGATAAAACAAAGTATAACAATATTTTATTTTTATTGTTTTATTAATAAAATGGCATTCTATAATTTTTAGTAACATACTTAAAATTTATAGTTTATCCAGTTTTTGTAAGTTTTGCTTACTTTAAATTAAATTAAATTTAATACATATACCCACCCAATTCTAACCACCCTAATTTTTATTTGTGTTGTTATGTACAAGAGATAAAAAAGATACTAAATTAGTTATAAATTTATTATTAATAAATAATTTAACTTAGAATTAATAAATTAAGCTAATTTGTATTATTTCTAACTACAATTTAATAACCACTATTAAATAATAGATCATTTAACCAATTTAATTAAATAATCATAAATATTATTTATATTTACTATTTATAACTAAATTTTTAGAATTAAAATAATTTTTTTTTTTAATAACTTAAAAAGAATAAAGTATATTTATAATCCAAAAACTAATTTAAATTAAACAATATCTTATTTAGTCTACTTTTTTTTTATTAGAAAAATGTGAAATATAACTTATATAAAGGGTTAATGAAAATAATTTATTATATTTTTTTTTGTTTTAAATTAATATTTTTACTTAATTAATGTAATTCGATAGCATCTCTAATATATGAACTAGTTAATATACAGAATACATAAGATTGAATAAATGATACAGCTAATTCTAATCCAATTAATGCTATGAATAAAGCAAATGGCACTAAAGTGAAAACTGCTACAACCACAGTACCACTAAACATTTGATACAAGAAGGTAGACAATATTTTCAATAAAGTATGTCCTGCACACATGTTAGCAAAAAGTCGCACTCCTAAACTAAATGCACGGGCACTGTAACTTAATAGTTCAATTAATACTAATAAAGGAACTAAAGCAAGAGGAGTACCAGATGGTATGAAAAAAGCAAAAAATCTTAATTTGTGAATATATAATCCTAATATTGTAACACCTATTAAAATAGTAAATGATAACCCTAATGTTACAATTATAGATGTTGTTACAGTGTAAGAATAAGGTACGTTACCTATTAAATTAGCAATTAGAACAAAGAAAAATAGTGAATAAATGAAAGGTAAAAACATTTCATTTGCACTACCTATTTGATCTCTTACTAATGAATTTATACTTGCAAAAGAACTTTCTAATGCAATAGACCATTTAGAGGGCACTAATTTAGTGTTATTATTAGCAATAACATGTAAACTAATAACTAAAAATAAAACTAAAATACTGTATAAAGCCAAATTAGTTACAGTTATATTTAAATAACCGAAAATTGGAGCATTTAACCCAATCAAATTAGTTACTTCAAATTGTTCTAAAGGAGAATTAATATATATTAAATTTGATATGTTCATTCTTTGTTTTTTATTATTGGTTATCTAACTATATTGTCTGTTATCTGTTTCACATAGATGAAAAGACTAAAATTCCAATTTTGAACAAACCAAAACTTTGGTTAATATAAAATTGTAGACTTTAAGTTCCTATTTATATTAGGAACAATAGATTACAAACCTGCTATAATTTGCTGACAAACTAGAGCAAGCCTAGCACAAAGGTGCTTGATTGATATTTAGATACTAAACTATTTTATATTTTTTATTTTTAGAAGTTTAATAAAATAAATTTATTAACTTTTTGGTTAAAACGTATTCAAGTTAAAAAATTTAGTGTAAATTTTATAAAAAATATACGTTTTAAGCTATATTAATATAATTTATATTAAAAAAATTTTTGTTTTTTGTAAATAAATTTTACAAAATTAGTTTTGTTGAAAATTTGAAAAATTTTTATAAATTATATTAAATAATTAGGAACTAAAATTTTAAAAACTAAAAATTTTAATTTAAAAAAGTTCGTCGTATAACTTTAAAGTTAAATAAGATAAAATTTAACAGAATAAAGAGATAGTTCTGTTTTTGTTGCTAACAAAGGCTTTGTTAGCTTAAATAATTATATACTTTTTTAAGCAAAAAGTAGGGGTTAAAATCTTAGGATAAATTAATTTTTATCTATTTTTATTTAATTATAAATTTGGTGCAGACCATAAGTATACAAATGCATACAAGAATAGCCAAACAACATCCACAAAATGCCAATAAGCAATTGCAGATTCTAGACCAACATGGTGAGTTGTAGTAATATGGTGGTTTAAAATTCTAATAAATTGTACACCTATAAATATTGTTCCAATTAAAACATGTAAACCGTGAAGACCTGTTGAAGCAAAAAATACTGTACCGTATACTGAATCTGCTATAGTAAATCCAGCTTCTGAGTATTCATATCCTTGTAAAGCTGTGAACAATATTGCAAATAATAGAGTTAAGATAAAACCTAATATAGCACTTCTTCTATTTCCTTTAATGATAGCATGGTGAGCATATGTAATAAAGGCACCAGAAGATAACAATAAAATTGTATTAAGTAAAGGAATAGCAAAAGGATCTAATACTTGTATACCTAAAGGAGGCCAAGTACCACCAATTTCCACCGCTGGCACTAAACTAGAATGGAAATAAGCCCAAAATACAGATAAGAAAGCCATTACTTCACTAATAATAAAAAGAGCAAACCCAATAGTTAAACCTCTTTTTACTTGTTCTGTGTGACTACCTAAATAAGTACCTTCTATTACAATATCTCTAAACCAAAGAGCCATTACAGTACTTACTAATATTACACCTAAAGTTAATAAATAACCACCATAGTTAACTCCATGCATATACATTACAGCAGATAAAGTTAAAACCAGTAAGGCAAAACTAGCTGCAATTGGCCAAGGTGAAGGATCTACTAAGTGATAAGGATGAGTTTGGTATCTTTGTTTGATTAAATTTATATTCATAATTTTATTTCTTTTTTTTTGTTTTTTTTATATATATTTTTATATTTATATCTATATTTATAATTATATATATCAGATGTCAACATATTACTTAACGTATATTTATTTTTTGTTTTGCGTATAATCTTGTATTAAAAAAACTATAGCTAATTTTAATCGATCTGTCTACTTGTAAAATTTAATTTAAAAAACGAAATAATTCTCAAAAAAACAAAAGAACAAGATTAGAACCGGACAATTTAATACTTCAAATTTAAACTATTTATTATTTTATAATAGCTCAAAAAAAATATGATTAACAATATAAAAAAATTTTTACGTTAAAATAATTTCACCTCTTAAATTAATTAATAATAATACTTTATATTATATAACCAGTAAGTTTAAGATTAAGAATTAATTCAATTCTGGTTGACTGCTAGTTAAAAGAATTTTAATCTTTTTAGTCAAAATTTAAGTAGTAAATTATTACTTAGACTTTACGAATTATTTAATAATGTCTTGTTTAAAACCATAATATTTGATATACTAAATAAAGTCTAAAAAGTAAAAAAAACTTTATTAATTAAAAATTATTAATATCAACCTTAAACTAAAAATCAAAATTAAAACTGTTTTAATTTTAACAAATTAATACAACTTATTAAAGGGTTTATATTAGTTAAATTAAACCTATTAATTTTTAATTCTCTTTTTTTTTGGAACTTTTATTTTATAAATAATTCTTATTGTAATCTGGAATATTTAGTATTATTTGCATTAGCTATGTCAAAAGCTGTATTTTCTAACACTCCTATAGCTGGCACCAATATTAAGAACCAAGCAAAATAGAAAGCAGTAGCAAATTGCCCTATTTCTAGGTAAGGAGTCTAGGGGCTCAATCACTATAATTTACAACAAAGTAGTAATAACCCTTAATTACAGTTTAACTTACACTGTAAAAAAAAATTTGTTTTTTAATTTTTAAAACTAAACTCGTTTAATTGTATATTTTTTATCGTCTAATGTTAAGTAGTCACCAGTTTTTAATCTTCTTTGAACAGTTTTTAAAGAAACGTTAAAGAAAGAAGCTACTTCCCCATAAGTCATAGGAGAATAGCTAGGATTAGAGTTTTCATCAAATATTTGAATCAGTACTGTTTTTTTATGTTCAATTTTATTTATAGAATAAAGACTATTTGCTAGAAATCTGTCTATTTTTTTATTTAATTCTTCTCGATTAATACTATTCGTTAATTTATCTGTTTCACTAAAAACCGTATTATCATTCATTCTATTTGAAAGTAAAATACAAAATTCTTTTCCTTCTTGAGTTAGATGTGATTTATTAAATAGTTTAATTAAAGTTATCGTTTTCCAATCTCTAAAACTTAGACCTTTTTTAGACAAGAATATTAATTTATCCAAGAAAGGCACAAAAACTTTAGTAATGTAAATCATATCTACAAATTTAAGGCTTACAACAGGCTTTCTATTAATACCTCTTGAAGGTCGCTCCCGTAAATTAATTGAATCTTGTAATTTAGTTTTAATTTTTAAATCTTGAGGGATTAAATTTATTAAATAACTATAGATTGCTATCATTACAGGCATTTCACTAAGAGTAATACCTAATTCAAAAGCTTGAACCAGATTAATTTTAGATTCCCAAAAGGAACCTTCACCTTCAATAAACCCTAATAACCAATAAGGAGTAATGTGTATCTTGTTTGGAGTATTTTGAACAACAGACGTTTTTTTACGATTCATTGTATTTTTTATTCTTAAAATTTCTGTTGTCAGATCCATTTTTTTAAGTCCTTTGTTACCAGTATAAATTAAAAAAGCTTATTTCCAAGCTAAAGAATCTAATTGTTTAGAGGTATTTAATTGGTGAAGATCAAATATTTTTATTAATTTAAAAATGTCCTCTTTAGAAAAAACTTCCCAGCTAGAACGAACTAAGTTTTCCTTTAAATTAACAGGATAAACTACGCCAATTTGAAGTCGGTTTTGTATATATTCTAGCAAAGGACGATCATTTATATGTAATTCTATTCTAAAAATAAATTGAAATACTGATTCTTTACGGAGATCTTTTTTTATATGAAAGTTTGACTCCGCATCCGAAAACCCTCTAAGCCACTCATAAAAGTCTTTATCGTTAATTAAGTTTCTTTTGTCTGTTACATTAACTGTTTGAGATTTTAGCTGTTGATTTATTGGAGAACAAAAAGATAAAGTCATTAATGTCCCGTCAAAATTAAAATAATTATTATTAATTAAGATCAATATCAATAATATTAGACAAATAATAAAAAAAGGGATATAATTAAAACATTGTTTAGCAATAAAATTACTTAGGGTTAATTTAATTTTATTTTTCATAATTAAAGTTGAAGTCTTATTTGGAAAATTTAGAATTTTTTTCTGTTGCTACCTCAAACGCAGTATTTTCAATTACACCAATTAATGGTACAATGATTAAGAACCATGCGAAGTAGAATACAGTTGCTACTTGTCCTATTTCTAAAAACGGTGTTGTAGGGTGACAAGCACCAATCCACATTAAAATAAAGAAATTAACTATAAAGAACCAGTGAGCTAATTTCATTAAAGGTCTAAATTGACTACCTCTAATAACAGACAAATCAGTTATAGGTAATATTAATAAAATTAATAAGGAACCAAACATTGCAATTACTCCTAATAGTTTGTCTGGGATTGATCTTAAAATGGCATAAAATGGTAATAGATCTTTAATTTATTAAAAATTACGAATTATATTAGTGTACTTGGAGTTTCATAAGAGATTTTATACCGCATATCAGTATACATATACTTTACTACATTTTTATGTAATAAGGGCATACTTTGCTCCCAAATATATATTCTAGGCTTAATTTTTTTATGGTAATGGATTGAGCACTTTAACTTAAATTTATTAGTTAAGACCTCCATTAATAAATTAACGTCTTTATCTGAAAAGGCATAGGTGTTTAGATGAAGACCTTTATTTTGTAGTGATCCATCATCCATTATCCCAAAAGCCAATCCTTGGTAATCTAACAAATCATAAATATTATCAGGAACTATCTTAATATTATTATTATAAAATAATTTCCTATAATAGTTAAAACAAGGTAAGGATAAAGTAGCAAAACTAGAAGATTTATAGGTATTTTGATTTCTCTTATCTGTCCAAGTTTTTATCTTAGGAGAAAAAGTCAAAGAACATAAAGGCTTAAAAATACTAAAAACATGATAAAAATAAGATACGTGTTGTAAACGTAAAGCACTTTGTCCCTATAATAATCTACAATTACCAGAGAGAGCTCATTGATTAATATGAGCATCTCCTAGTAATAAACCAATTAATATGCTTTTTTGTGATTCATCTAATACTAATTTTGATCTTTCAGTGTTAGTTAAACGAGAGTATTGTTTAACACCATTACTGAAGGGCACGAAACTTGAAGAAGTTATTAGATCAAATTTATTCGTAAAGTTTTAATTAATAAACCTCCTATATTTCTAAAGGATTTGGACTTTATTTTCATCCTTTAATTTTACTTTCGTTATTTCTTGCGTAGAAATAGCTACACAGTTAGATAATGAGGGCTTAATTGTTAGGAGCCTTACGTAAAGTCTCTGAGGTTCCTAATTTGAAAAAAAGATTATAAATTGGTTACCTGCTGATTGCCCATTCCTGCGTAAGAACTAAGCATTATCTTTAAGATTTTTACTGTTTAAAATATTGTATTATAGTACTTAAAGCTTTAGGGTTTTCCAGCATACAGTAAAGTTTATTTTTCAAAAGATTACTCTTAAGCATGGCATCTATATTATTTATACTTACCATTCAGGAACAATAGAACTAGGAGTACTCATAGGATTAGCTGGTATATAGTTATCACTGTGGCCTAGTACATTAGGGTAATAGAAAACCATAATAGATAAAACTAGTAAAAAGATAAAAATAGTTACTAAGTCTTTAAATATAAAATAAGGATGGAAAGGAATTCTATCTCCATTGTTAGAAATACCCACAGGATTATTTGACCCGTGCACATGAAGAGCAATAAAATGTGCAACTACTAACCCAGCTAATAGAAATGGTAACAAGAAGTGTAATGAAAAAAATCTGTTAAGTGTCGCATTGCTAACGCTAAAGCCTCCCCAAACTACAATATATTAATGATAAAGAATTTAATCTTAATCTTCACCGGTTAACGGTGTTTAGACTATGTCTTCAACCTAAAATATAGGTTGCGGGGTTCTCGTGTCGAGCTTATTGTTGGTATTACTCACTCGTTAGTCGTTGAACGTTCTTGAGACTTTAATTTTAAACACTTAGACGCCCTCCAACCGGAGGGGAAAACTTATTTAAATTAATACCGAATCAAGCTCCGCTGCAAGTAGTCTAAATTATAATTTACAATAAAAGCCAAAAAACGGAAATTTAAGGTCGGTAAATAGTTAAGACGTTCTTGCAATTCTCCCCGTTTGCCACTAAAACATTACTGTTTTAAGGAGCCAATTTATTTAACAAGAAAAGAGTTAAGTTAGTACTATCCAGCTGGCTATTGGTAAATACAATAAACATTATTTAGGAAAATTAAGATCTCTGTAACGACGACTGTTTTGTAAATCAGTTAACCATTTAAAGTATTGAATATTTTTTAAGCCTATTAAGGGGTGTAGCCCTGAAAACGAAAAAAATTTTATTACTTTTTGTATATCAGTTTTAGAGCTAACCGAAAATTGAGCATATTTGTTTTTTTCAATACCAATTTTACGTTTAGTCTCAAATAGTAGTTTAAACGCTTCAAATAACTGAACATGGATTTGTTGTTTTAATTGAAAACAGCCATCATTATTTTGTTTTAAGCAAAAAGAACCTTCAGCATTTGTAAAGCCAACTAACCAGTTTCTAAAAAATTTTAATTTTAGATATTCTGAGGCTGTTTCTGGTAATTCAAATAAAGAAGGAATATTGTTAACATTTGATATATTTTCAAAAGATTTTAAATTGTTTTGAAAAAGATATAAAGCTAAATCAAATTGTTTTCTTCTGTTTTGAGTTAAAAAAAATATATTGTGATGTATCAGTAAGGGAAATACAACTTCTTGTAAATCAGTTTTATTAATAATTAATTTACAATTTGGATTTTTATGATCTCGGCTTATTGTTATTTTACCTATCTTTAAAACAGAATGAATATATTCTAAAGAAGATAAATCTTCTAAACTTAAGCCAATCACTAATTTGATAGTAATAAATCCTTTTGTTGTTTTAGTTATTTGAATATAACCATCTCCGTCGATTAAACCAACTAAAAAAGATATAAATTGAGAAGGAATTGATAAATATTCAATTTTATCCAATCTTAACCGTCTTCCTTTTTTTAATGCTTGAGTACTAACTGTTCCAATTGTAGGTAACACTGTTAAAACAGTGTTCTTAAAAACTTCGTTACCTAAAACAGTAAAAATTTCTGTTGCAAAATTATATTTTGACTCAACTAAATCTTGTCCAAAAAAGGGTATAGCACTTAACAGATTAGTAATTACTGTGGCCAAGTTCTAAATATACGTATTGTAGACAGAATTTATTTAAGTATAAAATTTATTTTATATTAAATTCTAGTTCTCTAGATTTTCAATACATAACCACGTATTTTACTTAAATCTTCTTATTAAGTAGACTAAAAAAACCACAAATAGAAAATTTAACACTTCAGTAAAACCATATGACATTCAATATCTGAATGCTAGAACTCCGACTGTACATTAAGCATTTATAACAAATATCAAATATAAACACCCATTGATGGCCCAGTCTGTAGCGACTTCTCTTTAGTTCCTAACTTTAAAAAGAGAAACCGACGGTCTAGATACAAAATAATATCTTTGACCCGTTTTCATCAATGTCGCCAAATCAACAAAACAAACAATTTTCTAAAACAATAACATAATATTACTGTTATTTAATAATAGGGAAATGCCACCTTTTTACAATAAAGTATTAAAAAATAATACTTAAATATTTTTTATATATATTTTTTTTTGTTAGTTATTGTTGAAAGACTATACTTATTTAAGCACTTAATTTGTATTTCATTGAAGGATGTACGTAAGGTAATACTGTTTCACGTAATAAAGGCATAGATTCTTTCAAAATATAAAGATGATATTGATTATTTTTACCTGCTGATTGAATAGTTGCTTTAAGGTGAAAGTTATCAAATAAAACTTTAACCACTAAGATACAATCAGAATAAGTAAACGAATTAGTACAAAGTTTAAGGCCACTACCAACTTTACAGCCGTCATCCATCACCCAAATAGCTAGAGCTAAAGGAGTAATATAATCACCTATAACAGAAGGTACTACTTTGACCTTATTAATATACCAAAGGTCATGAATCCAGTTAAAACTAGAATAAGTCCAAGTTTTAAATCTAATAACTTTTCGAACAATTCCTTTATTACCTAAACGTGTTTGAATTTTAGGTGTTTTTGAATTGCAATAACCTAAATTTGCTATTAAACCATGCAACCAAATTAAATAAGCGGCATGAGAGTTTTCCTGGTAAAAACAAAACCGTGTACCTTTACCTTTATTTCTAAATTCCGCATAACCCTCACCTAATAAACTTCCAAATAAAATAGAAATTATTTTAATCTCATGAGGACCTACTCTATCTTTAGCTGAGATTCTCACTAATTTACTATCTAAATTAATTGAAATAGGTACTATAGAAATACTTGGTACAATAGAATTGACTAACCCAAAATTATCTAATTTAAATGTGTCAATAAAAACGTTAAAAAGTATCTCTAGGCATCCTTTCATTATGAAATAAAAATTATAAAGTATTAAATAAGTATTTGGGGCTACAAAAGGCCAACCCCATAAACTCATTTGTCCGTAGGGTAAAACATACAAACTTACTTTTTCTTTAAAGCTTTAAAAATTTTAATTTAAATATAAATAAAAAGCAGAATAACTTTGATTTCGTATATTCTAATAGTCAAAGTGAGACTATCAAGTTTCGACTGTGCATTAAACATCATTTCAGATATCCATTAGTGACCCAGTCTGTAGCGATTATCTAGATAACCGACGATCTCTACTTTAATTTGAATTAAAATTTTTGATCGTTTTCACTAATATTGCCAAAGAAATTAAATTTCTTTAATAAACCTGTCGGTTATTCCACTTTAATTCTATTTTTTTCTAGAAATTACATAGAAATTAATACTTGTGGGACTATAATCTAAATTTAAATTTTTATTCTATTTATTAACAAATTTAACAATAAATCGTCTTTTTAATATTTTTTTGTCGGTAGTTAAAGCTCTTCTAATTGTTTTGATGTTACAATTTATAGCTTTAGCTGCCTCGGTTATACTATTATATTCTCCAAAAATAGTTAAATCTAAATTAAACAAGATTAAAGGTTTAGATTTTTTTTTCATATTTAATATAGATTTTTCAGATAAATTTATTTTTGTTCTATCTCTAGATAAGGCTTTTTCTCTCATTTTGGTTTTGGTTTCACTGGAAAGATTTTTACCTTTATTTAAATTACCTATTTTAATACGACGTTCTAAACTATAATTAGTTTTCATCTTGATTCTATCTATTTCTGTGTGTTTATAACCAAAGCTAGAGCCAGCCTCAGTTAAAATATTATAGTTAGGTAATAAAGTTTTTAAATAAAAATCTTCTCTATCTATTAATTTTTTATTATTTTCCTTGTTAACTATTTCAGGAAACAATTCTAAAATTAAAAATGCAAAGTTAGATAGTTTATATTTTCGAACTGCAAATTTGACAACTTTACTTCCTCTAAAATATATTAAATGGTTAGAAAATCTTGCAAAAAATCTACCTGTTGAAGCCGAACCGATATAATAATCTAAAGTAACTTTGTTTAAAACTAAATAAATACCACTAAGACCTTTAGTTTCTCTTAAAATTTTATTTCTTGTTTCATTTAAATGCAAATCTTCATATGAATATACAGGAGTTAATTTATGTTCTAAAATAAAATTAACTAAAACCTTAGATTTGTCATTTAAATTTATCTTTAAATCCTTAGACAAAGGTGTAGAGCTTAATAAATTAGTAATATTAGAAAGAGATCTTTTTTGAATCAAGAGTTTATTGTTATATACAATAAAATTTTTTTTGGTATTATATTTAAATAATTTCTGAGAATTAATATTAAACTTAGACCATTTTGGGCTATATTTATAACCCAGGAAAGCGGTAGCAACCATAACAATAAAAATTATAACTCCAATAGTCCATACTAATGTTCTAGGTGTTTTATATGAACTATAAAATAAACCTCTGGCAATATGCAATAAGTAGTTGTTATTTTGATATAAAATTATTATCAAAAAGTAATCCCAAGGTTTTAAATATTTTAAAGATTACTTCTTAATTTTTCAATTAAGTTCAGATCATATCATACCCCGTAATTAAGATTAAATTAAACTACTTTCTTACATAAATAATATTAATTACAGAATATTAGCGTGTGATCGTTGAGGATCCTACTTTAGTAAATATTTGGTTTCCTGCTGATTGTCCAATCTTTAAAATTTTTACTGTTCAAAAGTATTTAAAGCTTTAAGGAGTTTCCAGCATACAGCTAATAGCTATTTATAAAATTTAGTAGAAATTAATATAAATAGGCCCAGTTAATTTTAATAACAATAAATTAATTAATTAATCTAATTGAGATTTACTAATAGATTTAGAATATAAAGTATATTTACCTTTAAAAATTTTATTTGTGTCAATATAATTTTTTATGGAACTGACAGAATTTAAACCTATAGCTTTACCACCTTCTCTGTAACTATAAAAAGGTGAACCTGGTATTTCTATACCATCTTTGTAAATATATACCTTATAGCCTTTTCTACTTCCTTTTTGTAAAGAATATTCTTTAGCTAAGGTAAAATGACTTTTTCCTGAATGAATGTCAAAAATAGGTTTAATATCAAAAAGAGTTTGTATTTCTTCAAGTTCTAAAAAATCTATGACATTTGAGAAATATCTTTTTGAATTCATAATATTAGATAATTTTAGTAATATTGTTTTACCTTGAGGTGTGTTATAATAACCATGTACAATTAAAAATAAACCTAAACCCCATATTTTAAAATCTACACCTTTTCTACTTAAAAATTTGATTTTATTAAAAAAGGGATAAATGTATTGAAAAAGAACATCTGTATTTGTAATTGATAAGGTATAGGCTTTAGATTTTTTACTTATAACACATTTAGGCTTACTTGGTATAAACAAGTTATTGTAAATAGGAGATATTTCTATATTTTGTAAAAAAATAGCAATAGCTTCTAATATTTGTTTATCTTTTTGAGTAATTGAAAATATTGCTCTAGTATTAGTAAAATGAAATGAACCATCTCCTTCAACAAATCCTAATAACCAATATTTATTAACCATGTCACTAGTTAAAGTATAATCGTCATAATTAGTTCTTAAATTATTCATACCGTTTTTAAGGTTAAGTATTTTGTCAAAGGTGTTTTTATCTATTTTATAACCTTTTTCTTTAACGACTTTCTTTAAAGAAACTCCTTCTTTCCAATCTTTGTAATTTAATTGTTTGTGAGTTAATAAAGGATACTTATCTAAAATAGGTATTAATATGTTTACAATTGTTTGAAAAGCTTGTATTCTATAGCTACATGTTTGTCCTTGAATATTTACTATACCAATACCTAAAATATTTCTAATATTAAACAATACGGCGGAATCATCGATATGAAGAGTAATTTGAAAAACAAAATGTACTTCACTATTGTTTTTAATATTTATTAAAAAACAACCTTCAGCATCTGTAAAACCAACAAACCATTGTAGAAACTTTTCATCATAATTTAATGTTTCTTTATCAATATTATTTATATTTAAAGAGTTTTGTATAGATTTAAACATAGTTAAAAATTGATTTAGTTTTTCATTGTTAACAAAATCTATTATAGTAGACCAATTAGTAAAATTAATATTAGAATTAAAAAAATCAAATTTATTGTAAAAATAAAAATTTAACATTTGAGCGTATACAAAAATAAAAAAGAATGAAGCTACATTAGCATGAGTGTATCTTAAAATATAACCAGCGTTTACATCTCTCATAATCATTTCTGTTATAAACATGTTTACTTTAATTTTATATGCTTTTATATTAAAATTTTCCGAGCCATATAGTATTGTTAGAACACTAAAATTGGAGCTCCGCAAGTTAAAATTAAAGTGGTTTAGAATAGAAAGTATAGCGTCCACCGAGAACTTTTCCTGTATCTATACTTCGTCGTGCAGCTATGCTCGTTTTTGAGCAACCAATAGCTTCCACAGCTGACATGAAAGAAGTAAAAGGTTTTTCATTTAATAAAATTCCATTATCACCCATATACTATTTTTATTAAATATTCGTGCAAAAGCTTTGGCAAGAACCGTATGTGACATTTCAGGTTTAAGTGTCACAGGAAGTTTTAAAGCTAATACTTGTTTAATCTCAGATAAACTTATTGCTAGAAAACGATTAGGATTTGTACTATATCGTCCTTTGTTAACATCTTGAGAAATTTTGTATACTAAGATACGACCTTCAGGTAGATAGAAGTCTCCGAATTTCTGTAAATGAAGAACCAAAGACCAGTAATAAAAATTTCCGGCTTTACGTGTTTGAAAGGGCATATTTAATAAAAAGAACATTAAGTAATCGTATAGCGCATCAATATTAACAACAGATATTACAGATACAGTTGTACGAGGATTTAATGTTTTATGTACTTGCGGTATTCTAGATTGTTGACTGAACGTAAAACTTTTAGGGAGTAATTGTAGATAGTTAGCAATAGCATTAAGAACCATTGAACTTCTAACGTGTTGTACTATTTGAAAATAAGGACTTAAGTTTTTAAACCCAAAGGTTCCTTCACCTTCAATAAACCCTAATAACCAAAAAGGATTTATTATTATTGCAGGGATTAAGTCATAATTATATATTTGTCTTTGTAAGTTCATATTATATATAATATCTTTTACCCTTTCTAATTGTGAAGAAGATAGTCGTGTAGTATTTGAATAGGCAAGAATTAAAACTACAGATTTAAAATCAATATAATCTAACCATTTAGTTGTGTATAGTTAATATTTGTCAAGTAGTGGAAATAAAACGTTTGATAAACTATTAATCTCGCTAATTATAAATACACAACTGTTTCCATTAGTAACAACTCTACCTACGCCTAAAAAGTCTCGAATTTTATGCAATACAGCAACATCATCAATATGAAGACGAATTCTAAACATTACTCGCAAATAATTTCTGTCTAAATAAACTTGAAAGTTTCCTTCTCCGTCAATAAACCCTTAAAGCCAACTAGAAAATTGTTCTCTGTTCATTGAGGTTGGTTTATTCTTATTCAATAAGCCATAAACAAGTGTATCTATACTTAAACTACTCACCATGTTAACAACCATTTATCACGGTTGATCGGACTATCTCATATCTCAATTAGTGTATACTTTGACATTTCAAAAAGAGATCTTCGCCTGTAGTCTCTGAGGGTCCTACTCTAGCATTAGCCTTGCTGTTTGGTTTCCTGCTGATTGCCCAATCTTTTGAATTATCACTTATATTTTTATTATTAAGTATCAAGAGTTCTAAGGGTGTTCCAGCATATAGCGAAGTTTAAAGAACACAATACGATGTGTTTTCATGTTCTACGCTTGAAAAAGCTAAATCAACATGAGGTGTATAATGCATAGCAAGAAATACCCCTGTTAATATTTGAATAATTAAACAAGTTCCTAATAAGGAACCAAAATTCCATAAATAACTAATATTAGCCGGAACAGGCGAATCAATTAAATATGAATTTACTAATCTTAAAATGGATTGGGACTTTAACAATCTCATATTTTAATTTTAAACTAACAATATATAATTATATAATTTTCCAATTGCCCGAAACCTTAAGAAGGTAATTTTTGCTTCTTATTTTTAAGTGCTTATTTTAACTTATTTTTTATTGATGTTTTATATGCCCCAATAAAAATGACAAAAAAAAATAAGCACTAATAAGAAATAACTATTTACCACCTTTTTTTTTATAAAAAAATTTTTTTTTTAAAAAAGGGTTAATTTAGTCATTCTTCTTTTTGTTGTTGTTTTTATACCTTAGATTAATCAATAAAGGTTGTGAATATACAATAAGAACCGAATTCTCAATACCTAAAATTTTAATTATAAACAATATTTAACTTAAACTATTTATTTTAATATTTACCAAATTATTTAAAATAGGGTTAAACAGCGAATAAAACATTGCCCTAAAATAAAAAGTTTTTATAAAAAATAAAATTATTGTTTAAAAATATTTAGAATATTTTAAATTTTTTGTGGTTATATGCCCGATTAATTTCATTGGGTCGCCAGTGAACTTAATTAATTAGAACAATAATTTAAATTTGTTTAAATTAAAAATAAGTTGTAGCTATAGTTTGCTAGTCATAGGGTAAAAACCAAAAATTTTTTTGTTTATTTTTTAAACTTACAGTGTTTTAAATTTAAGCCCAAGAAGATTTGAACTTCTACAGATTCCTCATCAAGAAATTATTCTACCCTTAAATTATAGGCTTCTAAGATAAAAACATTAAATCTCCTAAAAAAAAATTTTTTGTGTTTGTTTTTTATTCGGGCACTGTGAGATTTGAACTCACGACTTCTATTTGAAGTTCTCGTTTTCAAGACGAGTGCCATAAACCAGACTCGACCAAATACCCATTATAAAAATATATCTTGTTATACTTTAAACAATCTCTAAAGACAAAAAACTAAAAAAAAAAGTAAAATTTGTTAAATTATACTAACAAAAAAGCTCTTAACAGTCTTTTGGTTTTTCTTTTTTCAGCTAAGAATAACATATAAAAACTTAAAAAGAAAAAAAAATTATATTAAATTAACTTCTCTTTAAAATATTATCTTAACAATTTTCTATTTATTTTCAACTACTTTATATATAAAAATATATGAAAAAAAAAGGAAGAGTAATTAAATAAGAGGTATCAAGAGGAATTGAACCTCTGAAAAAAGTATTAACAGTACCCCGCATTAACCACTCTGCCATGACACCTTATTTTGTTTATTTTTATTATTTTGGTTTAAATTTTATTACCTTTCACTAATTTTAAAGATGCAACAAAAAAAAACTAATTTGAAGTAAAAATAAATTTCAAAAAGGATATGATAGGCGCGACTCGAACACGCAAGCTCTCCCACCCAAAGGGAGCGACAAGCCAGTTTGTCTTCTATCATTTAAGAGAAACTCTTATTCTTTTAAGTATACTTTATATTTTTTATTTTTTTTTTTAGGTATTAATATTTAATTTTAATAAAAACAAAAATTTTTTTAATTTTTTTTTTTTCAAATAAATTGAAATAATATACTAAATTACAAAGAGCAAAAGTAGAAAAAAAAATTTTTTTTACAAATTAGTAAGACCGAAGGGAATTGAACCCTTATAATATCCATTATGAGCGAACTGCATTAACCTATTATGCTACAGTCTTTTGTATTATGTTCCCTTATCCTAAAAAAGGATAAATCAATAAACAAAAAAAAACAAAAAATTTTTTTTGAGCAGTAAAGGAATCGAACCTTTTACGGTTATAAACCAATTCTTTTACAGAGAACCACCATTACCAATCGGATCACCTGCCCTACTTTATTTAAAGTGTAATATAATCAAACTAAACAGAAAGTCTCTCTTATATGTTGTTTTTTGGTTTTTTTTTCTTGTTGTATTTTAAGTAACAAAAAAGAATCGGGTATTCACTCTGAACAACAAAACTAGGATAAAATAAAGTAACAATTTTAGCTTACTGTTTCATAATATTTAAAAAATATAAATAAAAAAAATACTTTTTTTTTACGGTTTAAAACTTCTCCCTATTTGTATAGTATTGTTAATAATAATTTTAAATTTTAATTAAAAAAAAAAATTTTTTGTATAAATAAACTTTTAATTTTTATATTAATAGGGTTTAAAAAAAACCAAACCCTATTTTTTTTTAGTTAACAATAATTAAAGAGAATCTAAGAAACTTAAATAATTTTCAACTGAAACTGCTTCTATAGCTGTAGGCATAAATCCGTGATATACTCCACAAATTTCAGAGCATTGACCATAGAAGACTCCTGTTCTTTCAGTTAATAATGAAGCTTGGTTTAATCTACCTGGACAAGCGTCAATTTTTAAACCTAAAGAAGGAACAGCATAATCATGAATTACATCTGCCAAGTAAATATTATTAATTTTTCAAGTTTGACTAATGTGGAAGGGAAATTTTATATAACAGTGGAGACAGAATATATGGTTTTATTAATGTTTGCAGCTTAGGCTGGCATTCCGGTAATACATATATTCTTGGGCTGTTCTTTTTATAGCCTTGAATTGTACAATTGATAGCATATCTTATTTTTAATACATTTATTAATTTAACCACTTCCTGTATGGTATAACTATCTGTACACAAGACTAGTCCTTTGTTTAAAATGGCTCCGCCACCCATAACCCAATGAGCTATAGCTATGGGAGTTAATAAATCATAAACGTTATCTGGAATTACTTTTATGCTATCTCTAAAAAATAGTCTAAATAACTCATTAAAACAAGGTAAATATCTTGTACTAAATTCTAAGCCATAATGAATTTTCCCTTTCCGTTTAGATTAGGTTAAAAAAGGTAAACTAGAACAATAATGAGAAAGAGACATAAAGGAATCAATCACCTAAAAAGCTCGATCTACAGATTGTTTAAATTTGAATCTAGTATTAGAATTTAGACTATATTTTTCTAACCAACCTTCCGATAATAGTTTACCTACTATTACAGAATAAGAATTTGAAGTTAAAAATATTAAATTTTGTAAAGTTTTTGAAAATCTACCCTTATCTAAGGCGGAGCCTAAATTTGAACCTTAGAGAACTAAAATTTTACAGTTATTGTTTTCCCTATTATTCCTATTTGGCTACGAGGACTTTGTTGAAACTTAACTAATGATTTTGAGATCTTTATTTTTAGTGCTTTACTAATTAATAATAATAAATACTTGGACTATATCTTAATCTTAAAAAGATTTCTCGCGTGTAGTCTCTGAGGAACCTACTCTCATGGTTATTTACCTTAAGTTAGTTTCCTGCTGATTGCTCATTGTATTAATTTAATCTTTGTTACACATATTATTAAAAATAGGTAGATTAAATATTAAAGGTTCCCAGCATATAGCGAGATTCGAATTAAATTTCATTTTAAATTTAATAAGGGCAAGATGTCTTACCTGTAACTATTAATCTGATATGTGTATCAACAGGTACTACTACTCTATTGTCAACATCTAATAGTCTAAATTGACCTAATTCTAAATCTGATTCAGGTATCATATATGAATCGAATTCGATAGGGTCTCCGCTTTCTGTTACATAATCGCTATATTCAAAACTCCAATACCATTGATGCTAGATATTTCTATCTAATCGACTGTACATTAAGCAATATAATTTGCCATATATTAAAAAAATTTCAAATTTAAAATATGATTATATCACCCACCAGTGACCCAGTCTGTTGCAATAAACGATATAACAAATAAACTCATTTACTGACAGTCTTGTACTACGAAACGGTATTAATTTCAATATAGTATTTTAACTGTTTTCACTAGTGTCGCCAAAGGAAAATACAAATATAAATATATATATATTATAAAAAATAAAATTTAGACTATAAAATTCTATTTTACAAATGTTTTCCTTAAAGAATTCCGTCGAATTCTTAGAGATATAAAAATAAAAATTATCTCACGACTATCATATATTTGTACTTTTTATTAATCATTTGATTAACTTTAAATTAATTAATTTAAAAACTAAAACAAAAATTTTTTGTCAAAAGACAACAAAAAGCGAGTAAAAAGAACTTGATAATACATTATCTTCGCAAATCTAAGTTTAAATTTGATAAAGAAAAAGCAAACGACATAAGCTAATAAAAATGATAAAAACAAACAAAATTTTTTATTTAGAAGGTAAACCTAATTTATAATACATAGAAACATGTAAAAAAGGTAAAATTAAAGTTTCTAACTTAGAAATAGAATTTTTTTTAATATAAATAGAATATTTATTTTTAAGAGTTATTTTTTGGATTGTGCAATCTAAATCAAATTTATTTTTTAAAACAGTAGTAAGATATACCACTTCAGTGTAAGTAAAACTATTACAAGAAATTCTTACACCACCTCTACCCCCTGTACTTGGAACAAAAGTTCCATCATCGCTAATCCAAACAGCTAAAGTTAAAGGTGTAATATAATTTTCAATATTAAAGGAAACTATTTTTGTTCCTTTTTTATAAAATAAATTATAAATCCAAACTAAACTCCTAAAGGTGAAAGTATTAAATTCATAACCATAATAAATTTTATTAATACCTTTAATTGTTCTTGTATATTTTCTAGGTTTATTGTTACTACAATATCCTTTATTTAAAAAGAATTCGTATAAACAAAATAAATATTCTTTGTGTATAATACTTTGTTTAATACACAATCTAACCCCTTCACCACTTCTATTTATAGCATAACCGTCTCCTAGTAATAAACCAAAAATAATAGAAATTACATCAATATTATGTGGACCTATCCGTTTGATAGCTCTACATTGCGTGTGAAAAGATTTATTATACCCATATAATAAATAATTTGAGCCTAATGTTTTCTTATGGTAAAATTTATTTAAAGGACAAAGTATTTTTGAGGATTGTATTAATTTGTTTTTACCTAGATTGTTTTTCCAGGTGTCTTTTTTTTTATTTAAAATATATGATTTCAGGCCATTTAAACAAAAACCTGTTACTTTGATTGTAATTGTTGGTGAAATTACTTCATCTAATAAATAAAGTAATCGGAATGAAGGAAAAGCAATAGCGATTAAAATTAAAGCTGGAGTAATTGTCCAAATTAATTCTATTAATGTCGATCAAATAAATAGTTTCCTATTTAAACGGACTAAATCTTCATCCTTATTTAATTTGTGTCCCTTTGAGGCCAAGGATGTTTCGCGTCTAATCTCTGAGGAACCTACTCTCTCTACTTTGTTAAAGATTTGGTTTCCTGCTGATTGTCCAATCTCTAAGATTGTCACTATTAAAAAGTACTTAAAGCTCTAAGGAGTTTCCAGCATATAGCAAAATTTATATTCACAGTTTTTTTTAAATCTAAAATTATTGAGATGAGAATCTATACCGATCTTTAAATATTTCACCTGAATTTTTATATCTCGTTACAGTACTTTTACTTATCCCTAAAAAATTTGCTGCTTTTCTTATTGAAATAAAACAACCTATTAATTTAAAACCTTCCTTATCACATTTTTCATAAATATTAACAGAACTACCATTTGCTACACTCATTTTTAATAAAGTTTCATCAGAATGTTTTCTTCCTAAAGCTTTTTGTCTCATCAGTTCTTTAGTTTCTTCTGAGTGAGATTTGCCAAATAAAGAGTTATTTACACCTCTTTTTTTTAAACTCATCAGTTCTTTAGGGTTTTCTGAATGATTTTTGCCTATTAAAGGAGATTTGTCCTTCACATATACTCCTTTTAATGCTTTACTTATTTTAGCTTTAGTTTCTTCTGAATGTTTATGATTTAAAGAACTTCCGGCAACTTTTAGTAAATTATACTTTGGTTCTAACTTATCAAAATAATACAGTTCTCTTTGATTTAACTCAGAATTATCGCAATACTCTAAAATAGTTAAATAAAAATTAGAATAACCATATTTAATTAACGCTCTACTTATTATTAAAGCGTCTCTATTTTTTAGATAACTAAAACTAAAATATTTAATAAATCTTTTGGATAAATCTTTAGATTGTCCCACATAAATATCATTTGTAAGTTTATTAGTCCACATATAAATACCTGATTTACCTTTATTTTCTTTAATTATAGTTTGTTTTATAGAAAAAGGATCTTCATATCTTTTTATCGGGTACGGTTCACCGTTAATAATTTGATTCGTAGATAAAGTACTGTAAGAACAAATAAAAATTTTATTTAACACTAAATTATTAGATTTAAAACACTTTTGAAACGGCACTAACCTACCGTGATTAAGGTATTTATGTGCTATAGGATTATTTTTATAATTGTATGAATAAACTATAGTACCTAATACCCAGAAAACAGATATACAAATGATCACTATATAGAAGAATAAAGTATTGTGCAATTCAACGATACCTGTAAATCCTGGAGCTGCACTATCTTGAAACCCAATTTGCCATGGTTCAGGAGCATCATTTAAAATTTTATTTAAAAATAATACATTTAAATCAAAACCTTTGCCTATTAAATTAAAAATCATTTAGTTTATATTTAAATCATCTTTTTTAATCTGTTTATTTTTAAATTTTACTATTAATTTCTTACTTTTCATTATTTAAGATTGTTTAATTTAAAACTTAAATAGTTATAAAGGAAGTTTACTAATAAAATCAATTTAAAATAAAATAACAGATTTAAAATTAAGCTTAAACAAATTCTTTTATTATTAACATTGCTTATTCTTTGAGAATTAACAAGTTTCCTATACTAAAACAAAGCACAAACATTCAGATTCTAAAGCAAACTGATTGTAAATAAAACAAAATTTTTTTTATTTTTAAACAATCTTAACTTTACCTTATTTTTAATAAAAAAATTTAATCTAAAAAAAAAAGATGTTTTAAGGCAGTAAGAAAACCTTAAAACTAAAAAGTTTAAAAAATTAAATAATTAATTGTTATTAATTATTTTAATAACAAAAATTTATCTCTGAAAGGGTTGAAAAAAAGTTTAGAGGAACAATTTAATAATAAAATCTAAGAAGTAAAGGATTCGAACCTTTGTTTACTGTCCAAGCTCCCTCTGTGTAAAAAAAGCGGAATAATCCAACTTATATTAAAATAAGCCTAAAGTCGTTTCAATAAATTTCACAATTTAAATTTATTAAATAAAAAGAACTATTTTGTATTATAATAATAAAAATATAATTAATTTAATAACTTATTACAATCTAATATTTTTATTAATTAAAAATACTTATTCTTTAAAATTTAAAAAACTAAATGAATAATAATTATTTTAATAACTCTAATTATTTAGAAAAGAATTTTTTTTATTGAAAGGTAATATAAAAAAACTTTTGTAAAAAAATTTTTGTTTTTTGTTGTCAATTATAGTTAGTTAAGAATCACATAAAAAAATTATGGTAAAACCTTTTAAAGGTTTATTTAAAATTTAATATTAACACAAATTCTTCCACCCTTTAATTTTAAACTACAATAAAAAGTTATATTAAGACATATATATTAATATATAAAAAAATCTTGCTAAGTATAGGGTTTCAATTAAAACTGTTTTTTTTATTTAAACTTTTTATCTTAATTATGAATATAATAATAAGAATCCAATCATTAATGAGAATAGCCCAGTTGCTTCGGCTAAAGCAAATCCTAAAATTGCATAACTAAATAATTGTCCTTTTATTTGAGGATTTCTAGCTGTAGATGCAATTAAAGAAGAGAATATAAGTCCGATACCGGCTCCGGCTCCGATTAAACCAGAACAAGCTAAACCTGCTCCAATGTATTTTGCTGCTGCTAACATAGTTAATTTATTAAAATTATAAATAATAGTGTCTAACGCATATATTATTTTTTTTTAGAAAGAATAAAAAATATATACTACTTATATATTTATGCAAATATTATTTTTGGAAATTTGATTTTATTTTAGATTAATAATATATAGGGGTGTTTAAATTTAAATTTTAAAAAGTAAAATACAAAAAAAATTTTTTTTTTTAATTAATTAATTAAAATTACCATAAGATAAAAATTAAAGATGAAATATAAACAATCATTAATCTAAAAATATCAACACCTAAAATAGAAGTAGAAGGTAAAATACCACTAGTATCAAGTAATATAGGACTAAATATTAAAAATAATAAAAACAATAAACCTAATGTTATATATAAAGCATAAGTTGTTATTACTCCTGTATCTAATTTAGCTATATTATCTCCTGTATTTTTTAATACAGTTGAGATCCCATGAGGTCCTACAGTTTCAATCACTCCTCTATCTAATACTTTAGATATAATATAACCTAAGTGTAAACCTTTACTGATTATAAATTGATTATATAGTATATCAAAATAATATTGACCATTTAAGAAACTATAAATTTTTCTAAATAATGAATTATCAGAGAAATTATTTATAATATTTGGAGAAATATGATATAAATATATAGCAAGTAATCCACCAATTATACTTAGTATAGACGGTAATAATTTTAAACCAATATTCATAGAAAATTCTGCTTCTACTAAAGAAATATTATTAGGATGTATATATAAAGCATTACCAAAAAAATCTGTAGCTATTCCTACAAATAAATCTGAGAATACAAATCCAAAGAAAATACTAAATAAAGATAAAAATAATAAAGGTATTACAACAGCTAATTTAGCTTCATGTACGTTTACATAAGTTGAACGAGAACCATTAGGAGAGGTTAAGAATACTAGAGAAATTAATCTAAATGAATAGAAAGATGTAAAACCTGCAGTTATGCTACCTAAAACATAAGCGTATGTTGAACTAAAGCTATATTGAGAATAAGCTAATTCTATAATTAAATCTTTACTATAGAAACCAGATAGCCAAGGTAAACCTAATAAAGCGATAGTTCCAACTAACATAGCAGAATAAATAAAAGGTAAAAATTTTATTAAACCACCTAATTTTCTAATATCTTGCTCATCCGCAGCACTGTGAATAATGGCACCAGCACCTAAGAATAATAATGCTTTAAAGAAAGCATGATTAACTACATGCATTAAAGCTACATTGTATTGACTAAGACCGACAGCCATTACCATATAACCTAATTGACTAATAGTACTGAAAGCTATTATTCTTTTTATATCGTTTAAAACTAAACCACAAGTTGCTGCGAAGAAAGCAGTAGAAGCTCCTATTAATGTTATTATTAATAATGCTGTTGGACTATATTCTAATAATGGAGAAGACCGTACTAATAAATACAACCCTGCTGTAACTAGTGTAGCAGCATGAAGTAAAGCACTAACAGGAGTAGGAGCCTCCATAGAACCTGGTAACCAACTATGTAAACCCAATTGAGCACTTTTAGCCATAGCACCCATGAAAAGTAACAAGCTTATTATAGTGATAGCTGTTTCATTCACAAAAGGCGCTAAAGAAAATATAGTTGAATAATCTAAAGATCCGAACATTGCAAATAAAGCAAAAAAACCGATACTTAGACCCATGTCCATGGCAATCAAATTTATCTTGCAATTAAATTTTTGGTTATTTTCTTTTTGTGTTCATTCTATCTTTGATTAATTGAATTTTAGCTATTCCTATAGGGCTTAGATGTTTACCTTCACCGATTAAAGTAGCAATTTCACAAAAATCTTGATAGTCTAATTGTTTGACCCCCTGAATTGAATGGGCTTTAAAAATAGGGATTATTTTATTATTTATGTCTACAAATTTACCCACTATAAATACTTTAGCATTTTCACTGTGAGAAATAACTTGTCCACAATTCAAATATTTAGCAATTAATTCTAATAATTTTTTATCTCTATGATGTTGCGAAATTTTAAATTTTAACTGAACAAATTGACTTATTTTATTTTTTGCGGCTTTTGAAATATTAACTAAAAAGCAACCTTCAGCGCTTGAAAATCCTGCAATCCAATTAGGATTTGGAATTTCAGTATAATTAATAATTGGTCGAGGCACTGGTTTATAATTAATAAATTCAGATTTTTGCAAATCAGATAGACCTAAGTTTATTGAGGCTCTAATATTAATAATTTGCAGTAGTCCTACGTCAGTCAAGTGAACCTTAGTGTTAATAAGATTAACAATTTGTTTAAATAATTCAAAATCCGCAGCCTTTTGAGATAGTAAAGTATAATTTACAAAGTGTGGAATTATAAAATTTGTTAAATCATGAATTGAATTTACTCTAAAGCTTACTTCGCTTCGATTATTTTTACTTACGATGTTTCCGCTGGCAAAAAATTCTTGCAATTGTAATAATAATTTCATATCCCTAGTATGTAAATAGATTTGAAAACTCGGTTTTACGGCCCAAGCTACTCTTCCTTTTATCCGTTTTTCTTTATAGACAGATACACTGAAAGAAGCTTCACCGTCACAAAACCCAGTCACAAACCATGGATCTAGCCTAACTTTAGTGGATTGAACTTGCGCATAGGCGCTGGCACAAAAAAAACTTTTGATTTAATTGTTTAGAAAGGACTTTGAGTTGATAATTTCATTTGAAACCCATTAGAGTACACCTTAAGCTTCTAATTGGAAGTGTTAGAAGCCAACTACCGTCTACTCGTTGCTCTTTTACAGTTTAATTAGTTAAAACTGACTTAGATCCGCGATAACCCATTTCATTTTCATTCATCTTATGACTTATTACCATACCCAGGTAATTATTCTGGCCACTCTTATGCTTTCGGATAAGGCTTGGTATCATAAGCTTTAGGGTGTCCCCGGAGTTTGATAGTTTTTGGCACATTAGAGAGATCCTACCTCTCAAAGCACCAACTCTATTCATAGTTAAAGCTAAAATGGCAGCTTTATTAGCTTGAATTCTAGTAAAATAATAATTAATTAGTAAGTAAGAAACTACTCCTATACCTTCCCAACCTACAAACATTACTAAATAATTAGCACCAGAAGCCAATAATAACATGAAGAAAGTGAATAAAGATAAATAAGAAAAAAACCGTTGGTTGTGCATGGCCATCAAATTTATCATGCAATTAAATATCAGTAATATCTCTACCTCTATTCATTCCAGATTTAATTTTTCTAATTAAATCCAATCCATCTAGTGTAAGATGGGAACCAGTACTTATTAATTTAGCTACTTTACACCAATCAATAAAATCTAAAAGTTTTATACCGAGAAGAGGATTTTCCAAAAAAAAAGGAATAATTATATTAATTATATCCGAAAATTTAGTTATTATTAAAACAACCGCAGGTTTTCCTCCTGGATATTTGTATAACTTACCAGATCCTAAATGTTTAATTAAACACTCCATCAAATTTTTATCTTTTTCTTGTTGGCTTATTCTAAATCTTAATTGTATTTTATGTCCAATTACATAAGTTGGATCCTGTGAAATTCTAACATCAAAATTCCCTTCGCCAGTAACAAAACCTGAAATCCAATTAGGATCGGGAATGTTTTCTGTATTGATGAAAGGTCTGTCAACCGGAATAAAATCAACAAACTCAAACTTTAAGAAATCAGATAAACCTAAATTCATAGAAGCTTTAATGTTAACTATTGATTTTATTCCTTCAATTGTAAGATGAGCTTTATTGTTCATTAGCTTTACTACTTCTTTAAACAAAATAAAATCTGCTGCCTTTTGAGTTAGTAAAGAATATTTTTCTAAGTGATTAATTAGACTTTTTAAATCTGTTTTATTATAAACTGAATAATTTACTTTGTTCAGAGCTAGATTTTTATATATTGAACCTATTCCACCTAAAAATTGTTGCAATTGTAATAATAAAGATAGATCCCGCTTATGTAAACCTATTTGAAATTTAGGTTCAATCCGCCAACCTGATTTATGAGTTTTACTCTTAGTTATTATAATACTAAATGAGCCTTCACCATCTATCAGACCAGTCCAAAACCAAGGACTAATTTTAGATGAATTATTAAGGGTAGAAAATTTGCTAATATTTAATTGTTTAGAAGGGATTTTGAGTTGATAGTTTCTTTCGAAACCCATTAGAGTATACCTTAAGTGCAATAAATTTAGTTTAAGTTTATTACACCAACTACCGTCTACTCGTTGCTCTTTTACAGTTTAATTAATTAAAACTGACTTAGATCCGCGATAACCCATTTCATTTTCACTCATCTTATGACTTATTACCATACAAGGGTGATTAGTCCATCCACTTATAGCCTTTCGACTATAGTTTGGTACCATAAGTTTTAGGGTGTCCCCGGAGTTTGATAGTTTATACCCAATAAATGTTTTCCCAGAACATTTAGCAGGATCTGAAGACAAATAATCTATAGAATATATATGAATTAAACTAGAAATATATAAAACAGGAATAAACATTGAACAATCCTAGTTAACCTGGCATTGATGTCTCCTCTAGTAATTTTGTTAGAGGAATAGACATCAATAGTAGTTTAGTTACTCAGGGGTTATTGACCTCTTGGCAAAGGCTCTCCACTATGCGTAGTGTTTTTGCGAGAAATATTTCCCCCCTACGATCTCGCATTCGTTCTAGGATCCGACTGTACATTCGGACAGACATTTCAGCCTAACCCCGGTGAACCAGTCTGTAGCGACATCTATAACTGCCGACGGTCTTGAAGTATATTCTCATTAACCGTTAATTCACCTACTTGTATAAGCAAAGAATTGTTTGATTATAGTCTTGCTCAATTCCTAATAGCGATATCCTTTGTTAATCTTAGTATTACTTCTTATTACAAATTAGCACTGATAATTGTTTATGATAGCTTTGTAATAGGTGAAGTGGATACTTAAATATCTTTATTCGATCGCGTATATTATTAAAATAAAAATTTTTTTGTGATAGAAGCTAATTAATTTAGCTTCTTGTTAAATAAAAGCTTTAGTTGTAAAAAGGTAGCAGTTTAGATCTAGTATTTATAGGAAAATTTGCCCTTGTGGGAAATTAATTTTTAAAGAACTTATTTTGTCTGCACGCCCCGTACTCGTTACGCAGCGAAGCCTGCGGCGCTGCTTCGCGCTGTCCAGTAAATACTCTTACTCTTTTGATAAAATGCTTTTTAATTGCGACAGATCCACCCTGTCTTGTGAGGTCTTCTGTTGAATTGGGTGCGCTACGCTCCGCTAGGGCGAGGCTTGCATTAAAATCAAGATATTTACTTAAAGTATCCGGGTATAAGCCTACAATTTTAGCAGCTTCGCTTAAAGAATTTGCTAATAAAAAAGACCCATACTCTGTTAAGATTTCATACACACAGCAAACTAGTTTAGGTAGTATTTTTTTAGTAGTACTATCTATAACTCTTCCATCTGGAAGCCGTATAACTGTAGGTTCAGCATTTAATAAAATTTCTAATTCTTCCTGAGTTAAAAATTTAACTTCACCCTTATAATTTGATAATCTAAAATTATTCATTGTATTTGATAATTTTAAAATTAAGGCTCTGATTTTCTCTATTCTATGACCACCTTCGTAAATAACTTTACAAATAATTTTAAAATCGTAAAAATCTTTACCTTTTTTAGTTAAAAATTCCTCATTTTCAAAGAAAGGTATTAAATAATTATTCAAAACATTAATGTGTTGAATAGTAATTGAGACAGTACTTTTACTATTAATAGTTATAGCTTTTCTTGAAGCTATAGCTATAATTTGAGTGTTTTGAACTTTATATAAAGAAAATGTATCAAAACCTAGAGAAGCCTCTATGAATTCCTTTATTTTAAGCAATACAGGTAATTGTACTGCGGTATTTTCAAGACTAAAAATAGGTGTTAAATTATCTCTTCTTAAGAAAAAGGAGCCGTCTCCTTCAATGAAACCTAAAAGCCAACTTTTGGTGATTACAATTTTAGAATTTTCAGGTCTATCAAAAAGAATACGATTAGTATTCATATTATTTTTTAATACTAATATGCGATCCTTTATGCTATCAGGGTTTAAATTAGGAGCTCTATCAAAATATAAAAAATAAGCTTCTTTAAAATCTAAAAAATCAAGATACTTTGAAGTGTTTAAATTAAATTTATCGAAAATAGAGATTAGTATAGAAATCTCTTTTTGTTTTGTAATAGTAAAAATACATTCGTCTTTATATATCCGAACACCCCCTATTCTTAATCGATCTTTAATAATTCTTAAAACTTTTTCATCGTCTTTATGCAAAGTTATCTTAAACTTGAATACAAAACTTGAGATAGACAACTTATTTTTTTTTAAAAAAGGATTTATGATAAAACACCCCTCAGCATCTGTAAACCCTACAAACCACTCTAAAAATTTAGAGTCAATAGAACCTTTTTCATTTAACGAATCGTACCGGTTCAAAGTGGAATATTTCCTTATATTTGTTGTCAACCGTGTAGCCTTATTTTTTGAGTAAGTGAAGAGAGGTCTCTCGACCTGGGCATTGCAGACAAAAAGAGAACTTAGCCTTTTTACAAATAAAATAAAATTTATTTTAATAAATATCTTATACAGTTGGATTAATACCAACACAGCTCCAATCTCTACCGTTAGATAGAGAGCCAATAAATATACTGTTAATTGATCAAATAAAAATTCCCAAGAAATAGACATAAACTCAGAATCAACCCAACTTACTAAGTTAACTGAAACTGGTGAACCACAAATACCTACTTCATAAAAAGATATTGTGGCAAGTAAGGATGAAAGTATTAAACAAGTACAAGTTATAAAATGTGCACCTGTCACACCTATTTTTCTACCCATTAATCCTGAAATTAATGAACCTAGAAAAGGTAAAATTAATATCGATAAATACATTAAGATCTAAGTGAAATATTTCCTCTTAATCGATAATAAGCAACTAAAATACTTAAACCTACTACTGATTCTGCTCCCGCTATAGATATTATATAAATACCAAAAGTTTGGCCAATGTTGTCATCAAAACCAAAACTTGAAATAAGTATTAACAATGTTACAGCTAGAAGCATAATTTCAATTGCAATTATCATTAGGATTATATTTTTTCTGTTTAAAATAAAACCTAATATTCCTATTAAAAATAATGCCAATGCAAGATTCATTTTTTTTAGTTGCTAATAACCATAGGGGTATGAGATGCTATAAAAACAAAAAGGGATATAAAAATATAAAGAGAAATAAAATTAAAATAAATTAACTTTCAACACTTCATATATAATATCTCTCGTTAGAACAATAAAATGATCTTTTGATTATTCTAATCTATAAATTAAGGACAGAAGTCCTAAGAAAATAGGCTCTCTTTATCATTTGTTGCAAAACCTTAAATGAAAAGGTAAGAATGAATGGGGTTAATTAACTAAAAACAAAAAACCACTTTTTTTAACTTAGTCTAATCTAATTACTTACAAGTTTATTGATATAAATCAACTTATGTTGTAAATAAATTAAATAAGGGATTAAAATAAAAATATATTTTTAGATTTAATTGTATGTATTATTTATTCTCAGATAAAGTTTTAAAAATATTGGTAAGATAAAATTATTCTAAAAAAAAATTGTTTTTGTCTAATTGGTTTTACCAAACAAATTTAAAACTTATAAATTTGAATCCCTAGTAAATTTAAGTTCTTTAAAAACAAATAATCAATTTCCTATTGTTGATTCAGGTTCAAGGTCATAGCCGTAATTCTGATCTGTATAAGCTAAACTTTGACCATTAGCACAACCATGTCTTAGTTGACTTATGTGATTCTGACTGATATCAGATGTTTCAATTTCAGGATTTTGAAATTGCATCACACCGTCAATATATATCATATTACAAGAAGCTAACAGTTTTTCACCTTCAGTGGCGTTAGGATTTTGAAGAACAGCTGCAAATTCTTCTTTGCAATCTTCTAGAACCTCCATAGGAGTATAATTATTAACTAAATCTTTATTAATAAATTGTACAAGTTCCGCTTTCTCAGCTTTTGCTTGTTCAAATTCTAAAATAGCAGGATGTGTATTATTAGGATTGTTATTAGCAAAATTTTCTATATTGTTAACATGGTTACTAAAATTAGTATTAAAAAGAGAAGAATTTAAAGGTTTTTCTCCTATTTCTAATTCAGAGTAATAATTAGGCGATTCTTTCAAACCATCAAATAAAAAGGCAAATCCACTATTAAGAATAAAATTTATATCATAATAAACAATCATATGATAAAGAGCAAAAACAAACGAAGGTAAACTATCTACAATATTTAAAGAAAATAAAGAGTCAACATGAATGAAAATGGACCATAAAGGTGAAACAATTTCAAAAATTTTTAGTAATAATACAGGGGCAACGACTGAGTACAATAAATAATGAAATATAAATGACATATAAATAAAAATTAAAATTAAACCTAATCTTTGAGAAATAAAAAATAATTCTAAATAATAAAACGTTAGATTAAAATTTAACTTAGATTTTAAATTAGCCAATCTTTGTTTAAGATTGAACAGGTAGCATGTTGAATGCATGAAACGGAACGGGACTTTTAACTGCCCATTCAATAGAGTTGGATGTAATTGTTTCACTGGAAAAGGTTTTACTGGTAGTAAAGTAGGATGGCACAGCCCAAGGATTTTCACTAACTTCTTTACCGTTAATGAATAAATCATATACTATATATCCAAATAAAGCAGTTGCAACCACAGAAACAATAGATCCATAACTAGATACAGCATTCCATCCACTAAATGCATCCGGATAGTCTGGTATTCTTCTAGGCATCAATTTGTTATCATAGGGTAATTTAAACCCTATATCCCAATATTACTATTGGGTTCAGATTATGTCATCAATAAATATATAAATTTTTATATATTATTGTTGGGCGCTTGTATCGAGATTATTGTTGAAGTAACTCACTCGTTAATCGTTGAACTCGCTTATTACTTATTTTATATAATATAATATAATATAATATAATATAATATAATATAAAATAATACTTCGTAATAAGATAAGCTGCAAGTTAACCTTTACTAAGGTACTTCTTGCAATTCACCCAATTTAGCGGTAATATATAAATAAATTTTATTACATATTACATATTACATATTACCGGGGCAAAATAAATACTTTAATGAAGTTTTTTACGGCTAAATATTTTACCTTTGTAAGGTAAGCCGCTTTTAATATATTTAGTTAAGGTGTCTTTTCCCATATTAAATTGTTTAGAACAATTTACAGTTGAAAATTCTCCGAGATAAGACATATTTACGCAATTATAAACATAAACTAATTTAGTTATTTTAGCTAAAGTAACAGCTGATTTTGTTTTACCAAATAATGGATTATTACTACCGCTTCTATCTTTAGTTTGCATTTCTATAAAAATTTTAGATTTAGTATGCCCAAACATTGGGTTTAATTTACCTAATCGTTTTAAACCAAATTCAGGTTTATGTTTAAAACCTTTAGTGGATCCTGCGACTTTAGCCAAATTTAAAACAATGTTTTTATATTTACTAAATAAAATATCTAAATAAAATTGCTCTCGCGATAATAAAATTTCTTTTGTCACAGACCCTGAAGTACCTAAATCCTCTAATATAGCTAAAGCAAAATTATGCAGACCGTAATGATTTAAATTATGATAAATAGGATAATTTCTTTTTAGAAAACTAGGCCTCCAATAACTTAATAATCTTGTTGAACCGTTCCAAGCACTATCTACATATATTTTTCCTGTTATAAGATTTACCCACTGATAAATAATAGATCGTTTTCTATTCTCAGATCCTATTAAATTTCTATAATAATTAGGATTACTATAAACTCTTATTGGAGTGTTTAACCATTGCGGTTTTATATGAGGTCCAAATGGAAAGTTAACATTCTTATTACGTCTATGTTTCACAGAAATAGAAAGAGGAACAAGATTAAAATATAAAACAGTAAGATCTTGAAAATCAACAAAATAAAGTAAAAATTTCTCATCAACGATAAAATAAAAATTAACTAAAATAAAAACTAACATTTTTCTAAATATATTAAATATAATCTCATTAAAGTATAAAGAATAAAATTTACCCGAAATACCTAAAAAATGCATAGGGAAAAAGGTTAAATTAACCCCAATAAACAATAACCAAAAATGTACTTTAGCTAATAGTTCGTTGTATTTTTTACCTATTATTTTAGGTGTCCAATAATAGAAACCTGCAAATAATCCAAATACAACCCCCATTGATAGTACATAATGGAAATGTCCTACTACATAATAAGTCAAATTACCTTCTTTATTGACACTTATTAAAGCAAGGTATTTTAAATTATATTTATTAATAACAATAATGTTATTATTTACCTTTTAAAAAGAAAGGTTTAATAACTGAACTCGTTTCACAACGAGGATCGGACTATATCTTATCTAATTATTAAACTTAATTAACGTTCGACTACCACGTATAGTCTCTACGGATCCTACTTCTATCCTTTTTTTTTAGTAATATTAACTTTAAATAGGATAGTTTGGTTTCCACGGTATAGCCTTTTAAACATGTAGTGTAGAAATGCTTTAATTTTCTATTTAAAAGATTTTACCGTTAGCAATATATAATAAAACAATCAAATTAAATTACTTAAATATTACCGACAAATTATTGGGTATAATTTATCACAGTGGTAAGACAGCACAACACTTATTTAAAAAGATCTTTAAATTTATTAAATGAGAGTGTTTTTTCTCCTAGTAAAGGATATTTAATACAATGGTCTATAATTTTTAATAAAACTGATTTACGGTAAACTTCAATAAACCAAAATTTATTGTTTATATTTCTTACTTGATTTGAAATATTAAAATAATTCTTAATATAATCTAAAATATATTTATCTTTGTTCTGCCCTATAGAAAACGAATGGTTATTATCTTTAGTTCTAATCGAGAAACAACCCTCTGCTTCTATAAAACCAGATAGCCATTCATTAAAATAGGATTTATCAAAGTTAGGATCTTTAATATTATAGTTTAAATATTTTTTATTTCTAGTCTTTAAATACCAATCAACGTTTTCTTGTTTAAAACATTCTAACATAAAGGCTAGTTGTGCCCTTAATCTGGATGTTAAAGGCGGATAATAAGTAAAAATTTGAATCATTTTACGTATTTGTTTTTTATCATTTACAACCCAAATAACAAACTTATCCTTTCCAACTAATTTAACACTACCTCCAATATAACGTTTTATTAAATTCAACATTGCGATATTTTCAAAACAGGTTCTTAATTTTATTTCCAATCTGTATTGAAGAAACTTAGACCTCCAATGATTAACTTGAACACTCCCATCGCCGTCCATTAACCCTACCCAAAATTTATGAACATAATAAGGATCTTTTTTAATTCTATCGTGCATAGCATTATCTAGACTTGCGTTAGCTAAAACTACTCCAGTTACTCCACCTAATGTGAATAGAGCTAAGAAACCTATAACAAAAAGTAAAGGACTTGTTACTCTTATACTTCCCCCATAGCAGGTAGCTCATAGTTAGGCCTTTAAACTTTTCAGTTTCAGCTGGCTTATCTTCTCAGTATAAAAATGAATTAAATAAAAACATATTAATTTATACCTATTTAGATTGTTACATCTAAAACCCGTTACCGGTGAAATGGACCATTCCTTATAATCCCATATATAATTAAATTTTACTGCACTATTTTATTTTTAATAAATTTCACTAAAATAAAATAAAATTTTATTTTTAATTTACAGCAATAATTTTATTATAGTTAGGCGATCATGTGGCGTCTGGCCTCTACGCTTTTACACAACAGTTTCCAAATTGTGATTTAGTTCGACGATAGTCTTAAATTTATTTTTATTCTAAACTTAAGATTTCCCTCGAGTTTGCCACCTCAGAACTGTAAAAACAAAAAACGTTTAAACAATTATAACTTGCTTTTTTTTTTCTAGAGCTAGCTAGATTAAATCAAATAATTTATTTATTAAATTTTGTAACAAAAACAAACAAAATTTTTTTGTTTTATTTTTAACCTTTAAAAGGCAAATTTAATTTATATCTCATAGATTTACAAATATACGGTAAAATATGAGGCTGTAAACTTAGCATGGATTTAGTACTAATATATATAGTAGGCTGATTTCTTTGCATGTGTATACTACATTTTAAATTAAATTTATATATTAAAATACTAACAATAAACACTACTTCTTTGATAGTAAAAGACTGTGTTTGTAAAGTAAGAGCTCCTGAAGTTTTAGTCCCATCACAACAAATCCAATGAGCTAAAGCCTCATAGTTTAATAAATAATATAAGTCTAAAGGAACTATTTTTGTTTTTTTATTATAAAAAATATTATAGTAATAAGTAAAACAAGGTAAAGTTCTAGTAGCAAAATAAATACCATAAAAATATTTATTTTCAATTTTAGATTTCGATAACATAGGATAACTTGAGCAATAATGACTAAATTTATTGAAAACATACAAAAAATATTCAATTTTATCTAATGATTGTTTAAAAAAAAACCTTGTATTACCTGACTTATTTATTTGCAACCAACCATCTGATATTATAATACCTATTAAAATAGATTTTATGTCAAAATTGTTTCCAGCTAAAATAGTATTAGGTATTTTAATCATGTGTCTAACTATAATCGTATAACCAGGATAACCTACTGTACTAAAAATATTAGAACCAAATACCACTAAATCTTTACAACTATTATTTGAAGGCAAATAATTTTTATTGGCTCTAGGAAATCTATTAAAAAGATTTATTGTGCTTAAGTTTTTGTTTACAATTCTGCTGGTCATATCTCTAGTCATTTTAGGTTTTATATTCTGCTTTTTAAACTCCCCTGGTAGGGCCTGTTCGATTGGAAAAGAGTTCAAACTATTATTTTTGATAATAATTTTATATTTATTGTTAAGTAGTTTTTCTCCTTCATTATATTTTCTTAAAGTATTTGGACTTATATTAAGTCCCTTAGCTGCTTTTCTAACTGAACCATAACTAGTTGTTATATTTGTATCTAGATTAGTTATTTCAACTTTGTGACTATTAGATTTTATTAAAGAAGTAAGGTGTGCTTGCAATTTATCTGATTGTTTATACTTTTCAGTATAATTAGTTGTTTCTTGCAAAGCCAAGTCCTTGTTCAATAGTTGATTACTTTTTTCCTTTCGACTAAAGGCAGCTTCACTAATTTGAAATTTAGTTAATTCTGAATGTTTATAAACGGTTCGACTTTTTATACCTTCTTCATTATGAAGATAACCCAATCCTTCATTATTTAAAATGTTGTATTCAGGTTTAAGTAAATTTATATAATAAATTTCTCTTTCTCTAACGATTAATTTATCACAATATTCTAATATTTCCAATTTAAAGTTAGAATAACCGTTTTTTAATAAAGAAGAGTATATAATTGAACTGTTTCTTCGTTTTTCTAATTGAGATAAATTGTAATAATCATAAAATCTCTTTCTTAAATTAACAGAACTTCCTACATAACTTTTCCCCGTTAAAAGATTTTCCCACCGGTATACACCTGATTGATCTTTATTATCTGAAATGATCTCAGATTTTGCCAAATCAGCATTTTCATAAACTTTAACTGGAGTAGCTTGATTAGAGGGTATATTATGATAGCTTCGATTGAAGGACCCTATTGTTTTAAATTTAATATTTTTATAGAGAGTTTGAAAATAATTATTTGTTATCTTCCTTTGATAAGCAGATTTGTACGTAATTTGACTAGAATTTCTCTTGCTGAAGGAGAATGACAACCAAGAGAAGATTTTAATTCCAGTTGGACTATTTTTTTTTCTTAAGAAAATTTAATTTAACCACGAATATTTTTTAGTCTTTCAGCTAAAACAAAAAAATCGGAAAGAATTTTATCTAGTTTACTTCGACTTTTAGCATTTGAGTTTTTAAAAGCTTTTGCTTTAATAACAAAAGCCCGCCAGATTAAATATTCAAGATATTTGCTAGATTGAAGTGGGTACTTATCTAAAAAACTAATAAGATAATCACAAGTTTCTAGATTAAAGATAATCACGTCCACTCGACTATTGTCTGTTCTAATAAAAGCCTTTGCAACAAAAAACTCAGCGATTAAATTTATAATCTCAAATTCCAGAATATTCCGTGAAAAACCAAAAGTATGTCGCAATTTATTATAAACATCTAGTTTCCATCCTTCTGCTAAAATAGTTAAGTTAAAATTATAGTATAACGTTCATACAAACTTAAAATTTCCCTCACACCTGTCATTGATTTATGTGCACCGGCACTAATTAATTCAACAGCTTTACACCAAATAAAAAATTAGAGGATTTTCTACTTAATAAGGGAAAAGATTTAAAGTGAGGGATTATAAAATTACACAGATCTCCAATTTTAGTAACTCGGTAATATACTCTATTACCTACTACATAAATTTTACCAACACCAAAAAAACCTTGAATACGATCTAAAACTTCCTTATTTTTAAGCTCCACTAATATCTCAAAAGTGGTTATTATCTCCCATTTACTATTAGATTTGCGCAAGGAAGGTATAATTAAAAAAGATGCAGATCTATCACAGAATCCAGTTATCCAGTGGGGATTTATTGGTTTCACTCCCTGCTGTAAAGAAAGTGTACGTTGGGGGATAGTTTGTGTGTTACGAAGTTTAACAAATTTAGAGTTAAGTAAGGTTCCCTTTTGGTGATTTTCTTAAGAAAAATAGGACTATACCTTAAACTATTACAGTTCTTTTGCGTCTAGTCTCTGAGGAACCTACTTTATTGTGTTTTTTGTTTACCAATATTTGGTTTCCTGCTGATTGTCCATTGTAACAAACTTAAAATTTTTACTGTAAACAGTGTAAGTTATCTTGTTAAAATAAAACACCTTTCAAGAGTATTCAAGTTTTTAGGAGTTTCCAGCATATGGCAAAATTCGATTTAAATAAGATATATTTAAAAAGGGCCCCAATTGACCGCAATTACCATTGTGAAATAGCAGATTAACCCTCTCAGTAACTAAACCAATAGGTTGTAAACCATCTTAATGAAAATAAAATTAAAGAGATTAGTTAAAAAGCCTTTCCCGAACCGTACGTGCACCTTTCGATGCATACGGCTCTCCACCTAAATAAAATTTAGGCTGTTTCCCTTCAATAATTTTTAGATAAAAATAGTTATTATCTTTATTATTTACTATGGAAACTCCGTCAACCTAAATCTTTCGGAAATAGGTTGATCCCAAGTTCTTATTTAAAATCCATTAATATTTTTTTAGGTAAAACCCTTTAACTTTCGAATTATTGGCTCTTAATAATTGAATGCAGCTACTCACCCAATCCAATACTTATTTATACTAAATAAATTATAAACCAAAAACCAAAAAAAAATTTTTTTGTTTTTATTGTGAGACCAAAAAAATGCTCTCAAATTGAAAAGTAAAACTTTCAGAAGAGAACAGAATTATAGAACTATTACTTTAAAAATTTATTTATAATATAAAATTCGAATACTAATTTTACCATGAAAATCGTAGCTCAGAGATGACCATTTAACTAAAAAAAGTTAATAAATCTCTTTTTTAAACATGCTATTGTCAGTTTCAAATTACTTTGAATACCTAAGTTTAATGCTTTACACCCTAATAAGTTATTTTATATAAAAATCTTTTTACAAAGTAAGGTTTAATAAATGGTTTAATTTTATCTAATTCAACTTTATTAATAAAAATTCTAGCCTTATTATTGTCAAAATGAATAGTTGATTTTATATTAAATTTTACCAAAAGGATATTCATTAACAAAACAACTTCTTTAATAGAGAAACAATCAGTACATAAAATAACACCTTTATTTCTTTTAGCTCCGTCCCCCATGATCCAATGTGCTAAAGCAATATAATCTATATATTGAAATAGTTCAAAAGTTATACTTTTTATCTTATTATTTTCAATGTAAAAAAGTTTATAAATCTCATTTAAAGACTTTAACTGTCTAGTTTGAAATTCTAGACTAAAAATTAATTTCCCTCTTTTTATGGTTTTTTTTAAATAAGGATTATTTGAACAATATACAGATAATATATTAAACACAGACCACAGATATTCAAAGTTTTTTATACTTTGATGTAAGCTTATTCTAGGATTCCAATGTTGTCTTTTTTGAATATGACCATCACTTAATAATAAGCCAATCATTATACTTTTATGATAATCTGTAATATAAAACCCATCTCTTATTTGTTTAGTTAAAATACCCTTCTGTAATCTATAATAACTATTGTTTTTATGATTCCATAGTATTAATTCATTTTTATTTTGAGTGGGTTTAATTTCCTTTCTGTGTGTAAGATTATTATATAATTTATTATTAGATAAGAACAAAGGCGGAGTATTTTTCACCTTAAATTTATAATTATATATATTTAAAGCTATACTCAAGATTTTAAATAATGAAATGGCGCACGTAGCTGCTGTAAAGTAAGCTCTTGTCAAAAAATGGACAGTCTCTTAGTTTAATAAAATTAAAATAGAAATAAAGCAAATTTAGACAATTAAAATTAACGCCTTAAATTGTAATTGCTTTAAATAACTTTTTAATATTAAACTTCTTGCGTACTTGTCTCTGAGGAACCTTTAGTTGCAATACTTTTTATTTTTGTTATACCTTTATCTTCTAAATGTCTACCTTTAGTAATCATAATGTACACTTTTCGAAATTTAAGATAACTAACATATTTACCTGCAAAAAGATTAAATGAATCAAAATAACTGATTAACAATGCTGCTGTTTTGTAACCTGTGCTTTTATAGCACCATATTCCAGAATTATATTGAGAAAGATTTCCCATTTTTATAGTGTTATATAAAAGCTTTAAAGGAATAGCATCATTTTGTTTTATAGAAAATTCTAATCTTACACTATATCCGGTTTTATGCGTTTTACTTTTTACAACACTGATATGGAAACAACCATCAGCTTGAGCAAACCCAGCTAACCAATAATTATTTAAAGTTAAATTATTAGAAGGAGGTAATAAAGTGTAGTTAAAATCACCACTATAATTGTGTTTTATTAGTTGATCATATTTAGGCTTACTTACTAATTTTCCGTTTATCAAAGATAAAATAATAAATAAACCTTTTGCATTTTTACAGATATATCTTACTGCTTTTTTGTTTTTAATTTTGTAAACATTACCAAATCCAATTCGTTTTTTTATAAAATAAGCTAAAGAAATATCAGTTTCAGCAAAAATTATGTGTAATTCTTTTTTACCAAACCACCCATCACCTTCAATTAAACCGGCTAAAAAATAACCAAAATCAATATCAGTCAGATTAGATTTATGTTTAGGAACATGTTCGGAGATTTCAGGTAGATTAATATAACTATTATAAGTATTTTTAGTTCTTGCCGTAGCTTTTGTACTAAAACTAAAGTTTCCTGCTGATTGTCCCGAATTAAACTTTAAGTAGATTTTCCCTAACGCAACAAATACGAGTGGACTACAAAAACGGGAGTTTCCAGCATATAGCAAGATTTTTTCCGTGAACACAAATTTATCCACGTCCAACCCTACAGTAAACATGTGGTGCAAATTAGTTTTTTTACATTTTGAAAATTGAAACAATTATTCCTTTTTTAATTACAAAAAAACAAATAGGACTATCTCTTAATCTTTCAATTCAATGTATTTGTTTGTGGGGTTTTCTTTTTTTATTGAAGCAGGTCTTGTATTAAGATTAATACTATTATTAACATTAATTGTTTTAATTATTTCACGTATTTTTGTTAGACCTTCTATATTAAGGTGTTCCTTGTTTAAACACATATTATATATTTTACACCAGTTCAGAAATGAAATTGCTTTTGTAGTTTTTAGAGGATAAGTAATAAAATAATCATGCACAGATTTTAATCCTCTGAAAGAATTTACAGAATACCGAGAAACATTATTAGTTTTATTTCGAAGACTTACCCTTCCAAAACCAAACAAATTACGAATATAAATTAGTATTTCATCTGCATTTTTTTGATCTAACACAAATCGAAGTTTGACTCTACTTCCACTTAAGGTATTATGCCTTGCAAAAATATTCACATTGAAACATCCTTCCGCATCAGTAAAACCAGAGAACCAGCTATCTTTAAGTGTAGGGAACACTGGTTCAGTTTGAATTGAACCATATTTCCATAATTTCTTTTCAGTTAAGAATCTAACCCAAGAAGCAATTTGACTAATACGGTGAGGTAGTACAAGATTACCATGAAATAATAGAGCTAAAATAAAGAGCTCTTTATTTTTTGTTACAATAAAACGAAAATATCCATTTTTACCTTGAGAATAAAAACGCACGACTCCTAGACCTAACTTTTCTTGAACTTCATAAAGTATGTTACCCTCTTTTTGAGTTAAAACAAACCGTAATCGTGAAGAAGTAGAATTTATTTGTGTGTTTTTATTTAATAAAATAGCACCATCTCCCTCAGTAAAACCAATAAACCAAGTCAACCAATTAAAATCTATAGGTTTCAAACCTAAAGACTTACGTTCTGAATTAAACAAATCAAAATTGAAAGATTTCTCGCGTTTAGTCTCTGAGGAACTCAAAACATTAAGATTTCCTGCTGATTGAGTATAACTAGTAAAATTTTTACTATAAAAAGTATTTACTAGCATAAAACTGTTCCAGCATATAGCGAGATTTATTCCCTTTACTTCACAATAAAGGAGAGCCACCGGCTGACTCCATACTATGAACCCTAATATACCAATAGAGAACATGGCGTAAACCATACCAATGTAACCAAAGATTGGTTTACCTGTAAATGTTGAAATTACATGACTAACAACACCAAAAGCTGGGATAATTAAAATATAACAATTATTTAAGATTTACTAAAAATAAAAATAAGATTAATTAGTGAAATATCTCAAGAACTCACGTCCTTGTTAGGACTATATCTTAAACTTTAATTTCATTCTTTAATTTTTATTCATGGATTTTTGATTTTTAATTATTTTATTAAAGCCTGAAACAGTTAAATGTTCATTATTTTGAATTATAACATAAGTCTTTCTCCATTTTAAATAATTAACATGGTTTAAAGAAAGCAAATGATATTGATTAAAATAATCAATAATTTTTTTAGCTGATTCAAAAGTTATAGTATTATAACAATAATAATCTTGATTTTTATTATAATTAATATTACCTCCTAAGTAACTTTTAATTAGAGTTAACAATTCAATTTCTTTATAATCTAATTGAAAAGTTAATCTTATTTCAGGAACAGAATCAATACTACAAGTAGAACTATTTAAAATTTGAATATTAAACTTAGAAATAATATCAGAAAATCCACACAACCAATAATTTTGTAAATCAGAATTCTCATTTAAATTAAAAATTTTAACAGTATTGTGATTATTCACAACCTGATTTAAGTCAAGAGTTGTATTAGGCTGAAAAAAACCGGAAGAAAAATAAGGATTAGATAAAACATTATTTCTTATTTGATTTAATTTATTTTGACTTCTTATTTTTCCATTTATTAAATTAATTACTTTAGCTATACCCTGTAACTTACTTACTACAAAAATTATCGCTTTTTCGTTTTTGATTTTGAAAACTCTTCCAAAACCTAATCTTTGTTTTAAAAAATAAGCTAAAGAAGCATCTAATTCATTAAATTTTATTACTAATTGTAAATCAGAATTTTTAATAGAAAAATTACCTGCTGCATCAATTATACCAGCTAAATAATATCCAAAATCATTGTCATTTTTAGGTTTTAAATGAGTTGGCACATGAATAGAAACTTGTTTAATGAAAGTATTAGTTTTGTTGCGTAAAGTCTCTGAGGAGCTCTTGCTATTATTATTTATATAATATAAACCTTCCTCTAAATAATTATTAACTTTTTGAGTTGTAAGATTAGTAGTATTAGAAGGAGCAAAATTTCCTGCGGATTGACTTCTCTGTTTTAACTTTGTTACTAAATTATTTGCTAAACTGGAGTATTTAAAACTAAATGAAGTTATTCCCGCATATAGCAACATTAAGAAGCTTATAATTTTAACTTCTGGGTGCTTCTTTCTCTACAGAATATAATTTACTGTAGAAAGAGATTGGACTATATTTTCAACTTATTCCATTTGTTTATGAAAGCTAGCCAAGCCTTATGATGAATACTATCAGGTTGAAATGCTTTTAAATCGCGCAGATTGTAGTATTCTTTGATTAGAAAGAATCGGTGTGACTTCTGGCTTTTACATTTACCTTTGAAGTGATTTTGAATATTTAATATATCCTCACGACTTTGTACAGACCAATGATAATAACCATTTTGACTACTGTCGAAATAAATATTTCCACCGAAAACTTGTTTGTAGCACTGTATGTCTTGTAGTAGCTTATTTACAACTCGTATACTTAATTGAGGCCAATGATTTTTCGTGCTAATACCTACTGTTCCATCTGCATCAAAAAAGCCAGCAAACCAATAACTTGAAATATTTAATTGCACAGGATCGAGCACAGGAATATTCAATTGTTGGCAAACACGGTGTAATTGTACAAGACGTGAAGTGTGCCGAATTTGTCCATTAATGCAAAGGATAAGTTTCATCACTCCAGCCCGATTATGTAAACGGTAACGGTAAGCTTTAGCACCACTTCGCATTTTTATACCTCCACCTAATTTATTTTGGATGAATCGAAGAAGAGCTAAATCTTCTAGTCCCATAGTAATTTCAAGACTAGTGTAACCTTGTTTACTTACTTGTAAGCTACCGTCACCATCAATGATACCTGCTAGCCATTCACAAAAGTGTTTAGGATAAGTTGCTACGCGTGTAGTCTCTGAAGTTCCTACTAAACTGCTTATAAAGCGTCGTTGGTTACCTGCTGATTGTGTTATCTTCATTACATTTTTACTAGAACGGGATCGATTTGGTAATAAATCACTTATATTCATAGTAGTAATAAGAGAAGTCGAACATTTCCAGCATATAGCGCAGTTCATATTCAAAATTGACTTTGAATCGGGCCACTGTTGACCAAAAAACCCTATTCTTCTCAAATTTAAAATTTAAACCTTAGTAAAATTTGAATTATGTTTAGCTGACAAAAAAAGTAGTTCATAATACGATAGAGTTCGCTACCGGAAGAATACGACTGTACATTGAGCACTGTAAAACCTGCAATAATTAAACACAGTAAAAAAAAAATCACTATATTTAATAGAGAATTTAAGCACCTACCAGTGACCCAGTCTGTAGCGATTCCGCTCTTTGGACCTTTTATTTTTGTGTTTTTACTCAAATTAAACTGTTTAGTAAACAATATTGATATAACTAAAATTAAAATTTTAAATTAGTTAAGTCTTTTTAGCATTCAATGCTAAAACAATTGTAGATAACAGAGTAAAAAAAAAAAATTTTTTTTAAGAAGAGGGCACCGACGGTCTTGCTTAGGTAAGGTTTGACCGTTTTCACTGGTATTGCCAAACAAAATTAAGAAATAATTTTGTTTTAACCCTTCGTCAAGGGCTACAATATTTAAAATATTGGACTAGAATATTTAAAATATTGGACTAGAATATGGCACACCATTAAGTATAATTAATGAAATGTTCGCTGTTAAAGGTCTTAAAAAAATTTTTATAACATCTGCCTTGACAGCTTCAAAACTTACGTTTAACCGTATCCTTTATTCCTAGTGTTTAACATTATTTGCTTTTTCGCTTAATAGAATTAACTTTTTTAGCCATTTCTATTAAATCTTGTCTTAATAACGGATTTAAATGATCTTTATTATTAATTTTATCATGAATTTTTTGCCACAATTCTAAACTTTGAGCTTTTTTAGTTTTAAGTGGAAAATTATTAAAATAATTATATATTTTGTAACAATTATCTTTTCCAGATAAAATGTAAGAATAATTAGATTTAGCTGAGTGTGCTTCTATTACCCCTCCTTTAAATAATAAAATTAAGTGACTTAAAACAGGTAAATTTTCATCTCCTTTTTGTGAAACAATGTATCTTAATCTAAAGGCATTAGAAGGTTTGCTTAAAAAAGACACTGTAAAACAACCCTCAGCGTCTGTAAAACCTGATAACCAGCTATTATTTAAGCTAGGTAAAATTTTAGAATCAACAAATTTTATTAACTTAACTTGTTTTTGACTTGCTAAATTCAAAATATTCAAATTTGCATTATTTACGTTAGGACTCGTTAAATCTGACAAATTAAAACTTAATTTAAATTCATTATTATTTGAAGAAAAAATAGAAGAGGATTTAATTTTACCTTTATTTATTTTTTCGTTAAAACTATTTAAAAAAGCTCTAAATTTAAATTTTCTCGTTGGTAAAACAATATTTCCATTAAATAACAAAATTAATAAGTATATATTTTTTATATCTTGAACAATAAAACGTGATGTTCTTTTACCTTGTTTAATTACTTTACCAAAACCTAAGGTATTTTGTATGAACTCTAATATTTTTATATCTTCAGTTGATTGAGTTATTACAAATTGTAAAACATTTTGTCTTGTTTTAGATAAAACAAAAGATCCGTCACCTTCAGTAAAGCCTATAAACCAAATTAAAAATTCATCAGTTATATTATTAAGAGCATCCGCACCGTAAAATAATTTATAATTTTGTTTAAATTTAGTAAAATCAAAATCAATAGAATTAGAACTTGACACAATAAGCAATGGCATATTAGTTAAAAAAGCAAAAGTAATGTCAGGTATTAAGAATAGATGTTGGTAAAGCACAGGGTCACCTCCACCAGCTGGATCATAAAAACTAGTATTAAAGTTTCTATCTGTTAATAACATTGTTATTCCTAGTTTATCTTGATTCACTAAGCTTTACTTCATGATGTAATAATTTGGTTATTATTTAATAACCGCTTCTAATTATAGAAAAGATACTCAATAAAAATATCATTTCTCTTTTTTAAAGAGCAATAAAAAATTTTTTTATTTTTTTTTTTATATTGTTTACAATTATTACATCTCAAAAACATAAGGTTAATACCACTATTTGTTTAAGGTGAATACTCCTTATTTTTCAATAAGGCTGGGACTATATCTTATGTTTGTAATTTGTAAAATAATAATAATTGATCCCAAGTAAATTGAGTTCTATTATTATTCATACCTTCTCTAATTAATCTAATCTCATCTTTACCTTGTATTGTCTTATGTTTTTTATTTGCGATTAAGTTTACTACCGATTTCCAATCATTATAATTAAGATATTTACTTGAAAATAAAGAATATTTTTCTAAGTAAGAAATTAAAATAAAATTATTTTCAATTTTATTAGTTTTAATTGCGTATTCTAAATAATTTACTCTATTTTTTCTAGTTTGACACCGTAAATTCACTTTTAAAAAAACTGATAATTCTTTCATTATCTCTAATTTACTTAAACCTAAATGATTTTTAGAGCTTTGAACTATTTCAAACATACAAGTGACTGATTTTTGTGTGGCATTTACACGAAAATGACCATCCGCATCTATAAAACCAGACAACCAAGCATCAGAATCTAAAGAACTTGAATTTTGTGCTTTTTTTAAAATATTTAATTCAGGGAATCTTAAATTTAAAAAATCTATTAATCGATAAAACATAACTATTTTAGGTGTTCTAAGATATCCGTTTAATAAATTAACTAATAAAATAATACCTTCAAAATCATTAATAGTTAAACGACAAGCATTAACTCCTTTTGTTTTAGAAACAGACCCTTTACCTAATTCTTTTTGAATCATAATAGCTAAAGGTAAATCTCTGAGATCAAAACATATTTGTATTGAAGGATAATTTAATTTAGCTTTTAATGATCTTTCTGTTTTTGGTACTATAATTGTTCCATCACCTTCAATTAAACCAGCTAAATAGGAACAAAATAAAGGATTATATTCTTTATTTTTATTATTAACTTGTTTAAAATAACGTTTATCTTTATTTAATTTTAATTTTAATTTTAATTTTAAATTAAAACAAGAAATACTAGCTATTAAATTATAAGATTTGAGTTGACAATTAATAATAAAATCTAAAGATAGTACTTTACTTATTAGTTCTTTAGTCATTTCAAATAACCAGAGAAGATTCAAACATTCCAACGTATAGTCTCTGAGGAGCCCTAAATCGTCCAAACAAAATAGGTTTCCTGCTGATTGTCTTATATTAATAACAACAGTACATAAGAGTTTCCAGCATATAGTCGGATTTAAAGCCGGCAGAATGAGTTTACCGGCTAATACAGGTAAGGATAATAATAATAGTATAGCTGTTACAAAAATAGCCCAAGCAAATAAGGGTAATTTATGTAAAGACATACCTGGTGCTCTCATATTTAAAACTGTAGCTATAAAATTAATAGCACCTAACAGAGAAGAGATCCCTGCTAAGTGTAAAGAGAAAATAGCTAAATCAACAGAAGCACCTGAGTGTGATTGAATACTAGCTAAAGGAGGATAACTTTTTTTACTTGGCAATCTCATACTGAAAAAAAAATATTAACATTAAATAACAGTACTATCATTACACTCTCTAATTCTCACTAGAGTTTGGACTATTCCTTCATCTTATTAAAAAAATTTTTTTTGTCAAAATTTAAAATTTTCTAGTGTTTGATACTTAGTTCTCATAATTCTAATATCCTTTCGAATTTTATCTAAAGCTATATAGTTACCTTTATTTTTAAAATAAGAACGAGCCCAAATTCTATATTCAACTGATTTCATACCTTTCATTGTATTTTTAAAAAAAAAGATAATGTTTTCAATAGCACGAGAATTAGTTGTGCTAAGAGAATAATAAACTACTTTTTTAAATTGAACTTGAGTACTAATATGCAATAAATGTTTAATACAAATTAAAACAATTTCATCTAATTTTTGATTTATTTCAAATGCATGTATTATTCTAGTTTTAGATTTATTAACTAAATAAAAAGAACCTTCAGCTTCTGTAAAACCAACTAACCATGATTTACTCATAACACTAGAACAAAATTCAAAATTAATCAAATTTTTTATTGTTTGAATCTCAGGTCCTAATGAAGTAAAAACAGGTGAAATATAATTTTCAGGTATTGAAGTATTTATTTCATTAATAAGTTTATCTTTTTCTTCTTTAGTTAAATTTTTATTATTTAAAATATTATAAGCTTTTCTAAATTTAACATAATTAAAATATTTACTTGTTAATAAAGGATATTTATCAAAAATTGGAAAAATTATTTTATTTAAAGTTTGCAAATCTCGAATTCTAAAATGGGCACTTTTTGTATTTTTTTCTATATATATATTCCCTGCTTTTAATTGTTTTTTTATATAATGTAAAATTCTTAAATTATATGTACTTGAACCTAATTTATAAGTCAAATTCCATGTATTATTTTGGCGAATGATAGAAAAAGAACCATCTCCGTCTGTAAAACCTACCAACCATTGATAAAATAAATCTTTATTTTCAGAGATTGAAATTTTATTAACCTTTACAGCTTTAAGAGTTTTAAAATTTTTTAAACTTTTATTTTCTTCAGAGAATCTATGTAATATTGAAAAAAAATTTTTTTTTAAATTAAGATGCCCTACGTGTAGTCTCTGATGGCTAAAATATTTATTATTAAATAAAATTTTAACCAGGCGAATAATCTCCGTGTCAGTAAAAATTTTTCTATCTTGTATAAAATAAGATGAGCTTTTACTTCCGATTTGAAGAATTTCCTCGCATCGAGTAGAGTTTTCATATATTATATTACTATAATAAGACAGCTTATCCAAAATCACTAATTCAGGCAAATAAATTAGTAAAAAAATCACAACCGTCCAACCTGTCAAAAAAAATATATTTTTATTTTACAATTATTTTATAATTAAATATTTATAAGTTATTTTTATTTTATAAAAAAATAATAAATATTAATTAAAGTAAAAATTATCTAAGTGTTTCCAATTAAATATAGTTCTGGAAGTGTTCATTTTTTTTTTAGTTTAAGAATAAAATTAGAATACTCAATAGTTTTAGGTTTATTTTTGCTTTCTTTTTTAACTTCAATAATATTTAACCAATTTAAATAATCTAAGTGTTTAGAGCTAAATAAAGGGTATTTTGTAAGATAATCAATTAAAATCTCACAAGAATCGTTTTTAACGGTTCTAACTTCATACCCTTGTTCTATAAAATTATCTCGATTTCTATTTATTACTTTTAATTGAGAGACCTTTAAAAAATTTTTTATTTCTTCCATAATAGGCAAATAAGAATTAGTATAATTACTATTTTGTATTGTTAAGTGGTAATATTTACGTTGAGAGATTCTCATATAGCATTTAACCGAATCAACTATGTTTTTAGAATTTAAATTAATACTACTATAAAAATTACCATCGGCTTCTATAAAACCAGATAACCAACTATTAGAGCTTATTGCGCTAGAATCTATACCCAATTTAATTAATTGTTTATTTTCAGGTCTATTATTTAACCAGTCTATAAGTCTATGAAGAGCTTCAATTTTAGGTGTTCTCATTTTACCATTGATTAAATTAGCTAAGAAATATAAAGTTTTAGTATCTTGTATTAATAAATTCACATAAGTTTTATTAGGTGACCAACTTAAAGTACCGCTTTCTAAGACTTCTCTTATTTTATTAGCAAGTGGTAAATCTTTATTTACAAAAGTTATTTTTATTACAGGATATAATAATTTATTTTTTATAGATCGAATAGTTTTAGGTACTATTATAGAACCATCACCTTCAATTAAACCAGCTAAATAAAAACCTAGTTGGTTTTGTAAGACAGACTCACAACCTAATTTTTTTGTCAATAAACTATTAGAATAGGAAACTAGTCTTTTTGGATTAAAAATATAATATTTAAAATACTTTTTTAATATAAATTTTAAATATAAATGACTTGAAAATATTTTATTACTTACAATAAAAACACCTATCAAAATTTTATAATTGCAAGAAAAAATTTGATTATTATTTTTTCAAATAATAAAGGACTATTTCTTCATCCTTAGTTTAAGGAGCTTTACGTATAGTCTCTGAGGTTTCTACTAAAAATTTTAATAAATTTTATTTGGTTACCTGCTAATTGTCCATTGTTACAAGCTTAAAATTGTTACCCACTTTTTTAAACTGTTTAGGTATTTAAGCTTTTAGGATTTTCAAGCACATAGTAAAGTTCTATATAGTAATTACTTACTATTCTGGCACAGGTCTCATAACGTTTACAACTTTAAATTATAAACGTTAGGACAAAATATACCAGCACCATTTTCTACTAAGGCACTAAGTAATAACAAGATTAAAGAAGGAGGTAACAACCAAAATGAGATGTTATTTAATCGAGGGAAGGCCATCAATATTGTTAACATAAAAGCTTTTTATCTTTTATTTCCACTTTTCACAAAGTGGTTCAGACTATGTCATCAACGTTATAAAAATATAAAGTTGTCGGGCTTTCTTGGAAAGTTTATTGTTAGCACTACTCACTTTCTAGTCGTTGAACGTTTTTAATCCTTTTTATAAAATAGTTATAATTATATAAAACTTATGCTAGATTAAACTTCGCTGCAAATTTTCTTATTTTAATGTTCATTTATTTAAACTGCTGCACTACACAAAGCCAATAACTCTTATTTTATAAATATAATTAAGTAACAAAAGATATTACAGCATTAATAATTAGCTAAACAAACATAAACATAAAATTTTCTTGCAATTTACCCGATTCTAATTATAGGGTTACTATAATTAGGACTACTGCACTTTATTTAAAAAGGCTAAATGATCCCAGTGAAAATTTTTACGTTTTCTATTCATTTTCGATTTTATTTCTTTAATTAATAATTTGCCCTCTGCAGTTAAATGTATTTTAGCTTCTATTAATTTGCAAACTTTTAACCAATCTTCATAGTCATTTCGTTTAGCAGTTAACAAAGGAAAATTATTTAAATATTGAATTAGAAAATTTAATTTATTAAGACTAACTACTTCAACTATCCAATAATGTTTGTCTATATTATGTTTGGATGTTCTCAATTCAGTTGTTATACCAAAAAAAGACTGTATTTTTAACATTATAGGTTTATATGAACCATTTTCATTATTATTATCAGATAATTTTAGTCGTTGTTCTAACGCAAAACAAACCCCTATTCTACCTTTAGTTAAAACTCTTTTGGTTTTTTCGTCTATACGTTTTTCAGTATACCGAACCTTAAAGCCTGCTTCAGCGTCTATAAAGCCAGCCAACCAACCATTGGTACTTAAATCACTATCATCAGGTGAATAAATTGGAATATTATAATGAGATCTTTTGTTAAACCAAGATATTAATTTATTAAATTTAATTATTTTAGGTGTTCTTAAATAACCATTTATTAAATTTATAAAACTTAATAATTCATTATGTTTACTTATTGTCCACACTATTGCATTTTCTTTGGTTTTAAATCTAAGTCTTCCTCCAAAATTTTCTAATAATTTATTTATTAAAGGTAAATCTTTGTTAACGAAAGTGATAGCTACGTAAGGATAACTTATTGTACCCTTTGATTGATATATCTTAGATAAAACAATATGGCCGTCTCCTTCTACCAAACCAGCTAAGTAAGGCCCTATAAAATAAGAATGATTATTTTTTACCATCAGATTAGAATAATTAGATACTGGGTTGAGTTTCCTTTCTGACTCTAAATTAGAACAATTGCCGCGCATTAATTTTAGTTTCTCGATAAAATGAAAAGAGATCAATAGCTTAGTTAAATAAAAAAAGTAATCAGGACTCCCGACTAAAACAGGTAACATATAGTTCATTAAATCATAAATTTTCAAATATGTTTGGACTATTTCTTCAGGTAAAAGGTTTTAAATTTTACCGCACCACGTGTAGTCTCTGAGGATCCTACAATAAATTAAATTTTATTAATATAAAACAAGAATTAACCTTTTGTTTAGTTTCATTTTTTTATTACCTTATTTGTTTTGGTGAAGTATAAAAAAAGGGGTTAAATAAATAAGTTACAAAAACTAAAAACAATTAATCGTTGTTTTGCTTTGTGACATAAAACAATTCAATTTTTATTTTAAATTAAAAATTATGTCGCTAAGGATGTTTTAATTTAATTTATTTTTGTTTCCTGCGAATTACCTATAACAAAAATACGGTTCTTAACCAAATTACCTAATACATATAAAACTTAATATAATTTACATTATACAGAAAAGTTTAACTTTAAATTAAAAACATAAAGTAAATTAAGATTAGGTAAGTATAATAATAATATTTTAATACTCACAATAATAATTAAGACTGCTGTACGCTTTTTAAATAAAATTATACTATAAAAATAATTATATTTTTAATATAACTCTAGAAACAAAAAAAGTAAAAAAAAATATTTTTTTAATTTCTATTTTTATTTATTGTTTGATTCTTTCAATAATAAATTATTTTAAGTTTTCAGCTAGTTCTATGTTGTGATTTTAAGGCTTTCTCGCAAACAGTGGTGTAATAAGATCGACTTTACAATCAACCACGGCAACTATTTTTATTTAGTCTATTTTTATTAAGTAACAATTTTTAAGATGATCCCAGTTGTAAGTTGTACGAGTTTTATTAAAATCTTTTCTAATTTTTGTTGCTTCATCTAAAAAAGAATTAGGTAGTCTTTGATTATTTAAATGTTGGCTTATTTCATTTTTTTGTTCTAAAATATAAAGCCAATTTTTAAAATCTAAAATTTTAGAAGACAAAAGTGGATAATTTAAAAAATAATTTACAATAATCTTAAGACTATTTTTATTTTGAGCTACAATAGTGTAACTATAAAATTGTTTATTGTTTAAACATCTGCTTCTACTATACACATTTACATTTAAAAATTTAGCTAAGACTGACATAATTGAGAAAAAACTAGTTTTATTTTCTTCTGAATCTAATCTATGGTAAGTTTGTCTAATTTCCAACCGGTAATATAATTGAACTCTTGTACTTTTGTTATTTGTTCGTTTATGAATGTTTATAGAAAAATTACCCTCAGCATCCGTAAAACCAGATAACCAACTATTACTCTCAATTGGAGAACGATCTAAAGATTTTAATTCTATTTGATGAATTTTAGACAAAATTAAATTAGTTTTTGGGAAGTTACTTAATTTATTAAGTTCAATATATTTATTTAGCCAATCAATTGTACGTTTCAGTGCTTCTATTTTAGGTGTTCGCATCTTACCGTTAATTAATTTTACTACAGTAAAAACACTAACAATATCTTGAATTTGCCAAAGTACATAACCTCTATCAGATTTAATATAAATATTACCACATTCAGTTATATTTTGTAAAAATTGAGCTAAAGGTAGATCGTTTTTCTTAAAAACAACAATAATCATAGGATAATATTTTTTAGCTAGTGATTCCTTATTATGTACCGCAAAAGTACCACCACCTTCAATTAAACCAGCTAAATAAGAACCTAAAATATCATTATTACAAGTTATATTATCTTTCTTATCCAAAGTTACAAAACAATTTTTATTACTTGATTTAAATTTAGAAACCTCACTATTTGAAAGATTCTGAAATGAGGAGGTAAACATTATTTGTCGTAAGTAATAGTTTAAAGGATTATCTTTTTTATTGTTAAAATATTTAATAAAAATAGAATTTTTTGTGTTACCAAAACCACCTACTAAAGCAGGCATACTTTTAACCTCTAAAATTTCTATTAGAGCTGGACTATCTCTTTATCTATTGAATATATTTTATAGATATCTTGCATATAGTCTCTGAGGATCCTACTCAATTCTTAATTTAAATAATTAAAATTTACCTTGTTTGAATTAAATTAAACAAAAGTAAAGGTCAATAAAGAATTCTTTGGTTTCCTGCTGGTAACCCAATTATTTCTGTTTTCTAATTAATTTGATATATTTTTTATTTTTAAAATTATAAAATTTTTAGCTTCTAAATATAACTATTAGGGTGTTCCAGCATATAGCAAGATGAAAGTTATATATTTCTATATAACCCGGCCATACCTTATTCTAAAGACTAGAATAAATAAATTTATTTACTTTAAAAATAAATATTTTACTTGACCATAAAGAATATCATTATGAAAGCATGTGCTGTTATTACTACATTAAATAATTGATGGTCACCTTGTAAAAATTGAACACCGGGTGCAGCTAATTCTAATCTAATTATCATAGAAAAAGCAGTTCCGATCATACCTGCAAAAAGACCAAACACTAAATATAGTGTTCCAATATCTTTGGCATTAGTAGAGAACAGCCATCTAGTCATAATTTAAGCTATTCTTTTTTAATTTTGACTTCTTGGCGCTTTTTGATTAAAAATTTTTTTATCAACTATTGTAAGATTCAAACTTACTCTACTAGCCTAAAGTTCTAGTGTGCACTCTTTACACTATATAGCTTATAAAATTTTTTATATTGTCACCCTTTTAACAAAAACAAAAAACATAACATTAGGAGTTTACCTATACAATATACCCCCATCTCTCACCCAATTACTGAATATAAATGTATTAAAGGCTAATACACCGAGAGAAATTAGACATATCTCGGATATAAAGGTACAAGAATTTTTATTGAAAAAGTTAGATATAAAGATAATTATTAGCTTAAGTTTTTTTAGTTTGTATTTCAATTTGAATATTATTTAATATAATATCAAATGGTTGGCATTGGATGAATCTATTGTATCTAATAAAACTATTATTATTTCTAAGACAAGAATTATAATATTTAGAGATAAATTTATCTTTAGATTTTAAATTTCTTTCAGAACAGTCAAATGTAAAGTATGTTCTAAAAAATCTTAATCTTCTATATGAAGATTCATCCACCCACACGGTTGCATCTTCCCAAATAAATTTAACTACTACAATTTTATTTTTAATATCAATATTATTACTATATTTTGCAAAACGTGGTTCAAAATATTTAACAAACAACCAGACATATTCATTTGCATCTTCCAGAGTAAAGGATTCATTATTTTACCGTTTGCATTCTTATGTTGTGTAAAACTATATCTAAGGTAATTACCAATATTACTAACTACAGCTAAGCGAATGCTATTTAATATTAAGATTTCCATATTTATATCCATTCTTATATATTAATTTTCTAATTTGCTTTTAATAAATAACTAAATAAGTCTTAAATGGACTTAACATTAGTGTTTGAGTACTCCTTCCTGTCTACTAGAGAGGAGTGAAAACTATATAGTAGCTTAAAAGATTTGAAATAAATAAATATGAAAAGTAAATCAATAGTTTTTAGAAAAAGAATTTAAAATAGTTTTAGTATTAAAGATAGTATTAGTTATCATTTAGAACAAATTCAAAAAACTGAATTTTTGAATTATGTTACAGTAATAACAAAAATATTTAATAAAAATTATGAATTAGTAAGTTCAATAGATAAATTTACAGTAAATATTACAGATAAAGAGGATATAAAAGCATTTATTAAATTAATAATTGAAAAATGTTTATACAATCAAAGTAAAGAGGATAAAATTAATAAAATAACTTTGTATTATAAAGAATCTAACGAAGATGAATATAAAAAATTTATTACCGATTTTTTTTTTTTTTTCTAAAACAAAAATATAGATTTGTTTAATTACCCCCTATGTACATATATATTTGTGAAATTAAATATAATCAGGTATTTTTTACAATAATCTATATTATCTTAATATAATTATATAATTTAATTTTTTTTTCTTATAATTAATAAGAAAATTTTGAATATAAAAGCAGGTAGGGATATACAGAAGAGGCTCGTTGGATCTATTATTAGATGAGTTCTTTAGGGAGTTATTATAAGTAAGGACAAATTAGATAGATTTTAAAAACAAACGTATTTAAGCGGTAACAAATATTTTTAGCAAGAGACTTTATTTTCATATGCTAGTGAAGGGATACTTATGAGAGACGACAAATTTTAAGACAGACCACAATAAGTACACCTATTTCGAACTTGCTTAAATCCTATGTTTTCACAATACACACAAATTTTTGTTTTTCTTTCTGCGTAAACTTTTAGATCTCGAGCAGGGTAAATATTTTGTAGTAATTGGATTCGAACCAATTTAGTATATAAACTAAATACTTTACCTTTAAGTTATACTACATTATGGGGGCTAAATAAAAGAAAAACTTTCTTTTTATTCAAATACAAGCATTTCTAACTCTCATAGAAATGGTATTTGTTTGGAATATAAATAACTTGATCCTTACATTTAAAACTAAATTATTTCCTTGAATGGGGAATTCTGAAAAATCTATCAAATTCACTATCAAAAACTTCCTCCTCAGAATGGGGTTCGTCTGAAGATTCCTCAGCATCATCAGAATTGCTTGTATCTTTTTCAGGTACAATAATTTTTTCTGCTTTTGGTGTAGAATCTCCAGGAACAATAGTTTTATCTGATTTGGGTGAATCAATGATATTATGATTTGTATTATCATATAATTCATCTTCAGTAACTATATCTGAGTTAGAACCAATAGATTTTTCATCTTTAGTAGTAGTAGTAGTAGTATCATTTGTTTTATCTTTCTTAGAGAATTTTCCCCAAACATTTTTAATCATATTATAAAGATTTAAATAATTTTTTAATTTTTTAGAGATTTCTTTAGAAATTTCATTAATTTCTTTAAATTCTTCAGGGAAAAAAATAATTTAAGGTAGGAGCCAAAATCATGAAAGATAAAATAGTTAGATTTTGGAATGTTAAATAATCATAAAAATTGAATGAGGCTTTTTCAAAATGAAGTTTATCTTTTGGTAATAAATGTCTATATTTAGTTTCCATTTCTTCTTTAAGATATTCTCTGAATTTTCTTCTTCTATATTCAGGATCCATCATTTTTTCTAATTCAATATAATAATAATCAATAGGTTGTTTATCTTGATTTTTAGCTAAACTATCTTTAATTTTATCTTTAACTTCTTTAGGAATTTCAGATAAAACTTCATGATTTATTTTATCAGAAGGTATTTTGATAAACATATTTTTTATTTTGTTTATTTTATCTAAAACTTTCTGACTTTTATTAGGTAAATTTTCTAATTTAAGGATAATTTTAGCTAATATTTTATTATAACTATTTATAATTGTAAACAAAATATCATTCCACATATCATAATCTATTTCAGTTAATAAAATATAGGCACCAGTGATGAAACCAATTATTGTATTTATTAAATATATTAATTCAAAATCAAATGACATTAAAGATAAAATAAATGAACTAAAACTTGTAAGAATTGTAGTATATATACTCCATTTAGTCATAAGTCTTATTATTTTCCAAAATGGACTTATGTATTTCATTTCGCTAATATAACTTAAAAGAAAAATTTTAGATAATAATTTTCCAATATTTTTTAAATTGTTACCAATAGCTGTAGTATTATATCCTAAATCTTCTAAATATTTAATTAAATTTTTTAGTGCATTTATCATCATCTGATATATATATATAACAAGCTACTTCTCCCTATCTTTTCTAATAGAGTTGGACTATTTCTTTATCTATTGAATATATTTTATAGATATCTACCGTATAGTCTCTGAGGTTCCATTTCGGTTACCTGCTAATAAACCAAACTTAAAATTATTACCTTTTAGTATTTAAGTTTTTAGGTTGTTCTAGCATATAGGTAGATACAAATCATATATTTCTATATAACCGGGCCTTCTTGACCTAAAAATTTCGACTTCTTGGCGCTTTTTGATTAAAAAATTTTTTATCAAATATTATAAGATTCGAACTTATTCTGCTTACCTAAAGTTTAAGCGTGCACCCTTTACACTATCAATCTTGATTTTTTCTTTTATATTAAA